TTTTTCTTTATTATTTAACAAAAGAAAGATGATAGTTGGCATAATCGTACTATTACTACGCTAAAATGTTGTTCTTATAGAAATCTTTTTTGAGCAAAATCAATCAAAGATAGTTGACAACTAGTGTTTTTTATGTTATAATAAACAAGTATGCGATATGCTTTATATCTCGTACGACTTTATATATGGGTTTTGGTTGAAAGCAGGAGAAGGTATGCCCAAATATACATATAACCCACCCTTAGAGCAAAATCTTGTCTTGGAGAAGCAGACTGACAGCGCTCAGCAGTTTGACTGTTGCAACTCGCAACAAGATCCCATGGCTCTTCAACGAGAATCCACGAGCTCAAGGCAACTCGCTACTGTTCATCCTGCATCCGAGTGCAAGGGTAATTCTACGCAGCCCAAAACTTTTTTTCAAAAAGCTTTTGTTTGTGCCCTTTTGACTGGTGGGTTATCTATCTCTAACCTATTTTTTCCACTCCTATGCAGGAAGGCTATTGCCGCACCTGTCTCTGCGTCTGTCTTATCGGTCACCAATAAAGTAAAAGTATCACGGCCTCTAAGTAGCGGCACGAGAGTTTTGTATCAAAATAAACAAACCTTGCGCTTTGAGAGTCAAGCTCGTTTCACTCCACAGCTCAAAGTTCAAAAGTTGCCACGTGCGAAGGCCTTTGCTTCGAACCCTCATTCCAGATTACGCAAGGCATACAGCAACATTTTTGTGATTGGCAACCCTTCCTGCAATAAGATAAAGCCTCGTAGGGGTTATAAGGTTAAGAGATTCTTATTAGCCAGTGCATGTTGTGCTAGCAAAAATCCGAAAAACTTGCCACATGTGAAGTCTTTTGGCCTTGATTCCCATTCCGTGCTCTCCCATACAAACAGAAACAAGTTTGTGAGTGGTAGTCCTTCTGACAGTCGTTTTCATCAAATGCACGAGTTCAAACGCTTTGCCCAAGATAATGACTTGGCTCCTTTTGAGAATCCATACTCTGTGGGAACGCCGGAGTGGACGAATTATAACCGTTTCTGTTCGACAACTTTTAAACATTTTCCAACCTCGCGTATAGGTTGGGAGGCTACAGTGAATTTCTATTTTATAGGGTTAAAATTTAGCCAAAGAAACGACATGGAAGATATCCTTACTAATGCGCAGATCGAAGAGATTGGAACGAATATTGCTAAGATGCTGTCTGATGAACGACGTTCTCAAGCAGTTGAAGAGCGAGCGAAAGATATGCATGTTGCTTTATTAAAAAAAGAAGAAACATCTTTGATAAAAGATCAGTTTGAGATACGCAAGTTAGACAGAGAGGAGCAAACAGCTAACAAAATAGGTGATCTTGATATCAATCATAAGGAAAAAACCCAAAATTTGGATGTAGATCTTAAAAAAGCTACAATCGCAAAGACTGAAGCTGAGACGGGTAAGATTGAATCTGAGACAGGTAAAGTTGAAGCTGAAACGCAAAGGGTACTCGATGATAACAAAGTTGCCAAAGAGTTGGGTCAAATTGCAATTAAAGATGCCAGTTCTGAGTCAAGACACAAGGAGAGGATGCGAGATCTAGAGTATGATGCGAAGAAACAAGAGCTCGAAAGAGCCAAAAAAGAAGAAAGAGATTAATGTCACCAACTTTGTCTCTTTTCTTTTATACTAGACATCCTCTGAAATTCAAGTTTTTGAGGAGTGTCTATTTTTCTAATATTTTATTTTTTTTGCATTGATTGCCTTTTCTTTTTAATTGGCAACTGTTTTAATTTTTTTGTATTAAATATTCCAAAAGATTAAATCATTGAAAATGAATTCTGTCTCTCTTTCTTTGACAGCTTTCTTTGACAGTAGGTATGCCTTGAAATCTAAGTTTTTGAAGCATACCTATCTTTTTACTTCTTTCTGATCTTGATTGATTGTTTGCATTGATTTCTTGATTTGTTTATTCTTTGAAATAAGAAAGATGATTTTGTATCTCATTTTTGTTTTGATTTGAAGAGGTCAGTCACTTGACATGTCGCGCTTGTGGTGGTAGACTGTATGAGTAGTCATGAGGAACGAGAGGCTGGAAGAGGGCCCAATGGCTGTGGCTCTCTATGAGAGTTTGATCCTGGCTCAGGATGAACGCTAGCGGTTTGCCTAACACATGCAAGTTGCACGGCGCCATGCCTCTCGGGGGATGGCGCAGTGGCGGACGGGTGAGGAGCGCGTAAGGACCTGCCCCTGGGAGGGGGATAACAGCTGGAAACGGCTGCTAATACCCCATAGCCTGAGGAGGGAAAGGAGAGATCCGCCCAGGGAGGGGCTTGCGTCTGATTAGCTGGTTGGGGGGGGTAATGGCCTCCCAAGGCAACGATCAGTAGCTGGTCTGAGAGGATGATCAGCCACACTGGGACTGAGACACGGCCCAGACTCCTACGGGAGGCAGCAGTGAGGAATCTTCCGCAATGGGCGAAAGCCTGACGGGGCAATGCCGCGTGGAGGATGAAGGCCCAATGGGTCGTAAACTCCTTTAGATCAGAGACGAAGAGATGACGGTACCTGAAGAACTAAGCATCGGCTAAACCCCGTGCCAGCAGCCGCGGTAAGACGGGGGATGCGAGCGTTATCCGGAATGATTGGGCGTAAAGGGTCCGCAGGTGGCCCGGTCAGTCCGCTGTCAAAGCCTGGGGCTCAACCCTGGAGAGGCGGCGGAGACCACCGGGCTCGAGTCCGGTAGGGGCAGAGGGAATTCCCGGTGGAGCGGTGAAATGCGTAGAGATCGGGAAGAACGCCAAGGGCGAAGGCACTCTGCTAGGCCTGATTTCGCGACTGACACTCAGGGACGAGAGCCAGGGGAGCGAATGGGATTAGATACCCCAGTAGTCCTGGCCGTAAACGATGGATACCAAGCCCTGCGCGTATCGACCCGGGCAGGGCTGTAGCTAACGCATGAAGTATCCCGCCTGGGGAGTACGCTCGCAAGAGTGAAACTCAAAGGAATTGACGGGAGCCCGCACAAGCGGTGGAGCATGTGGTTTAATTCGATGCAACGCGAAGAACCTTACCAGGGCTTGACATGCCGCGAACCCCCCTGAGAGGGGGGGGTGCCTTCGGGAGCGCGGACACAGGTGGTGCATGGCTGTCGTCAGCTCGTGTCGTAAGATGTTGGGTTCAGTCCCGCAACGAGCGCAACCCCCGTCTCTAGTTGCCCAAGATTCGGCACCCTAGAGAGACCGCCGGTGTTAAGCCGGAGGAAGGTGGGGATGAGGTCAAGTCACCATGCCCCTCTTGCCCTGGGCGACACACGTGCTACAATGGCCGGGACAAAGAGATGCGACCCCGCAAGGGCCAGCGTGACCTCATAAACCCGGCCTCAGTTCGGATTGTAGGCTGCAACCCGCCTACATGAAGGAGGAATCGCTAGTAATCACCGATCAGCCATACGGTGGTGAATCCGTTCCCGGGCTTTGCACACACCGCCCGTCACACTATGGGAATCGGCCATGCCCCAAGTCGTTACCCCAACCTTTCGGAGGGGGATGCCAAAGGCAGGGCTGGTGACTAAAGTGAAGTCGTAACAAGGTAGCCGTACTGGAAGGTGTGGCTGGATCACCTCCTTCTTAGGGAGACATAGGGGTTGAAAACCCTCATCCTAGGCCGATCAGAGCCCATATATGGGAAGCACTCCTCCATCTTACACACTAAGCACCAATCTCCATAGGGGTTGGGTTCAATCCCCGTGGTTTGTTAGAATATACGGGCTATTAGCTCAGTGGTTAGAGCGCGCCCCTGATAAGTGCGCCGCAAGGGGGGAGCCCAGGGTGGACCCCAGCTTGTTTTTGAAACGCTTGGGGCCTTGCCAGCGCCTGACCGGGCCGGGGATCCTAGGGACCCTAGCATGGCGTAAGAGCAGAGCAGTCGGGGCACACAACGATAGAACAGCAAGCCGAAAAAAGAAATGGTCGGTGACGCGGATCCCGGGGCCACTTGTCCGCCCCAGGACGTATGATCAACTCTTGCCTCACTACACTGTCTTTTTGATAGGGCCCTCGACTGCATCCCCATGGGTTTTTCATTGCGGGATCCCTTTCTGAGGAGGGGACGGTGGCATCACACCTTGGAAGCACTCTCCTTCTTTTTCTTCCTACCTATTTTGGAAGAAGATAGGTGGCTTTTCACAAGAGGGATGCCAGGGGAGTCCATTGCGAGCAAAGTGGATACCTAGAGAGCGTAGCACGGTGAGAAGCCGCATGCTGCGCTTGAGGGACTCTTTCAGAAGGAAAGGTCCCACGGGCGAGGCCTCTGGTTCAAATCCAGAATGGCCCATCCGCGATTTGCGTTGCTATCATTCTTTCCGATCGGATACTGAAAGATGTGGTCGACCGGAGGGAAAAGAGAGAAATTACTTGCTTTCTCTCTTTTCCCTATTGATTGGGGGGTATAGCTCAGTTGGTAGAGCGCTGCCCTTGCAATGGTGCCGTAGGAATGATCACTTTATGATCATTTTCGCCCTTCTACGCGGGTTGAGTGAAACGAAAGCTGATAGAATGAGTTTCCTACCCGACGCCTTACCTCCCTTCCAAATAGACGGGATGGGGACTATCGCATGGCGTTTGCCTGCTTGCATGAATACCTTTTTCGAGAGAGCTTTATGCGGGTAGGTGGGAGAATGCTGGAGGGGCAAGGATGTTTCGTGTGGGCCCGTATTTGAAAGGTGCCAGTGAGGCCAGGCAGGTCTCTCCAGGAGAAAGATCATGGATGGGGGGTGGGCGGCCTCGCACCTGTGCAAGCGAGGCGGTATACCTACCCCTTGCGTGAGCATCTGGGCTTGTTACGGGATCCTGCTCCTCCACTACGCTCCGCGTAGCAAGGGACAACGGGATTGCCTAGAGGGGTTTTTTTTTGCCCTACGGTTTTAGAGGGGCCATCCCAGAGAAATCCGCACGGCATCAAGCTGTTTCTTTCCCTGGGAGAAGGCCTTGAGGTTGGTACAGAGTAGACGGCAGTCTGTTCGATGCCTTCTAAAGAGCTCACCATGGCACGAGCTGTCCGGTGTGTTCGGGGGGGGGTGTATGCCCTATGCCTCGAAATCGTGGCAAGGGGCACGCGTCTCCTCATGGCAGATGTCAGCGGTTCGAGCCCGCTTACCTCCATAGTTGTTTGCTTCTCTTTGCTTCTCTCCTCCTACCAGCTGGTAGGGGGGGGGGTTTACTCAGCTCCCTTCCCATATACTGCACTCTCATTGCATACACTAGAATGTCAGCTTTGTTTTTAACATAATTACTTCAAAAGAGTAAAAGAGAGCCTTATGGTACTTCTGCTTATTCGAGACATCATCGGCCCACCCATTCGTCTTGTTTACCGTCTCCCTATTGAAATCATCTCGCTGCTAAACCCAACCACTAAAGCACCAACTCTTTCCTGATCTTCATTTTCGTTTCACTCAAAGCGAAAGAGAAAATACATCGGCGTGCCCCTGAAACGCAGTGGATCAGAAAAGCTTATTCACAAGCAGCGCGAGCTTCTAATACCCCGCAGAAAGATGCCCGTTCCTTTTCAAACACATCGCCTTTGTATAGCTCTTTTGGAAGCCGAGTCCCGCCTTGTCTGCGTATATCTCAAAGCACACCTGGTATTCCTGTGGAGGAAGTCATGTCCATCACAGGCTTCGAGTCTAATAAAAGTAGAAAGCCTTAGGGGTTCGCTAAGGCTCTAAACTATGAAGTATTGTATAGGTTGATGTATGGGCAATCTTGAGCATCCATTCTATAGGTTATAGGATTGTGTATCAACTACTGTACTCTGAGAAGGCTTGGCAGAATATTCGACAAAGCTTGGTTTCATCGTTTTTGAATCGTTTCAATTGGCTTTGGAAAACGGACAGAATGTATGCAAGAGAGCTGTTGAAGAAAAGCTCGCCGTAATGCAAGAAGTCACAAGATTGCAGCTTGGGCCCATCGAACTACAGGCGATGGACTCTTTGGAACGGCCCTAATGATTCCAACCCCTCTAGAATTGTGCAATGATTACGATGGGCAGTACGAGTGCTTAGAAAAACTAGGCACGGCTTCTTAAATTCCCTAACAACAGCATGCGATACTCTAAGCCTGATGCATGATCAATAAGATGCCTCAATCAAAGCTCTCTGTGAACTCGTATGCCTTGCCTTGTACATGGCAGGACAGATGGTTTCAAATTCACGGCTCTTGACCAGCTCGTTTTTGACGTTTTCGTTTGTATTGAAAGGAATAAGCCTTACGGCTGTTGAAGTTCAAACTTCAGGCAGAAAGAGGCAGTCGTGTTGTAAGCTGGACAGGAGTCCGCCCATCTTTCCAAGACAAATCACCGAAAGCCTTATGGGAGTCGGTGAATTCTTGACAAGAAACACCTGAAACAGAGAACTGAGTTGTTTTGTAGAAAGAAAATGAAAAGTTGGGACCACTCAAAGCCTTCATCTTGGTTGCTTGAATGCTTTGATCTTTTTCGCCTTTGTTTTGTGCTACGCACGTTCCTTTTCAGTCAGCGAAACATGTCTAGCGCAGCACCTGATCTCTCCCATATCAAGTCTTTCTACGCCTAAGAATGAGAAGGTTCGTTTCGCTCCGGAGCGAGATTATTCTTGTACTTTACCAAGCCAGAAAGGCAGCGAGCACCTCCGCTGAATAAAGAACAATAGAGAAAAAAGAACAAGGATTGCTTTGACAAGCAAGGTGCGATAAGGCGGAATGATGAAAAAGAATTGTACGAGCTGTGCGTTGTGCTCAGCTTGGGACGTGCTCTCGCTTGACAATTCCATAAGGGGTCCAGTATCTTCTATGAATGAGTGGGACGTATGCTCCCGACCAGCATATGCTAGTCGTTCGAGCTCTCCTTCCTCTATAGCATGCGATTTGCTTCAGTGTGGCTTATATGGCCAGAAAGGTTCAAGGGAAGAGGGGCTTACGGTGGATACCTAGGCATTCAGAGGCGAAGAAGGGCGTCGTGGCCGACGAAATGCTCCGGGGAGCTGGGATCGTGTGAGGATCCGGAGATTCCCGAATGGGGTAACCCCAAGGTACCCGCCGGCCTTTGGCTTGCGGGAGGCAACCTGGCGAACTGAAACATCTTAGTAGCCAGAGGAAGAGAAAGCAAACGCGATTCCCCCAGTAGTGGCGAGCGAAGAGGGACCAGCCTAAACCGGTTGATCCGGGGTTGTGGGAGGGCACTGAAGGTGCGTCTTTGCTAGGCGAAGCGGTTGAGTGCCGCACCGCAGATGGTGAGAGTCCAGTAGCCGAAAGCACAGTCGTACCTTTGCCCTAACCCGAGTAGCATGGGGCACGTGGAATCCCGTGTGAATCTGCGAGGACCACCTCGCAAGGCTAAATACTCCTGAATGACCGATAGTGAACTAGTACCGTGAGGGAATGGTGAAAAGAACCCTGGAGAGGGAGTGAAAGAGACTATGAAACCGTAAGCTTACAAGCGGTGGGAGGGGGCTTGAACCCCTGACCGCGTGCCTGTTGAAGAATGAGCCGGCGACTCATAGGCGGTGGCACGGCTAAGGCGATACACGCTGAAACCGTAGCGAAAGCAAGTCTGATAAGGGCTCATGTCATCGTTTATGGACCCGAACCCGAGTGATCTAACCATGGCCAGGGTGAAGCTTCGGTGAGACTGAGTGGAGGCCCGTACCGACCGATGTTGAAAGATCGGCGGATGAGCTGTGGTTAGGGGTGAAATGCCAATCGAACTCGGAGCTAGCTGGTTCTCCCCGAAATGCGTTGAGGCGCAGCGGTGTTCGAGGGCGGGCCAGGGGTAAAGCACTGTTTCGGTGCGGGCTGCGAGAGCGGTACCAAATCGAGGCAAACTCTGAATACTGGCCCTGTCTGCCGAGCACCAGTGAGACGGAGGGGGATAAGCTTCTCTGTCGAGAGGGGAACAGCCCAGACCATCGGCTAAGGCCCCCAAATGGCCGCTAAGTGGCAAAGGATGTGGGAGTGCTCAGACAGCCAGGAGGTTTGCCTAGAAGCAGCCACCCTTTAAAGAGTGCGTAATAGCTCACTGATCAAGCGCTCCCGCGCCAAAGATGAGCGGGACTCAAGCGGCCTGCCGAGGCCGTGGGATGTAAAAAGCATCGGTAGGGGAGCGTTCCGCGGCAGGTTGAAGCGTAAGCGAGAGCAGGCGTGGACGAGGCGGAAGTGAGAATGTCGGCTTGAGTAACGCAAACACTGGTGAGAATCCAGTGCCCCGAAAACCCAAGGGTTCCTCCGGAAGGCTCGTCCACGGAGGGTGAGTCAGGGCCTAAGGTGAAGCCGAAGGGCGCAGCCGATGGACAACAGGCATACATTCCTGTACCTCTCCGGGCTGAGGACGAGGGACGGAGCAGGCTCGGCTGGCCGAGGGCTGGTATCTCGGTTGAAGGGCTCAAGGCGCGATGGGGGCAGTGATCCTGGCCCTAGCCAAAGCCCGAGTTAGTAAAGCGTTACGGCGCTGAAGAGGCCTATGCCATGCTCCCAAGAAAAGCTCGTACCTCTCCAGGCTCGGAGGGCCTGTACCCGAGACCGACACAGGTGGGTGGGTAGAGAATACCTAGGGGCGCGAGGTAACCCTCTCTAAGGAACTCGGCAAAATAGCCTCGTAACTTCGGGAGAAGAGGTGCTCCCTCTTTAGGGGGAGCCGCAGGGACCAGGCCCAAGCGACTGTTTACCAAAAACACAGGTCTCCGCCAAGTTGAAAAACGATGTAAGGGGGCTGACGCCTGCCCAGTGCTGGAAGGTTAAGGAAGTTGGTGGCCCCCTCCTTGAGAGGGGGGAAGCTAGCAACCGAAGCCCCAGTCAACGGCGGTCGTAACTATAACGATCCTAAGGTAGCGAAATTCATTGTCAGGTAAGTTCTGACCCGCACGAAAGGCGTAACGATTTGGGCGCTGTCTCGGAGAGGGGCTCGGTGAAATAGACATGCCTGTGAAGATGCGGGCTACCTCCACTGGGACAGAAAGACCCTATGAAGCTTTACTGTTCCCTGGCATTGGGTCTCGGCCCTCCCTGCGCAGCCTAGGTGGGAGGCACAGAGGCCCCTCTTCCGGGAGGGGCAGAGCCATCCGTGAGAGACCACCCTGGAAGGGCTAAGATCCTGAACCGGCGCCCGCGTCGGAACAGTGCCAGGCAGACAGTTTCTCTGGGGCAGAGGCCTCCCAAAGAGTAATGGAGGCGTGCAAAGGTTCCCTCAGGCTGGACGGGAATCAGTTGTAGAGTGTAAGGGCAGAAGGGAGCTTGACTGCAAGACCAACAAGTCGAGCAGGGACGAAAGTCGGCCTTAGTGATCCGACGGTGCCGAGTGGAAGGGCCGTCGCTTATCGGATAAAAGTTACTCTAGGGATAACAGGCTGATCTTCCCCAAGAGTCCACATCGACGGGAAGGTTTGGCACCTCGATGTCGGCTTAACACATCCTGGGGCGGTAGCACGTCCCAAGGGTTGGGCTGTTCGCCCATCAAAGTGTTACATGAGCTGGGTTCAGAACGTCGTGAGACAGTTTGGTCCATATCTAGTGGAGGCGTGAGAGCATTGAGGGGCCATCTCCCTAGTACGAGAGGACCGGGAGGCACGCACCGCTGGTGTGCCAGTTCTCGTGCCAACGGGACACGCTGGGTAGCCATGTGCGGAACGGATCACTGCTGAAAGCATCTAAGTAGGAAGCCTACCCCAAGATGAGTGCTCGCTATTAGGCCCCGGTCAGAACAACCGGACTCCAATCATAGGAGAACAGAGCTGCCATGTGGAAGTGCAGCGATGCATGCAGCAGAGGCAGGCTAACAGGCCGATACACTTGAACCAACACACACACATATAGCGATTGCTATGAGAGCAGAAAGCATGCTATGAATATGAAAGAAAGCCAGAGAGAGATTCAATCTCTCTCTTCTTTCACTTCAATATCAATGGGAGAGAGATTCTCTCTCTCCCTAGTCATTTTGGTGCCCTAGGCACAGTGGAACCACACTCACCTCATCCCGAACAGAGTCGTGAAACATTGCAGCGGTGACGATACTCTGGGGGGTGCCCCATGGGAAAATAGCTAGGTGCCAAGATGATCCCGAATGATCGGAAGTTATGTTCCGATCATTGCCTTCATTACTAGAGTGTGCTTGAAATAAAATTCTTTTTCTTCAGTCATTTTCGTTTTCTAGCTCATACCCCACTCAAATAGCTCAAAGAACAAGCAGAAGCAGATCTTTTTACACTTTTTTTTATATAAAAATGTTTTAAGCTTCTAATGAAGATGCTCTAAATTACATAGAGTTGAGATGCAGTATGAATGAAGACAAAAGAGCAATATTCGATCGAAAGAGGGACCAAAGCATAGCCTCTTGGCCCTCTAATAGCTATCAACTAATCCTTCTGCTAGCAATTGTATTGTGTACCACCTTGATGCTCCCTACGAAAGCAAAGCCCAAAGATTTCAAGATCAAAGACCCGCGACAGCGGTCAGAGCATCCTCTTTGGTTGAGAAGAAGTGTTTCGCAACGACAAGCAGCTGTTTGCTCAACAGTCTTCCTCATTACTCAGGAGGGATAAAACTTCATTCCTCTGCTCCGATGAGCTCCTCATCTCAGGTGTTTGTTGCACTGTTGACAGCTCGGCCTGCTGTTCTTAGAAGAGACTCAGCTCCACGCTTTCATCCAATTCGTTTGGAGGATCCTTCACCTGAGAGTGGTGCTGCAAAGTAGCCTTCAGCAAATATCGATAGGTTGGCGCTGACGCTCAACCTGATTTCACGTATTTTGGAAAATAAGAACATCTAAAATTTATGGGCAAGGTAGGGTCGATAGCATCCAGTTTTGAGTTTTGTTGGGCTAGCAAACTCTTTGACAGACGCACAAAGTAAGATTCAACCTCTAATTGATATCGAATATTACGAGTACTTGAAAGGTGAAAACGCACTCCGTAAGTATGCAACAGTTATTCACGATAAGATTCAGACAAAAAGGTTGTCTTAGAAAAACTTGCAGAAGAGCTTGATCTTCTAGCTCTGATAACCAAGGCTGGGGTAGCAGACCTAACAGAAGGTCCGTGGCAAGGCATCAACCGAAGCCTGGAAAAGCTCTTCCGTCAATCCTCGTACAAACAATTGAAAAGTTTTCAAAAAGATAAAGAATACCGAAAGATAGACAACCGCTTTGGGGCTGCGTATTGTCTTACAATGGGGGGTCCGTTGGTCCCTGACTCGGCATCGCTTGGCTCGCAAGCCTGCCTCTGGCACAAAACTCGACTGATTTATCGCTTGTTTCTTGGTCTAAAAGCGCTTGGATATTCTTATTGTTTGTTAGGACTAGCAATCGATCTTATAATGTTTCAGCAGAGGCAGGCTAACGGGCCGATACACTTGAACCAACAATCCACCCCAAGGCACACGCATGCTGCGAAAAGCTCAGCAAAAACACCATATCCCACGAGAAGCAGAAGAGTTTACGCAAAAAACTCTTTCAGAGTGGCTTCGCTCCTCAAGGCCGCTAAAATACTGACGTAGCTCGGACAATATAGAATAGGGTACTAATAAAAAATAAAAAACAACCTATATTGTATGCGTCCGACGAAGTTACTAGACTATAGCTTGATTCCCTACCCCGATGAGTCAATTCAAAAAGAGCAACAAAGATGGCGCCTGCGAAGGGTAACGACCAGCAGCAAAAGCTCGCTGTCGGCTTATGCTACCAATAGAAAGCAGTAAGGTGCCTTGATAGGGTATGCTAAGAGGTGTGTTCGACGTAGAAGCGCTGCTATCAAACCCATATTTGACACCTTTTCTATGAGCCTCACAAATGTCTTGACTCCCAATAAAAGCGTTGGGGTGCCTGATGCTATGGGAATAAGCATGGGCCCCCAGCATCCATCGATGCATGGGGTGCTACGATTGATACTCACATTGGATGGCGAGAATGTGCTGGACTGCGAGCCTGTGTTAGGCTATTTGCACCGAGGGATGGAAAAGATTGCAGAGGGCCGAACAGTGATTCAATACTTGCCCTATGTGACTCGTTGGGATTATCTTGCAACTATGTTTGCAGAGGCGATTACAGTGAACGCTGCAGAGCGATTGGCAAACATTCAGGTGCCTGCTCGAGGCAGCTACATCCGTGTGATCATGCTAGAGCTCAGTCGGATTGCATCTCATCTGTTGTGGCTTGGCCCTTTTCTGGCAGACATTGGAGCCCAAACGCCTTTTTTTTATATCTTACGGGAAAGAGAGATTATCTCTGACCTCTTTGAGTCAGCTACAGGGATGCGAATGATGCACAACTACTTCCGTATAGGAGGCGTAGCTTGTGATCTTCCCTACGGTTGGGTAGATAAGTGCTTAGCCTTTTGTGAGTATTTTTCCTTCAAGGCAGACGAATATGAAAGACTTATCACTCACAACCCAATCTTCGTAAAACGTGTTGAAGGCATAGGAGTCATCTCTCGTGAGGATGCTATCAATTGGGGTCTTTCCGGGCCTATGCTTCGTGCTTCTGGTGTACCTTGGGACCTTCGAAAGGTGGACCATTATGAATGTTATGATCAATTGGACTGGTCGGTGCAATGGGCTACAGATGGAGATTGTTTGGCAAGGTATCTTGTACGAATTGGTGAGATGAGACAATCGGTAAGGATCTTGCAACAAGCACTGAAGGCATTGCCAGGTGGGCCTTATGAAAACTTAGAAGCAAGAAGGATCAGCCAAGGACGAGGCTCAGAATGGGACTCATTCGAGTATCAGCATCTCAGTAAGAAGGCATCTCCGACCTTTCGGATTCCAAGCCAAGAGCACTATGTTCGAGTGGAGGCGCCTAAGGGAGAGTTAGGGGTGTTCTTAATCGGAGATGATAGCCCTTTTCCCTGGAGATGGAAGATCCGTCCACCAGGCTTTGTCAACCTTCAAGTTCTTCCACAACTCGTTTGTGGTCGCAAGCTTGCTGACATTATGAGTATACTTGGTAGTATTGATATCATTATGGGTGAGGTAGATCGGTAATCCTAAAAAAAGTTTCCTTTCAAAAAAGGGCTTCGTTTCCTTCTTTTTGGCTTCGCTCGTTCACGATGCATACAGGAGTTGGCCCCCCCGCCCTGCTCAAATCATTGGGGGGGGGGTTCCGTTTCTCTTTTTTGATGCTTACTTGAATGACAATGAGTATCATAGCCATACTATGGATCCATAAAACTTGATTCTTCGACGTTTTTTATACAACTACGTAGAAATGATGCAGGAGGGTAGCCAAAAGAAGCTTCTTTTGGAGTGAAGCCCTCCTCTAGCGAGGCCAAAAAAGTTTGTTTTGAAGTTTTTTTGGCCCTCTACCTTTGTTTCTTATTTAAGATAATGCGCCATTGTTTGAATCACTCGCATCTCCACTCTTTGTCTCTGTTTCAAGCTCATTTGGGATGCCTTCCGAGTCAAATATTACGTTCTCTGAGTCTATCAAGCCAAGAGCTTTGCCATACTCTAAATAGGCTTGAGCTGTTTTATCTCTCCTCTCCCTTAAGAAGATTTCTCTTTTAGTTTCAATACCCTCTGCCTGCTCTTCTAAAGCCCTAAAGAGACGCTCATCTTCGTATATCCCCTGTGCCAAACTTTTATCAAACGTAATGCGCGACCATAGCCTTATCATCTCGCTGAGTGTTTGAAGCTCCTCTTTTACTTGGTTGTTGCTCTTTTCAATCGCATGAGATTGATTTTCTAAACAACTCATGCGATTGCTTATTAATTCCACCATATCGAATATTTTGGACATTAGTTGATTGAGTGACTTTTGGCCGAGGGGTTTGCTCCCCCCGCTCTGCTTTTTTTTCCAATTTTTTTTATTTTTTTTTTTGGGGTTGCTCATAACTTAATAACTATTGGCCCTTTTCATTCTTTTTTTTTGAAGCGAGTAATGCAGTAAGAAAGTTCTAATCAGAAAGATTGTACCATATTTTTTTCGAATAAAACAGTTTTTTCTTCTTTTGGCTGCGATCCTTTGTGTCATTGAGCCCTTTTACTCAAAACTCTTCAATAAAAAGAAAAACGTCCGCCGAAGAAGTTTTTTTAGCTTCGCTCGTTTTGAAAACATCAAATTTTGAAGCAGTTTTCAAAGTTTTGAATCTTATAAACTTCAAAAGAAGCTTCTTTTTCTTTTTTTCTGGGGGGCGAACGTTTATAATGGTTTTGACCTGGTACAAGGAAGCTGCTGGAAGTGCTGCAAGTGGCTTCGTTAGGAGGCTAGGAAACCCGCGCTTTGTTGAGGCTTCATAAGACGCCATTTGGGCATTTGAGATTGAGGTCGAAAGTATATTCGCATCGAAAGAAGGGCAGAGTCACAAAACTTTTTTTGTGATTGGAATAGTCCTTTTTTTTTGATACTGACACAATTTAATCGTTTCAAAACCGTTATCATTCAACCTATCGCTAAGCTTTGTCAGCCTCCTGTCAACCTAACGAAGTCACAAAAGAAAGCTTTTTTTAGGAGATCAGATGAATTATTGGATTCAAGCTTTATTGTACCCATTTGCAGGCAGCGTGCAAATTGGATCTTTCTTATCCACTAGCCTTCTTCTCCCCATCGGATCTTTTGTAAGCAAGCCAATCGGGGCAGAACCCAATCTTTTTATGGGTGGGCTGATCGGGGCCTTAGGGCTAATAGCCGGCATCTTGCTCTTGCTGTTAGGAGCCACTTTAGGTGTGCTTGTTGTGGTGTGGTTAGAAAGAAAGGTATCCGCAGGTGTTCAACAGCGTGTGGGCCCGGAGTTTGCAGGGCCGTTGGGCCTGTTACAGGCCCTAGCCGATGGTCTTAAGCTTCTTTTGAAAGAAGTTGTTCATCCCAGCAGGGCAGATGAAACACTCTTTCGACTAGGGCCTGCTGTGGTAGTCGTGCCAGTGTTCTTATCCTATAACATTATTCCTTTTGGGCCTGGTATGATGTTGGAAGATTTAGGAGTTGGAGTTTTGTTTTGGATAAGTGTTTCCAGCATCGCTCCTCTTGGGCTGCTTATGTCTGGCTATGCTTCGAATAATAAGTTCTCATTTCTAGGAGGGCTCCGAGCAGCTGCTCAGTCGATAAGTTATGAGATCCCATTGGCCTTATCTGTCCTTGCCGTATGCCTAATATCAAGTAGCCTCAACACCTCCGATATTGTCGAGGCACAATCCTCTTTTGGTATCCTAAGCTGGAACGTATGGCGCCAACCTATCGGATTCATTGTATTTGTAATCTCTTCATTAGCAGAGTGTGAGCGCTTGCCTTTTGATCTCCCTGAAGCAGAAGAAGAATTAGTCGCTGGATATCAGACCGAATACACCGGAATTCAGTTTGGTCTCTTTTATGTTGGTTCTTATGTCAACTTGCTCGCCTCATCTTTGCTTGTTACTGTGCTTTATCTTGGGGGATGGGGATTGCCTCTCCCCGGCGTGATAGAACGAATGGTTCCTGCTGAATTCCAAAATGGCCCATTCCTCCAAGCGCTTGTAGGCTTGACAGGCCTTCTCGCAACTCTTCTCAAAGCTTATTGCTTTCTCTTCTTTGCGATCTTAACCCGATGGACCCTTCCACGAGTCCGGATTGATCAGCTGCTGGATCTAGGCTGGAAGTTCCTGCTTCCTGTGTCTCTCGGCAACCTATTGCTTACAGCATGTTGCAAGCTGGCCTTTGTGTAACTAAAAAAAAGACTTTTTTTGCTTTGCCGTTGCCCATATGACAAATTCTCTTTTCTCTTATACCCGCCAAGCTTCGCAAGCTGCACGTTTCATTGGGCAGGGTTTTCTCGTAACTCTGGACCATATGAACCGATCCGCTATTACGATTCAATACCCATATCAAAAGCTTGTTCCATCCGAGCGCTTTCGGGGGCGAATTCATTTTGAATTTGACAAGTGTATTGCCTGTGAGGTGTGTGTTCGCGTTTGCCCTATTAATCTACCAGTCGTGCATTGGCAATTCCAACCCGCTCAAAAGAAAAAACAACTGAAGGCCTATAGCATTGATTTTGGAGCATGTATCTTTTGTGGAAACTGTGTAGAGTATTGTCCCACCAATTGTTTATCAATGACAGAAGAGTATGAAATGTCTGTGTATGATCGACATGAGCTCAATTATGATCATATTGCGCTTGGTCGGTTGCCCGCCTGCGCAGAGGTAGATGCAATGGTTGAGACAAGCCCGATTTTAGGAGCAAAGCCACTCTAAAAAGAGAGGAGCAAAGCCAAAAAAACTTCAACACAAACTTCTTTTGGCTTCGCTCCTCTCTTTGAAACGAGGTATTAGCCTTCCCCAAATAGATCCCCGTACAAATACAAACAATCTTCTTTCCGAGGGGGGCCAGGTCAGTGATAGGTGATCGTTGAGAGGAGCCCACACAATGGGGAGTATGTTTGATGCATATCAGTCCAGTCTGTTTGCTGCCATCCAGCTAGGCACAATCTTGGGATCCATAGGCGTAATAGTTGCTCCTTCCATGATCTACGCAGCCCTTTCCTTAGGAGGCACCCTATTCTCGATTGCTTTCCTTTTTCTCCTATTCAATGCAGATCTATTAGCTGTAGCACAGGTGCTCGTGTACATAGGAGCCATCAATGTGCTAATTGTATTTGCAATTATGCTAGTTGGGCCAGCCCCCTTGCCACCTTCTCGTCCCCTTGCTTATCGTTTGCTATGCTTTGGCGTTGCAAGTGGTCTTTGCCTACCCCTTGTATTGGCCAGTACCGAAGGGCTGTGGAAGAGAATCAAGCTAGAGATACCAGGAGAGCGAGCTGGCTAAACCTTATGATCTCTCAATTCGAAGCAAACCCTAAATAAGCACGGCAAAGCAAAAAAAAAAAAAGATTTTTTTTTGAAAGCGTGAGCCATTAGAACAGCTGATTGAGAGACTCACCAGGCTTACTTGAGGAGGTGCCTCAAGCAGAAAAGCATGCCTGTCCCCTTAAAAAATAAAAAGGAGCGAAGCCAAAAGAAGACTTGTTTGAACTTTTATTCTTCTATCGAATTTTATAAGGGGTAAGAGACGTAAGGCCACGAGAAGAGATGCAAGCTGCTTGAAACACAAATCGCTAAGCTTCCTTGCCACCCTGCCAAGTCTTAAAGCTTTGCAGACGGCTCAGTTCAGGCTCGACCTCAACCCTCTTCTGGAGAAGGGAGTTGTGCTTGTCCCAATCAAAAGAGTGGGGACAGCTTGAAAGCATTATTCAAAAAAGTCTTTTTTTTGCTTTGCCCATTCTTTCTCGTGAATTCTGCATTCTTATTATGAGAGTCAAACCAGCCGGGCTGGCGTAGGCTAATGGCCCGTCAGAAGAGCTCTCACCCATTAGGCTTGGCCGCGAATAAGAGCTAGTGCTTGCCTGTCCAAGAAAGCATCAAGAGGCCGAGTGAGGGTTGCACCTCTAGCACGGCTTGTTAGAAGAGAGCGGCTTCTTTAAGCCTTGTACGAAGTCTAATGAAGACGAAATTGTTCAAATTGGAACAGGCCTGTTTGATCGATTTTTGCTTCCGTTTGAGGCAGTCTCTTTGCTATTGTTGGTTGCACTGATTGGTGCAATCTGGATTGCCCGAGCAAGGCTGCAAACAGGGGGAGGAAACATGCCCTCTCAGCACAAGCCTCTTCTCTAGAGCAGCCCTATGCCTTTTATGTTGCACCCTTGCTTATGATCTGTTTGGACCATTGCCTTGTATTAGGGGCTTGCCTCTTTTGTATCGGCCTTTATGGCTTATTGACCGCAGATAACACGGTCCGGGCTCTTATGTGTCTTGAGCTTTTATTCAATTCTGTCAATATTAACCTTGTAGCGTTCTCAAGTTTTTTGGACACAGCTGAATCACGAGGTGAGATATTTGTCTTATTTGTGATGACAATCGCCGCTGCTGAGGCTGCCATTGGCCTTTCAATCGTTTTAGCGGTACACCGTGCACGGGGATCATCTCAGCTCAGTTTGCTTAGCCTATTGCGTTGGTAAAGTTTTGAACGCAACGAGCGGAGCCAAAAAAGAGCGGAGCCAAAAAAGAGCGGAGCCAAGAAAAAAGTTGTTTTTGAAAGAAGCAAGATAGAATCGACCACCCTGACGGTTAGGGCTCACGAGTAAAAAACGCAAAGCGTTCTGATCTATTGTTATTGAACCTCTTGCTCTATGGCACATTCGATTAAAATCTACGACACATGCATTGGTTGCACGCAATGTGTGCGTGCTTGCCCGACCGACGTATTGGAAATGGTTCCCTGGGATGGTTGCAAAGCAAGCCAAATTGCTTCCGCTCCTCGAACCGAAGACTGTGTAGGTTGCAAGAGATGCGAATCGGCATGTCCAACCGATTTTCTTAGTGTGCGTGTGTACTTAGGCGCAGAGACAACTCGGAGCATGGGCTTGGCATACTAGTCGTCTGCTCTAAAAAAAGGGGGGGCCCCACTCTAGTCAGCTCCCTTGTAAGGCTAGCGAAGAGAGGGCCCTGCCAACGCCTTGAACGAAATAAGGCAAATAAAAAAAAAACAAAGTTTTTTGATTTCGTCAATCCCCGGGCAAAGACCCAACACTCTATGAACACTTTTCCCTGGCTAAGCACTGTTGTAGCCCTTCCACTCCTCTTGAGTTTGCCGGTACCTTGGCTAAGAGGGAGGGGTAATCATTCGATTCGTTGGTATTGCCTAGCAGTCTGCATAATAGACTTCTTGCTGCTTGGATATCTCCTTGGTTCCCACTATGATCTCTCTATACAGGGCCTACAACTGCGAGAAGATTGGAGTTGGATCCCTGCCTTAGGAGTGCATTGGTCTTTGGGGCTAGATGGCCTTTCGATGTGTTTAACACTTCTTACGGGCTTTGTTACTACTCTCGCTGTGCTTGGGGCCTGGCCCGTAACTCGTCATCCGCGCTTGTTCCATGTCCTTATGCTTGCGATGTACACCGGTCAAATGGGCCTGTTTGCTTGTGTGACCTGATAAGAATTCAACGACTGATTGGCCGTTGCCAATTAGGCCCTCTTCACTCTTCTCAATAGCAGAAACAGCTATAGGGATCATAGCATGTGAAGCAACTCTATCCGAGACAAGCCAATTGCCTATATAACTTCAAGAAACTTTGTTCTTCACAGAATGTATATACGGGCGTGGGACACTGCTAAACCCTCAAAAAAAGTTTTTTGAAGGGAGTTGTACTTGTCCTCAATCAAAAAAGTGGGGACAAGGATCCCTTCTCGAGGCACACGGCTTTTGGGTAGAGCTTAGGGAAGGGCTTTTTTCAGCAGGGGTTTTCAACAAACTTGTTAGAGCATACAGGCGCTCTACTCTTATGGACGGATGGGAAAGAAGTGAGCCCAAAAGAACAAGCTAAATAGGCTAAGACATAAGACTCTATATGTAGAGATGCCCCTTGACTAAGCCGATGGCCTTGAATCCAATCAGCCCGCTGTGTATCTTGTTTTGAACAGATCAGAATGAGCCAATCGTTGGTCTTAATGTGGCACTGCGCTGTATTAGGCAAATCCTCCAGAATGGCCATTAGGGAGAGGCTTGAAACAAAGGTTGCTTTGCTCCTCCAAAAAGAGAATGATAGCCTTAGAATCAAGCAAACCTCTCCCTGGGAGATAGCCGCATGCAATAGGAGTTGCTGGTGCGGTTTGGAGGATATTCTTTGCCCTGCACAGATTCAAAGGCCAAGAACTTTCCTGTCTCAAGACATGCTGCTTTTCTTTCTAATGTGGGAGCTTGAACTCGTCCCAGTATATTTCCTTCTTTGTCTATGGGGGGGAAGGAAGCGCCTTTATGCAGCAACGAAGTTTCTTCTTACTACAGGGATTGCATCTCTGTTTATCTTGTTGTCTGCTATTGTGATGGCTCTCTATGGCAAACCGACTACATGGGATTTCTCAATCCTATCCATGAAGTCATTTCCACTTGCTTTACAGGTTGCTCTCTACGTTGGGCTTTTCGTTGCTTTTGGGGTTAAGATTGCTGCCTTCCCCCTTCACACCTGGCTCCCAGACACGCATGGAGAGGCTCACCCCAGCACTTGCATGCTGTTGGCTGGCATCTTACTCAAGATGGGTGGCTATGGATTGATTCGGCTCAACGTGCAGATCTTATCCCAGGCACATCACCTGCTTGCCCCATTTCTCGTAGTCTTAGGGGTCATCAACATCGTGTATGCTGCCCTTACTTCTCTTGCTCAGCGAAACCTGAAGAGAAAGATTGCTTACTCTTCCGTCTCTCATATGGGCTTTGTTCTCATTGGCATAGGCTCTTTAACAGATATAGGCATGAGCGGGGCTCTGCTCCAGATGATCTCACATGGGCTCATTGGTGCAAGCCTCTTTTTCTTGGCTGGAGCCATATATGATCGTACAAGGACACTCATCTTAGAGCATATGGGAGACATGGCCCAACCAATGCCTAAGATGTTTGCTCTTTTTACGGCTTCCTCTCTCGCCTCTCTTGCCTTACCAGGGATGAGTGGTTTTCCTGCAGAGCTCATGGTTTTCTTTGGACTCGCACTTAGCCAAGCCTATTCTCTTTCTTTTCGAATCCCGATCCTAGCATTTCAAGCACTTGGTATCGTGCTCACTCCCATTTACTTGCTAGCCATGCTCAGGCAGATTTTCTATGGCAAACAGGCACGCTTGAATCACAGACATCTTCTCGATTTAGGGCCTCGAGAGACCTTTGTCAGTTTTGCTTTGCTCTTGCCGATCGTTGGGATTGGCATCTGTCCTCAGCTTGTCACTCAGGTCTATCAGGGCATTTTGCCTTGAGAACTCCAATCATCCCACACCCCTATTCCACAACCCTATAGCGGTGTGTGGAAGGGTGTGGAGAACCATACGGGGGTGCAAGAGAAAGAAGAAGATGTTCTAGCAAGTTTTTTTGACTCAGTCTCAGCTCAAGCATGACTCGACAGGTCATTTTCAGTCGTTCCAATGCTTATTTGAATACAAGCTCAAAATTTTTTTTTAGGTTAATTTAACATAAATGAAATGAGTTTGTGTTGCCGGAGACGGAGCTGTAAGCATTGCCCCCCAACGCGCAGTAAGTCTCGCTTAAGCGCAAAGCGCGAACGAGATAACACAACTCACTCGCTTCGTTTCCTACTCTTCTTTGAAGCAAGAGCCTTATATGGCGATTGCTTCAAAGGCCTAATACGAACAGGTTGTTATTTGAATCCAGTCAATCACCCTACTGGCTACATAGTATCGTTTTTACCAGGTTTGAATAAAACGTAGGCTTCATATCTTTCTGAGTCTCGAGCTTCAACTTTCGTTCTGAGCTTGGATTGAAAGTCAGACTGGCATTAGGAGACTTTTCTCATCTATATTTTGTTGGCTTTGTATCTTTCTTTTATCGAGTTCCGCTGGTGCCTCTTTTTTTGCATCGTTTTTTATCTGGGTGCATTGTTCGAGTCCAGCTCTAGCTCTATCCCCTCTATGCCTCCAAGGCCCGAATATCCAAAAGAACTCTTTTTTTGAATGATTGAATATAGGTAACTTATTCAATTGGGTTCGTACTGCTTTGGATGTACAATAGGAGATGCTGGCCCCCGATGAGTCTGCTTACCCTTTCGTGGGTTTGGCGAATCTGTGGGCTAGCCCCCATCAATGAGAGGAGAGAGGCGGATGAAGATTGCAGTGTATGGGAAGGGTGGGATTGGAAAGTCGACCACTAGTTGCAATATTTCCATTGCTCTTGCCAGGCGGGGTAAGCGGGTGCTCCAGATTGGCTGTGATCCAAAGCACGACAGCACCTTTACCTTGACTGGATTCTTGATACCTACGATTATTGATACTCTGCAGTCCAAGGACTACCACTACGAAGATGTGTGGCCTGAAGATGTGATCTACCAAGGCTATGGGGGTGTAGATTGCGTGGAGGCAGGTGGACCCCCTGCGGGTGCGGGCTGTGGGGGTTACGTGGTAGGAGAGACTGTGAAGCTGCTAAAAGAGCTGAATGCATTTTACGAGTATGACGTGATCCTATTTGATGTTCTGGGGGACGTTGTATGTGGTGGCTTTGCAGCGCCTTTAAATTATGCGGACTATTGCATTATTATCACAGACAATGGGTTTGATGCGCTATTTGCTGCAAATCGAATTGCCGCATCTGTGCGAGAGAAGGCGCGCACCCACCCTCTCCGCCTTGCTGGCCTGGTAGGCAATCGTACCTCTAAGAGAGACCTAATTGACAAGTATGTGGAGGCTTGCCCTATGCCAGTTCTAGAGGTTTTGCCTCTGATCGAAGACATTCGGGTTTCGCGCGTGAAAGGTAAGACCCTGTTTGAGATGGCCGAAGCGGAGCCAAGTCTTTCCTATGTGTGCGACTTTTATCTCAATATTGCGGACCAAGTCTTAGCAAGGCCAGAGGGAGTTGTGCCCAAGGAGGTACCGGACCGTGAACTCTTTAGCCTTCTCTCCGACTTCTATTTAAACCCTACGAGCCAGAAAACAGAAGAGTTGTCTGGAGACCACTTGGATTTTATGATGGTCTGATTGAAAAAAACCCCCTCTCCTTCCCCTTTCATCGCTTTCAAGCTATAGATATAGAGGTCCCTGAATCTTATGACATCTCTGACTCATGCCGAGCCCTTGCACTTCGAGTGTGAAACAGGAAACTATCACACCTTCTGCCCTATCAGCTGCGTCGCATGGCTGTACCAAAAGATTGAAGACAGCTTCTTCCTTGTGGTGGGAACAAAGACCTGCGGCTACTTCTTGCAAAATGCGCTAGGAGTCATGATCTTTGCAGAGCCACGCTACGCCATGGCTGAGCTTGAAGAAGGTGACATCTCCGCACAGCTCAACGACTATCAAGAGCTGAGAAGGCTTTGCTCTCAAATCAAAAAAGACAGGAATCCAAGTGTAATTGTTTGGATTGGCACTTGCACTACAGAGATCATCAAGATGGATCTTGAGGGCATGGCGCCTAGACTCGAGATGGAACTTGGTATCCCTATCGTAGTCGCTCGGGCCAATGGGCTAGATTATGCATTCACACAAGGAGAGGATACGGTGCTGGCAGCCATGGCTCATCGCTGCCCCGACTCTGCACGAGCCAAGCAGCGCAGACGCACCGACATAAAGGATAAAGACGCTTTAGGGGGCAAGGGCCTACGGGGCCTTCTCTCCTTCCCAGCACCAAGCCCAGCTGAGCAAGCGTCCCACCCGCCTTTGGTACTCTTTGGTTCTTTACCCGCTACGGTTGCTGTGCAACTTGGGCTTGAGCTCAAGCGTCAAGGCATCCAGGTGTCCGGATGGCTACCTGCCCAGCGCTATACAGAGTTGCCCTCCTTGGGAGAGGGGGTTCATGTGTGTGGAGTCAACCCCTTCTTAAGTCGCACTGCTACCACACTGATGAGAAGGCGCAAGTGCAAGCTCATAGGTGCACCCTTTCCCATTGGGCCCGATGGCACCCGTGCATGGATTGAGAAGATCTGTGCCGTGTTTGGCATCCAGCCACAGGGGCTTCAAGAGAGAGAAGAGCAGGTGTGGGCGGGGCTTGAAGGTTACCTGCGCCTGGTACGTGGTAAGTCCGTGTTCTTTATGGGTGATAACCTCTTAGAGGTCTCTCTTGCGAGATTTCTTGCACGCTGTGGGATGATCGTGTATGAGATAGGCATCCCTTATATGGACAAGAGGTACCAGGCTGCCGAGCTGGCACTCCTCCAGAGTACATGCCAGGAGATGGGCGTGCCTTTGCCAAGAATCGTAGAGAAACCAGACAACTATCACCAGGTACAGCGCATACGCGAGCTCCAGCCGGACCTTGCTATCACAGGCATGGCACATGCCAATCCTCTTGAGGCCAGGGGAATTAGTACCAAATGGTCCGTTGAGTTCACGTTTGCTCAGATCCATGGCTTTACCAATGCCATAGACATTCTAGAGCTCGTCACACGACCTTTGCGCCGCAATCATAGCCTGCAAGAGCTTGGATGGGCACAGCTTGTTCAATCTCCCGTGTAGGCCAAATCCATTCAGGCGATTTCGCCTGGCTTCTGAACAATAGAAGGGCAACCGAAATTGCCCCATTGAGAGGCTCTCTTCTGGCAACAGCCAGGAGAGAGGGCTCTCAATGAGTCTTCGTTTTGTTCAGGGTGAGGCTTAAGGGTCTTGAATAGCCCTGACTCATATATTACGGCGAAGAAGATGGCATCGTAATTCAGCCTACTTTTTTAATAATATAAAAATAAAAGGAGTTGTTTTCTCTTTCTTCCAACAATTGCAAGCATCCCATCGTGGAAATCGCTCTTATCAGCACACAAAGAATTCTTTCAAATCACATAGGTTGGGCCCAACAAAAACAGGCGTAAGTCTCCTTGTGGGGAAAGGGTCATCTAAGATCCCCCGCTTTTCAGGAAGAGGTATCCGCCCTCCCCCCCCAAAAAAAGGGGGGGTCACTGGGCTGTATTGTCTAGGCTACCTAGACCCGAATCTTGAGAAAAAGGTGTCGAGAGAGCGTTGCAAGTAGGCTGTCATCCAAGCTTGCATACTGCGTACACGGTCTTTCAAGTGTTGAAGCAAACCCCAAAGGGGCGTAGCCGCACCATTCTGCTTCGGGTTGTTGGAAGAGCGGGTTTTCTTGGGCACTCGATGCCATAAGCTCGTAGGAATCAGCCTATGGGCCTGGTTACGGGCCCATTGTTCGAATCGTGTGTTGTATTTGTTAAGAAGGTACTTGTATCGAATCGAGGCTGGTTGGCCTACCTTTCGACCAGCCATCTCTATCCTCCATATGTCATCCCACTCGCGGAACATCGAGTTCAAATTTCCGTCTCGCAGGTAACGGCTTAGCGGCTTGAGCTTCTCCCTCCATGTTTGCTGGTAGGGATTCTCCGGGAAGTAGTTGCGAACTCGCCACCAGGTTGGTGATGCGCGCCAGGTGCGTAGAGAATACATGGCTTTTTGGATAAAGGGTTCGGGAAGGCCATGGAAAGAGTAACTCATCTGATGGGCCATCGGTCTCGCAAGGGTGCCCATAGACGTCATGTAAAGATCCTTCGTACTAATCGGCATTGTGCGGGCAACGGATGGACCACTCTCGTATCCCTTTACCTTGGACACTTGAAGGTCCATCCATTGAGAGAAGAAGGGCTGCAGGGGAACGGGCTCAGGAAGCCGATTTCCTATGTGGCGCACTTGACGCTCGTATCTCCTCCTCGCCGCTTGCTCCTCCTGCCCTACGCCCAAAGACACAGTCTTTTTCGATTGAAGAAGATTCGACTTATCTTTCTGCTTGCCAGAGCTTAGCATATGAGTGAGCAGCGCTTCGCTTGCAAAGAGCTGATCCTGCTTGTTTCTTTCAACCCCCCAAGCAACGGAATCTTGGCCGGAGACAGACACTTCGTTGGCTGGTAGATGGCATAGCAATCGCTGTCTCTCATCGTTGACTTGCAAGGGCTGCTGGCCTGGGCTGTGGGACCATTTCCATGTGGGCTGGGCTTGGGTCGAAGTTTGAAGCGGATGAACCATTTGCTGAGGTCGATGTTGAGCACGGGAAGCGTTTCGTTGGAACAGTTCTCCGGGCAGGTGGAACCAGGCCTTGATTTGATTCTGAAGCCAAAAGTATACGCGACCTGCCCATGTCATTAGCTGATAGATCCGTTGAGAGGGCCGTTTCAACACCTCGCGAGGAACTTGGCTTGCCAGCCTATTCATCCAAGTGGCATCTACGAGCGTGTTCGCTGAAGGGTGAGGTTGATCCAAGGGCCCTATGACTTGGCACTGCCAACGAGAAATCCCCTGGCGGGTCTCTCTGCTTCTGTCTCTGCTGCTCTCTTGTGTAGTCCTATCCTCTTCTCCTGTATGCTTGAGGGGGGGGCTGTACACGAATCTCCTCTGGACCACTCCCATTGCCCAGCCTAAGGTTCGGACCTTCATTCTTGGCAGAGGTTGAAAGATGTCTCTTGCTTGCGCTTGTGTCTGATTTTCTTGTTCATGGCGTGGGCTACTAAAGCGTGGGATTCTCTCGATCCTCCACATCTCGGGGTTGTCTGTCTCCTTGGCGAGCGGGCAGTGCAAACTGGGTGGGAGGCCTTGCGGCTGCACAGGGCCCATAAAGAGAATGGGATCCAGAGGAGTATGGATGTTAAGCATGGCTGGCTTGCAGAGAGCGTTCGCCATCAGGGCTCTCCATGCTCGTATGTCCTGTACAGCGTGCCAGTGAAGGAACTCCATATGTGCGCTTTCCTCATTTTTGGACCATGACAGGTCTTCTTCGGTTTGGTTTATACCCCAAGCCCAAAGGTGCTCCGAGCGCTCTCCTCGTTGGTCAAACATCAACATGTTCCCACTGCAAACTCTGTCAACTACAGAGCTGTCCCACGCCTCAACCCCGTAATAGCTGTAATCGGCCTCTAATTTAGGAGGAACATCTCGCTTTCCTGGCTTGGGCTTCACAAGATCGATCTGTGCCGGGCTCGTCTGGGAGGTAGATATCTTCTTAACGTAGGCCAAGGCCTCCGCTAGATTGACCATCCTTAGGCCCTGATCCATTTTGCTCATTCCTTCGGAACCAGACCAGTGGTTGTGTAAGCGCAACTCCTGCCTCAGCTTCTCAAGCCTCAAATTGCTTTCAAGATCCAGAAGGCCAAGCCTCGCGCCTCTCTCGAGAGAGAGCTGGTCCTCCAAGTGTTTGCTATGGCTGAGGCTGTCAACCTCTTTGCTCAGTGTACGGAGCTGCCACTCGACCTCAAGGGGAATTTCGACCTTAGGTAAGGAACGAACTGCAAGCCCCCAGGGGGTGTGCATACGACGAGTCTCTCGCGGAGCATGTAGCATGAGAGAGGGTACGGGTACGGGCATACTCTGAGTGGCTTCTTGTTGCAAGATGCGAGCAAGCTGACGAGAGGGCAAGCTCAGATCATAGAGCGCAACCATCAGCCGTGCCATCTCTTCTCTCACCCAAGCCCCATTCGCCTCTACTTGCCCCGCGTCTGCCCTATTTGTCCCCATGTAAAGGCGAAGTACGCCCAATGCCTCTTCAAGACCAGCTCGGGACTCACGAAGACCCGTTACTGCCCTTTCAATAGCCTCAGGAACGTCCAGCAGTATTCTCTCCAACGCTTTTTGAGATTCGCGGTAGGCTTGGAGGATGCCCTTCCGATGGCGTGCATAAAGACGAAGACGACGATTGATCTTGGCCTCCATACTTGAGGAAAGAGCAGACTTGGGTGCTGCCTGGAGGCAGACTAGAGCCGCCTCCCGCAGGCGAACCGGCATAGATCGTAAGGTCTCTCCTTCTCGAAGGATGGGGGCCCTGCGACTCCATAGCCTCTTTGCCTTTGTAAGGCTCATGGGCTCTCTAAATCGCCTAGCGTTTTGAAGCGCCTGGTCTGTGGTATGGATTTCAAGTGCTAGGCCTTGGAACAGAACAACTAGCCTTTGCCGCTGGAACTGGCTAAGTTGGAAAGCCGCGCTGCAGGTTCCACGCACAAGGCGCTCGGTCTCTAGTGCCCGCCATAAGACAATCTTGTCTCGCAGCACGCTCTTTTGTTTGAGAAGCAAAACCTCTCTCTCTCCTCGGGACAGGTTCGGCCAGTGCTTCAATACACGGCTCGTGGAATGCTGCTCTAGGTTCGAACCACTCCGGAGTAAAACCAAAGGTTGCCACTTCACGGCCCACTCTTCGAGGCTAATGCTATCCTTTTGCCAAACCTCTTGAGGGTTGAGTATGGCTGATTGAGCAAGGCATGACGTGGCTCTTTCTAGGCACCTCTTGCAACTTTCCAAGGCATTCTTCTCGATCTTCGTCATCTTTCGACGGCTTAATCGATCTTCCACAACTTGTGTGAAGCTGAAAGCAAGAGACATAGCACGTTCCACTCTCTTTCGTTCTAGAAGGTACAGCTTTGCGTAAAGTGCTTGCTTGTCGGGAGAATCTTGGTGCAACAACCTCGATCCCTCCAGCACAGCCATCGCGACTGTGCTCTCTACGTCCCGTAGGCTTGCCAGAGAAGCCATTGCTTGGACCTGGCGAACAAGACCGTGTCCCACCGAACCAAAGGGAAGACCCTCCTCGGCCCAGGACAGTGTACCCCTACTGCTTTGCAGGCTACTCTGCTGGCGAGTCATAATCCTCTTCGATGCCCATACACCCTGAGCGGGAATCAATCCATAGCTGGAGCTAGGCTTTTTCCACAATGGGCCAACCTCGTGCCATAACTTTGCCTGCCTCCACGGAGATAGCATTTTCCAGCCCTCTTGGCGCCAACGAAGAACAAAGAAACGGGCCACATAGACTAACGAGCTCCAATTGCCCTGAATATGAAGGCACAAAGTATGGGCTTTGCCTTTGAAATTGCCCTGCAACACTCTTCCCATCATTGCAGGTTTCTCGTGCCTGAGGCTGGTTGCTTCGTGATGTGCTTGGCTGCTCCATTCCTTCCATCTCCTGACTTGAATCAAGCTCGCTAAGGCTTCTCTTCCTGCTCGTTCTTGGCCAAGTGCGAATTGCCTTCCTTCACGTTCTCGCTGTTTCAGGGCCTTAAGACGGCTCACAACCCCCTCTGTATAGCTCTGGTTAGGAGACAGGTCTTGACCCAACTTGCTCAGGAGGGGAAGGGGGACCTGTAGGTTGTAAGAGGAATGCTGCCAGAGACGTTCCACCCATAGGTGTAGCTTGTGCCCCAAGGCTCTGCGACGAATTTTGGTCATTCTGCGTAGCAGCCTTTGTCTGGAGGGGTCGGGCGCTAGCCTCTTCCAAAGGGCAAGGCTGCGACGTATTAGACCGCTCGTGAACGGAACGCTCGCTTCTTTTTCCTGATACTCTACGTTTTCAGGCTCGTTAGTCTCCTGGGAGTTGTTCAAAATCTCCTCGGCCTTTCGTTCTGGCTGGGGCTCTTGGGTGTTTCGCTCTGGGTCAGTATGCTGGATTTTTGGGTCATCTAAGATACCTGCTTTCGATTTAAGAGCGGTTATAAAGTCATCTGAGTCATCCAGAATACCTGCTTTCCGTCTAAGAGCGGTCATAAGGTGGTCTGAGTCAAGTAAGTGCCCTACGAAAGTAAAGTCTTTAATACTTGTATAGTGTGGCAGGCCCCTTGCTCTGCGCTTGCCCGTTGTATCGGCCAGGGTGCACAGCCGTTCGAAGCCTATGGGGTCGTTCATTTGCAAACGCTGCCATTCTAGGTCTGTTTTTGTCACTATAGGGTGACTATAACGGCTTTGGATCCGAGAGGAGCCAGCCTTCATAACCCAGTCGTAGCCTTGTAGGTCTATTCCTAACCACCAGGGCTCCACACCAGGCACCTGTCCATAGGTCTTTATGTAGTAGTGGGGGACTCGCTTGTTTATAAACGGAAGGTCGTGGTATGGGACCCTAGTGATGCCAAAGAAGCTCCACAACTGCTTGGTCACAGCTTCCCGTATAGGAATGAATAGGCTGTAGTACTTGCGTAGCCCTTCAGCGCTATTATCTGGTCGGTACACGCGTGTACGTAGCTTGTGATAGTAGTTGAGAATGTCGTACTCATTGCGGGCAAGAATATAGGTCTGCACTTCTATCTCCGTCAACGCCTTCAAAGGGTTGCGCAGAAAGGCTTGGAGAACTATTTGAAGAGTTTGGAAAGGGTTGTTGACGCGAACCGCAATCATGTGGTCGGCGAAGTGGCTTGCCCTCTCCCTTAAGCCAATGAAAGAAGGAATTCTGTTCCACTCGCTGTGCCTGACTCGGTGATCGTATTCGTGCCAAGAGAAGAAACCCTTGTTGGAGGGCTGATAGATGAGCTGCGGTTTGCCCAAGATCACAAAGGTTATGCCAACTTTGCTGCTGGACCAGTTGGGAAACATTGGAAGGAAGGATCGCAAGAAACCTTGAAACAGACGAAAGTAGGCTCTAAAGATCCAAGTGAAAACGTCCGCAAATTTTCCTAGCCATACCCCTCCAACTATGCGAGAGTATTTATCTAGAATGATGAGCCTGGGGTCTCTGTGACGCAAGTCGTAAGACGGCCTTCTCCTTCTAAACCGGAGCAGGGCCTCCATGTCCATCACAAAGCTGATACCTCTCCGCAAGAGATCCCAGTCCGGTTGCTTTTGAAAGGTCTCATAGGCCGTGTTTAAGATAAACATGACGTTCGGATTGTCATCGTTAATCGGAATGCTCTTCTTTCTGTCGTTCACATCACTGTGGAAGGACTTAGCGAATTTGCGGATACGCCTTCCAATCAGCTTACGTTTACGCTTGGAGTGTCGAGTGTTTCGATAAAAGGCCTCCAAGACGGTGGGATAGTACTTATACTGGCGTATGGAGGCTGGGCCTACCCCGCGGCCTCGGCTGCTCTCTGTCTTCACGATACGGGGAATTTTAAGGAACCTTTGCCCGATTGGAGAGATTTGGTCCGGTGGGAAACCTGGCCTAAGACGGCGACGTCTCCACCATAGTTTATTATTAGGACGGGCCTGCATCGACTCTCGTCCGAACATGTCATCCCATAGCTGGCGCCAAGGAGAGCGATGCTCATAAGTGGGAAAAAACTCTTTGTCTTGGTAGGGCAACATCTCGGCAGACCAGAAAGACTCCTCCTTTATCCTGGCGCGTGTGTTGGGTCGATCGGCACTGGGCCCTACTAATCCCAAGGATGTTCGTAGGTAAGGTAAGAAGGGTTGGTGCCCCTGGCTCCACTCAATATGCCTCCGGACGCCCACCAGATAGGCTGAAAGCCCTAATCGATGAACAGGCGCCTTAGGCTGCCAGCTTTGAAGGTCTGGCCCCTCCTCCAAAACAGTATCTTTTAGGTCCGATGCAGGTTGGATTCTTTGCGCTTTCAAGGAGTTTTGTGCCAGAGCTTTTTGCTTAAGCGTCCCATCAGGCTTGCAACGCCCCACTAAGTAAGCTTGTCGGGCCCGCAATCCTCTTAGCCTATCTCTTTGGTTAGGAAGAAGGGGCTTGGCAAGGAATGGACCACTTAGGGCCTTATTCATTGACTGGGCCAAAGGCTCGGACGAAAATCGTACAGTTGCGCGGAGAAAGCCAGGCTCTTTCAAAGGCTTTAAGCCCCCTGCGGGAGGCGATTTCTCTCCTCGATTCGTGCCCCAAAAGGTGAGTGACTCGGCAGCGTCGAGCAGATCTTTCATCGAAGGGACTTTTCCTGCCTTGTTCTCATGGTCCTTTTCGATCGTCCTATCGTGCGGCTTATGATCCATTGGGATCACGGGATCGTCCAACTCCATCGTGTCCTCTGGATTGAGCAGCTCGTAGCTCACACCATGGAATCGCCAGAAGTCCCTCCAAGCCCAGGCTTTCTCAAACTGAGTGGGCCTTCTCATCCGCTGGGGGTTTGACGACTTCAGCCAGCTTGATTGAAGGTGCAGAGAAGCCAGCCGAAAGGCAAAGCGCAGACGACGCATCATTCTCTTCATTAGGTAAAGGTCCCGGATGGTCACTTGGTCAAGAGTGGAAGTGTGAAGCCTCTCTGTGCCACTTTGCTCATTGGCTCTCTCCTCCTCATACTCAAGTATGGCCTCCAGGTCAGGAGGGGACCCTGAGCGGGCCGCCCATTTTGCTGCGTCACCACGCTCCCATGCGCGGCGCATGATGTCTTTTCGAACCCCCTCTTGCATGTCATCTGTCTCGATACGAGAGCGAAGCTCCCCAAGGCCCCAACGGCTTAGGCGTGGCATGTGTTGCTTTTCCACCTCTGTCACAACCTCAGGCATTTCGAGTCCACTCTCTTCGAGCTCAGGATCATCTATGTGGGGATCCATTGGCACATGTCCTAGAGCCCTCTCTTCGGGGAGTCCCGAATGCCCTAGGTAAAACCTTGCGATTGGGCCAAGTGGGTAGTGGTGCTTGCTTTTGGATACGAGACCTATCCACCTATCTCTCTTGGTGACTCGATTGATAGATCGGCTCAGACGGCTATGCCAGCCCCGCCGCAGGCCTCGGTCTTTAAGGGAGGGGATGACACTCTGCTTACGCATTTCCACCTCTTCAATCCGTGCTTTTTGCTCGTCTAAGTAGGCTCTCCGTTCTCCTGGTGGAAGAGTGCTCTGAGCAAACCACTCCTCCGCTACAATGCGAGCACGAGAAGGATTGCGCGCTTCTACCTGAGAGTTGGAATGGAAAATCTTGCGAAAGGGCAGTGAGCTGCCATCATCCCGCTCATCCATCTCTTCTTCCGCAATTCGCCACCCGTCAGGCGCGAGAAACGTATCGTCTCCAGGCGAAACATCGGACCACCATAACTTCCACCCACCGAACCAGGGTTCCCCCGCGGCGTACTCTTGAATAAAGCCAAAGTACTCTATAAGATCGTCAAGAGAAACGAAGCGCGGTTCCGGCTTGAACAAAAAGGAGGGAGAGTTCACCCTCTCACTCTTGTCCATTGGCAATTGATACGCCCCGCCCTTCATGCTTTCAGGCACTTTGCCTTCGCCTTGAAAAGAGGAGGGTCGGTCTTTTGAGCGGGTGGGTCGTTTCGGACCATCCTTCTTGCTATTTCTCTTTGCAAGAGTGGGAGCTCCCCTTTCATAGGGTTTTATGCCTGTATCGAAGAGGCCAAGGGTCACCTGCGACCTCTCTAGCTCGTCTCCAAAGCTGAAACCCGGAGGGAACAGTTCCAAAGCTTGTCCCTGCCTGTATCTTTCGGAGAATCCCAGCTTAGCAAGCTCGTGTTGAGGTATGTGCTTCTGGGCCATAGAGTCCCAGGCCCTGTACCTGTGGGTTCGGCGTCTCATCTCTTCTAAGCTCTCCAAGGGGTACCTCTGCTTGTTCCCCCTACCCAACATCCTTCCGAGGGCCAGGCGGTATCTAGCACCCCACGCCCGCTTACGCAGAGAAGGATCCACACTCGAATCATCCAGACGTACAAGTGCCAACACTCTCTCGTCATCTGCAAAGAGAGGAAGGGGGCCGAGCCCCGCCAAGCTTGCTAGTGCCTTTCGACCCTCTTGCTGGTAGAGACGTAGGCTTGTAAGTCTCAGGCTGTGAGTAAGCATAAGACGTAGGTTACTCTGACGGTTCTGCTTAGCAATAAGAGCTTGCTCGTTAGAAAGTAGGCTCAAGCTCCTGACCTCCTGGCTGGGTTGCTTCTTGCTAGACAGTCTGGTCAGTTCCTTTTGCTCGGTGCGTAATGTCTTGCCAAGCAACGGGGGTAGAGGGTTGTAGAGCAAAGATCTCTTATCCCATTTGGAACGGTGCACTGCCAAAAGCATCCGATGGCCCCGTCCTTTTGCACCTGGTGTTCGTTTTCGCCACAGGTTCGACACCTTTTTTTCTAAGGGACCAACCCATCCCGGAGCACTCTCAAGGTCGAGGTTCTCGTGAGACTGGTGAGGGGCCGTTTGCTCCAAAAGAAGCTTCTTTTGGCTTCGCTCCCTTTCAACGATCTCAATCAAATTAGGCCAACGGATGACCCTATGTGGCTCCCCTCGCACGGTGCGCTTGAACGGGTGCAGCTGGATCCGAGCTCTTTTATGGTGCCACGAAGCAGAGGGTGTCATAGGCAGAGGGCTTAAAGAGGGAGTGGACCCAACCCAAGTGCCTGACTTTGCGTATAGCGTGCGCCAAGCTGCCTTGACCATTTCCTTTTCCTTTGCATAGAAGGAGGCCTGGTGCAAGATCCATGGCACGGCTGGGCCCAGCCGTGCGTTATCCACCACCTGTCGCAAAGAGTGCAAAGAGAGTCGTAGGTCAAGCACTTCCGGTCTATCTTGTCTTCCTCTCTTGCTTTGTGGGCTCCAAGGGGCTTCTCTCACTTCTTTTTCTGTTGCCTGTCGCATGGACCCGTTGAGCCCTGCTTTGAAGCGCCTCCATAGGCTTTGTACCGAAGCTATGAGGCGATCAAGAAGGGGTACCGGGTGAGCTGAGCTCGAAACACTCGGCCTTGTCCAGATAGGAAGTTGCTCGCACTGGTCAAGCGTTCTCGCGATCTTTCGTATTGCCCATTCAAGCTTCCTTGCCTGGTGCTTGGGGAAAAGGGCCTGCTTCCGCAGGGCCTGGCGGCGCGCCCTATCCACGGGGCCCTGGGGGGCAGGTGTGGTTGCCACAATATTCGCTGTGATAGGATCCATAGAACGAGATAACAAGCCGGGTCTATGGCATACAGGGCGAGGGCCTAGACGAGACGACTTGAGGCCTGGAGCTTGGACAAGAGAGCGCAACTGGGGGAAGGGAAGCCTTCTCTGAGAGGGCTGAAGAGATTTCTTATTCAGTGCTTCTAGCAGTCTGGGAACCAAGAGAAAAGGGAACTGTCCTGGGGGGCCCGTAGGCAATCGTGCATCTGAACTACTTGCCCACCGTTGGCCTTGAGCATACGTATGCAAAGGTCGGGTTGGCCTTAAAGAGGACGTTGCATCCGAGCTGTTGCGTCGTAGGATCTGCTGTGTTAGGAAGCCTGTCGTGTGGGTTAGGAAGCTTTCCGCCCAGGAGCGGAGACTATGGGTGACCGAAGATGGGGGGATCAGCCTCCCTTCCGACTCGAGACGAAGCGGCACCCTGCGCCCCTGCTCTGCTCTCTGGCGCAGCATCCTTGACTCTAAGATGGTTAGCATCTGGGCCTTTCTTAGACGTAGAGTCGCAAGGGATCCGTTATCTTCCTCTTCGGGAGCAAAGGGCAGCGTTAGCTCTTCCATCATGTCGTCAGCCTCTTCCTCTTCACCATAGAGGTAAGCATAAATGTCTGCAATCCGCTCTTGGACCTGGTAGGCGGGTCGTGTACGGGGAAGGCCTGGTATCATCGAAAGGCATAGGCGTGGTGCTCTGTCAAGCTCGGCCCATGCTAGGTGGGTCTGCGGACGTATCACACAGGCGAAGGCCCTTTGATGTTGGGCATAGGCCATAAGACGCACACAGTAATCGAACAATGCCTCGCTCGGGGAGACGAGACGCTGAACTACGTCTTGATAAGCATCCTCTGAGTTAAACCATCCCTTTGTTCTATGCTTGAATAAGAGTAAGGCGTTAGACGTAGAGCGCCGCTCCCAGAGTTGAAACACGCGCCTTAGCCTCTCAAGTGCATGACCCTCGAAGAGCTCTCGCACTTGCTCAGAGGTGGCCTGCAGAGGGACGTGGGTAAGCAAGATACCATTGGGGGGTTGCAACGCAGTGCCAAGCTCATGCAGCACTGGCCACTCGTTCCTCCGCTGTTGCTTGATCGGGATCCCTCGGAGTCTCCTCTTCAACATCCTACGCTTACGCCTACGCCGGAGGTGCCATTTTGATTGCCTCACAAACCTTTGTCTGATTTTTTTTGTCGCGTTTTTACCCCCGAGAGGCACCAGCCTCTTCTTGACGCTCGCTCCCCATCTTGGCTTACGACTAGGGCCTATGTACCATGGTAGCAGCTTTAGGGTAGCGGGCACCTTGGGCAGTAAACCCTCCTTTCGTTGCTGTTGTACTAAGCCATTCTTCTGCCTCTTTCGAGCAGCTACCCTTTCGTAATTTTCGGGATATGTAGGCAAAAAAGGAGCCTTTTCCCAACCAGTATTGCTTTCCTTGCGGGGGCTAGGCGCCGCCTCCTGCTCTTCTTCGTACAAGGAAAGAGCTGTAGGCCATGGCTTCTCTGCTTTTGACCCAACTGTGTGAGCATGCCATGAGCGCAGTGCCCGTCCTTTTGGCAACGAGAGAGGACCCAGATGGCGTGCCAGTTGTTTTTTCTCCCAGGGGAAAGCAAAGCCTCTGCTCTCCTCCACATATTCTTGAGGAGTGATCTTTTCGTAGGGGGGCTGAATGGCAAGGTCGTTCTTTGGCTCTCCAAAGCCACCCATACTCTCCTGTTCCCCTTTTGCTCTATCCCAAGCCTCTAGCTGATCTGACTGTTTTTCTAAGAGGCTTACTCCTTCCTCCCTCAGCAAGCTCTCTTGCTTCAAGTGGGCCTCACTTAAAGAGGTGCCGAGACTAGGCGAAAGGCCTGCAGCCGGAAGGATTCCAATTTGTGCCTCGAGGCCCGCCAGGACAGGCTGTTCGCACAGGTCAGGTAAGAGGTTGACCGATTGTAGGCTGTTCTTCTCATCTACTAAGGAGCGGAGCAAGAGCTGGTTGAGGGCGCTCATTTCCTCCTCCACCTGATAAACCCGGCCGTAGAGGTTGAGGCGCTGCTTGGCAACGTTGGGCACCCAATCACTTGCACGATCCTGGGCGAGCAGCAGAGCCTGAGTGCGGGCCTCTGATAGGTGCTTGAAGCTGTATTCCATCCTAAAGGAGTCAGTCCGGAACTGCATGATTACTGTTGCGTAGACCATCGCGTTTAGCACGACGATGAAGGGGCCGAGCAGCCAAAAGACCTCCCTCTTGGTCACTAGGCTGGTGACAGGTCGAATTAGGAACAGGCTGGCATAGAATAGGAGATCGCCGATTACGTAGCCTAAAAGAGTTCCCCAAAAGAAGGCTGGCTTCGTGCCATGAGAAAAGCCCAAAATAGAGGTTAGATCGTTGGCAAAGCTCGCTCCACCACGGGGGATTAGAACGTACAGGCTTGCGCACAGAACAGAATACACTAAAACACGAGGATCGCGTAAACTGGTTATCGTCCTCGGCAGATTAACCAACGGTTTGAATATATGAATATCTTGGCGAAGATGCGGTGCCGAGATCGGATTCCGAGGAACTATCCAGCACAATAGGCACATGGATAAGGAGATGGCTGTTACGAAGGCCGCGTTGTAACGCCAGCGGATGCTTAGGGCTTGAGACCATCCCAAAAATTCGATCGTCACGAGCACTGCCTGTCCCAGCAACATAGAACTAACGCACACCCCCCCAATTAGATTGCCATGCAAGTAGAAAGCACGCGCGGCTAAAACATGGACCACGTGCACGGATTGAGTCCCCATAAAACCATAGACTATACCGATGCACAGAACAGGGTTGGCACTCAACCACCCCCCAACGGCTCCTACAGTGTATAGGGCGAGATGATAAACATTTAAGGGTATTGGATTCATTTGTCAGTTTTTGATTGTATAGCAGAGGGAATCGCCCTCTTTTCCCCCCCTGTATGGAGGAGGGGGGAGGGATCTCACTCCACCGAGTTACTTGTGTTTGTAAGAGTTTCTTTTATCCTACCAAATCCCCTAGGGATAGAGTGTTTTGCGCTTGAATCCTTTCGGTATACAAAGTGCGTACGACGAGTACTCACTGCTTTGGATAACGAGAGTGACTTTTGAGCCTCTTGAATTGCTCTTTGCTTCCATGCAGACTTGCGTGTCCTCTTCTTTGCCTTAGAGGTCCGCTTCTTCGGAACAGCCATAGTGAGTCTCCTGTCTTTATAGAACTTGGATGCATGGGTACAAGGCTGGCCCTTGGGAGAGGGCCAGCCTTATTCATAAAGGGGTGGCCTAGATACACGCAGCTTCAAAAAAAAGTCTTTTTTTGCTTTGCAGTTTTGCTTGCTTGGTGTTGGCCAGGGTTTCATTCCGGCGCTTAGGTGTGGTGTTTGGTAGATAATGATCGAGTAAAAGAGCCAAAACTTTACGGAACTGGGTGTGGGGTCCAGAGTCCAAATAGGCGTTCCGTGAAGACTTTGCGCCAAGCATGAGCAAGGCAAAAAAAATATTTTTGTGTGTGTTCCTATTTGACGAAGTATACCTTTGCTATTGAATTCAAAGGGTTGAAGCTTGATTGAAGGGAACAATCTCTGCCCCTTCTCTCTTTCATAGAGCAAACAAAGGTTAAGAGCTGATTAGAAAATGGATGAGAAGGTTACTCCAGCAACCAGGCTTAGGAGTGCGATGGACATGCTCAACGCATAAGAGGTCAAGTTGCCTCCTTGCCATGCCCTATTTGCCTGCCCGGTAGCTAGGCCAATTAGCCCAGCCCCATTCGCTATCCCATCAATCCACCAGCCATCTAGGGCCGATGCTCCCTCGGCCAAGGCCTGGTTCGTCCGTACCCACGACCTATCGTAGAGCTCATCGATGTGCCAGCGATGGTAGGACGCACGGTGTAACTGGGGCCATTGGCGGGAGAGACCGCTGAGTGGAAGTGTGGCCCTTTGGTAGGCCAACACCGCTAGACAGCCTCCCAGCAGAGCAATTCCAACTGAGCTCACTGCCATGCTGCCAAACGCAGCCAGGCTAGGAGATGAGCCGGACCCAAGATGAGACCAGGGAGTGTTTGTCCAGCCAATTGCTAGCGTAGGGAGGGCCAGTACGAGCAGGGGAGAGGTCATACCCCCGTCTTCTCGAGGCTTAGACCTATGCTTGCCTTGGTGCGTCAGGAGTGATTCTCCCCGAAAGTGTCCTTCGAAGGTGAGAAGGTAGATACGAAGCATGTATAGCCCTGTCATACCGGCTGTAATCCAAGCAATGGCCCATAGAGTCGGATGAGCTGCCCAAGCCCCTGCCAGTATTGCATCCTTGGACCAGAAGCATGCCAGGGGAGGAATACCACAGATGGATAACGTACCAAGAAGAAAGGTGCTTCCTGTGATAGGCATAAACTTTTTCAAACCTCCCATTAGTAGCATGTTCTGGCTCTTAGCAGGATCCCACCCGACTAAGGGCTCCATCCCATGAATCACAGAGCCGGCCCCTAAGAAGAGCAGGGCCTTGGAATAAGCGTGGGTGACAAGATGGAACAGACCTGCTTCGTAAGATCCTATTCCCATTGCCATGACCATATATCCAAGCTGCGACATAGTAGAATAAGCAAGCCCCTTTTTAAGGTCGGTTTGTGTCAGTGCGATGCTAGCCCCAAGAAGCGAAGTGAGTGCACCGGCCCAGGCCATTGTCTCCATTACCGTGCCCAGTTGCTGAAAAATGGGGCACATACGGGCGATAAGGAAGACTCCTGCTGCAACCATTGTGGCAGCATGAATAAGAGCAGAGATCGGCGTGGGGCCTTCCATGGCATCCGGCAGCCAAACATGGAGAGGAACCTGGGCGGACTTGGCTAAGGGCCCTAGGAGTAGAAGCAGGCAACATAGGGTAGCAAAAGGAAGGCCAAGCGCTTGAGATGCGAGCAAGCGCGCAAGGCGTTCGGAGATTCCCTCAAACTCAAGGCTGCCGGTAGCCCAATAAAGCCCAAGGATGCCAAGCAAGAGACCAAGGTCTCCTATCCTGTTTGTAACAAACGCTTTCTGGCACGCCTTGGCAGCTCCTAATCGATTTGGCCAAAAACCGATCAAAAGGTAGGAGCACATGCCCACAAGCTCCCAGAACACGTATACTTGGACCAAGTTAGGGCTGAGCACCAAGCCTAGCATAGAGGCAGTGAACAGGCTAAGATAGACGAAGAAACGGACGTAACTCTGGTCATAAGCCATATACTTGTGACTATATGCCATGACAACTAAACCCACCGTCGTGATAAGTACAAGCATCATCCCGCTCAAGGGATCTACTAGATAACCCACCTGCAAGCGCAGGTGCCCTGAGACTATCCAGTCCATTGCCCAGCGATAGGATCCAGATTCGCCGAGCTGGCCCTGCGCTAAGAAGAGCGACAGGACCATTGATATGGCTAGGCTCCCCATCAGGTAAGCCGAGTGCCACCCGCGAAGGCTGCGCGTTGCCTTGCGCAGAACTAGCAAGCCCCCCCCGGCTACCAAGCCCGCAAAGCATGGGAGGGTTGGGACAAGCCAGGCCGACTGATAAAGCCATTCGTTCATAAGCCTCCTCTACGCAAGCCCATATCAAGGGCTCGGCCTCTCCTCCTTATGAGAAGATTTTTGGGGTGTAAATTCACTCCATACTTCTTTTCATCAAGATACGGCCTCTTTCCTTTCTTAAGGGCTTGCAGTTGTTTTTATGTGCACTCTTTTTTCATACCTCTCTCGATTCCGAGAGATATGCCTAAGGTCTCCCCCTCCCCCCACTTTTTTTGAAGGAACGTGTCACTCATACCTAGCCGACTCAGAGGCAAATCGAAGAGTTGAAGCCAAATGAGCAAGGCAAAAAAAAACTTTTTTTTGAGATGATTTGAGTGTTTGGTGTGCTATCTTTCTTTATTATACCTTTTGTAGCCCATTCGTGCTTAAGTTGTACAAATATTCCATAAGCATAGTATACCATTCAAACGAGTGGGAGAACAAGGGTTAGGGTTGGCCTTTCTTTCAAATTGCAAATTGAAGTTTGAAAGAGAGAGTTATTTCTCCTGTGGTTAGCTTTTATAAGCTACTCTATCATTGGGGTTAGGGGGTTGACCTTAGTGCCCATTGGCGCGTACACTGCGGTATAGGCCTAGCTTTTGCTTGCCTACTCGTTGTGCATCCCTCTTGACTAGACACGGTTGATTGCGTGGGGTTTATGTTATATGCAATTGTTGAGATAGGGGGGCAGCAACTCCGGATGGAGCCGGGTAGGTTTTACGACGTGCCTTGTATGCCCGATTTGATACCAGGCACCAAAGTGATTTTGTGTCGGGTGCTTATGGTGCGTCGCCAGTCGGAAATTGGAATTGGGAGGCCCTGGGTATGGGGCGCTGTTGTTAGAGTAAGGGTGATGCATACCCTGAAAGGAGAGAAACGGCTTGTGCTGCGGAGAAGGGCAAAGAAAAAGAGTCGTCGTAAGCAGGGACATCGTCGCAGGTTCACTCGGTTGCTGGTAGACAGCATCGAAGCACATGGCCAGCAACGACAAGTTCCAATCTAAGCTCCGAGGACAGCTCAGCCAGCAGGCAGTGTACAATGGAGCTGTCCAGGCACGGAGCATAGCGCAGCTTGGTAGCGTGCCATCTTGGGGTGATGGAGGCCGTGGGTTCGAATCCCGCTGCTCCGAGGGGCACTAGCGCCTATCTCCCTGGAGCAACGCCAAAGGGCAGCCTCCCATTGCCCCCTTGTACAATTTTGTATGATATACTATGATGGTAGATTATTGAGCCGCTATGGTGAAATGGTAGACACGCTGCCCTTAGGAGGCAGTGCGCGAGCATCTCGGTTCGAGTCCGAGTGGCGGCAGACCCCCCGCTTCTAGCCCGAAGAGATGTGCAGTTAGGCTCTATCTCTCCTCCAAAAGACAATAGGATAAGAACCAAACGCCCGTTTGAATCGTCTCTTTAGGGAGTAGACCCCCAGGGGCAAGGACTGAGACCTGTATCCAAAATAAGCTACCTGACGATCGGAGAGTCCACATGGCAAGAGAGAAATTTGAGCGTAAGAAGCCCCACGTGAACATTGGCACAATCGGGCACGTCGATCATGGCAAGACCACACTCACTGCAGCAATCACAATGACACTTGCTGCAAATAGTGGTCTTGCACCCAAAAAGTATGATGAGATTGACGCTGCTCCCGAAGAGAGGGCAAGAGGCATTACTATCAATACCGCCCACGTAGAGTATGAGACCGAAAAGAGGCACTATGCCCATGTTGACTGCCCGGGGCACGCAGACTATGTGAAAAACATGATCACGGGCGCTGCACAGATGGATGGTGCCATTCTTGTAGTCTCGGGGGCTGACGGGCCTATGCCTCAGACCAAGGAGCACATCTTGCTTGCTAAGCAGGTTGGCGTGCCGACTGTGGTCGTGTTCTTGAACAAAGAGGACCAAGTAGACGATGAAGAACTTCTTTTGCTAGTAGAGATGGAGGTACGTGAGACCCTCAGTTACTACGAGTTTCCCGGAGATGACGTCCCGGTGGTATCTGGCTCTGCTCTTCTAGCTCTAGAGGCATTGAGTGCAGAGAATGCTAGCTTATCAAGGGGAACAAACAAATGGGTCGACAAGATCTTTGAACTTATGGATAAAGTGGACGAACACATCCCCACGCCCACCCGCGACACAGACAAGCCTTTTCTCATGGCCGTTGAAGATGTGTTTTCCATCACAGGCCGGGGCACAGTTGCAACAGGTCGTGTTGAGAGAGGATCCATCCGCGTTGGAGATACCGTGGAGGTAGTGGGATTGAAAGACACCAGGACTAGTACAGTGACAGGGCTCGAAATGTTTCAAAAAACCCTTGAACAGAGCCTCGCTGGCGACAACGTGGGCATGCTTCTAAGGGGCATACAGAAGCAGGATATAGAGCGAGGCATGGTGATCGCCAAGACAGGATCCATTAAGCCCCATACCAAGTTCGATGCACAGGTCTATATTCTTAAAAAAGAAGAAGGGGGCAGGCATTCACCCTTTTTCAAAGGATATCGACCACAGTTCTATGTGCGAACTACGGATGTCACCGGGAACATCGAGTCTTGCTGGAATGATTCTGGCGAGTCGACGCGCATGGTCATGCCAGGAGATAGGATCAAGATGCGCGTCGAGCTTATCCAACCGATTGCAATCGAGAAGCAAATGAGGTTTGCCATCCGAGAAGGAGGACGCACCGTTGGCGCGGGCGTAGTCTCCGAACTGCTTGACTAGGGCTAGCATAGGGAAAAGCCTGCCTACCTACGTAGGTGGGCAAATCCAATTGAAAATCTTGCCTCAGTACAAAACAGCTATTTGTAACCTAGCTCGTTTCTAATCACAGCCCGCTCCACCCCTCGAATATTATGCTTATACCTTAAACCGATCGTTGATTTTTCTGTTGAGAAATAAGCTCAAACGCTAGCGCTCTTCTTATTGAATAACTTCTAACAAATGATTGAGTTGGGTAGAGTGAAAGAAGACCTTAGGGTTTTACAGCTACTTACCATTTTTTTCTTCTGATTTCTTCAAATAGGATTCTCTTTTTCGAAGCAAGTGAATCCTGTTTCTCCTTAGGCTCAATCAACTTGGGTTCAAAGAGAAGGAGTCCAGGCTCTGATAGGCTTTGCTTGGCCCTTGCCGGCAGCCGTCCGTGCTTGTACAATAGAAGAAGAGTAGAGGAGAACTCGAAAGTCCCTAGTAGCTCAGTGGTACGAGCAGTCGGCTGTTAACCGAACGGTCGTAGGTTCAATCCCTACCTGGGGAGGGCCCTGTGTGTAGGGTCATAAGGTTTCTTTGCGGCATACTGACGAGATACCAGAGAATAAGCACTCCAGAAAGAACAAAATAGTACCTAACTTGTGCCGTTGCCCCGTGCCCAATTCAATCCCCGCCCTAAACACAGTAGGCAGGGTCTCTCCCTGACTGCAGCTCTGCTCTTCCTTCTAGCAGGCTTCTTTCAAGCCACAGCCCTATCAACCGTGCTGGGTCAAACAGGTGACTGGGACGTTTTGGCATCTGCGGGCCTAGTAGCCTTGACGGAACTTGCTGGGGTCTGCCTTTACAAGCCATCTCTCTTACTTTTCTTTAAGAGAGCAAAGATTGTGTTGGCAAGACGAGCTGAGTGCCCTCTCCCGATTCAGAAACCTCCACCCTCTTGGGCTGCGAAGGCAGCGAACATGTGGAAGATCGGGCTTGTATATGGCCTCTTTGTAGATGCTTTTAAGCTGGGCAGCTAACGAGCCCCTCTGTGCTTTAAACGAACGCCACGAGGATCACTGCCTAACGAATGACTTAAGCACATAGGCCGGGCTTGTAGCTCAGTGGACTAGAGCATATGGCTACGAACCATAGTGCCGGGGGTTCGAATCCCTCCTTGCCCAGAGTCTAGTAAAGGTGTAAAATAAGTATCACTCTTTAAAATATATTGAAACTTAAAGAGTAATATTTACTTTTATGGTTAAAAAAGACAGCTCTGATAATAATTCTAAATTTTTTTTTTTAGTTTTAATATGGTATTTGGCTCTTTTTTTTTAAATTTTATGTATGAATACAAAAAAGTAGTATTTAATCAGCCTATTTCAAATACAATTATATTTAATAGGGCTAACAATAAATCTTTGGTAGCAATGAACCTTACTATGAATACTTTTTTGCAATCGTTTGTGCCGGTTCGCTCAAATTTTTCTAACTTAAATTCTAGCAGTGACTTTTTTCAAAAAAAAATCAATTAAATGTTTAAGAAGTTGGCTCTCAAAGAAAAAGATAAAAAGTTTTTTTTGAAAAATAAAAAACAAAAAAAGAACTCAAATTGAAAAAGTTAAGAGATTTTTGAAAATATACAGCTAAAGCCCAGTATATTGAAAGTCAAGTTAAAAATGTATCATTAAGTGACGCTATCTCTACCCTTGATATAAAAGATAACATAGATGACATAGAACATATGAAAAAAGAAAAAAATTTTTAGAAAAAACGCAATTGTAATCGACAGGCCCTAAACATCTCTTTAGGGTCTTTTAAAATAATGTTTTTTCGAGATGAAAATCAGGTTTATTCAACATAAATTTAAGGGTCTAGCGGGTTTAGATAAAAGCAATCTTAGATTGCTTTCATCTTATAATAAATTGTTATAAAAAGTAATATTTTTTACAACTTAAATTATTTTTTTCATATTAAAAAATTTTAAAGATTTAAAAAAATCAAAAAAGTATAAATTTAATGAGTTTAAATTTATATGAATTAGCTTCAACTCAAAATGTATTAAACCCTATAAATTATTTATACTTTAATTTAAAGCTATTTCATTTGTTTTATTTAACAAAATAAATAAAAAACTTTTTAAAAAGTATATCTTTATTTTGTAAAAAGACCGTATGTATGCAAGCCATTACCTAACCAATTAAGTCCAAGATAACAGATCCATAGACTAATAAGTCCAATAAAAGCCAGCATAGCAGATTTTTGGCCTTGCCAACCTTGAAAAACTCGAAGATGCAAATAAGTTGCAAATATAAGCCAGGTAATTAATGCCCAAGTTTCTTTTGGATCCCAACTCCAATAAGAACCCCATGCTTCGTTTGCCCAAACAGCTCCTGAAAGAATACCCAAAGTTAACAAGCAAAAACCAGTACCAATACTTCGAACACTTATCTGATCAAGCGCTTTCAAAAACGAATAGTTTTGAACCTGCTGAAAAAAGAAACGATTATTTTTGTCTGTTTGCAATGAAAAAAAAGGAGTTGATGGGTTATACGAAAAAGTTAAAAAAATTAAAGATAATAATCCCCCACAGAGAAGACAAGAATAACTTATCATCATAACGCTGACATGCATAAGTAACCAATTTGATTGAAGAGCAGGAACTAAGGAATTTGGAGCTTGCATGTTTGACGGAAGAGAAAGGCTTGCAAAACCATGAATAAAGAGTGCAGATGAACTTAGTACTGCAATAATTGATGGGTGGGTTGTTTCCAGTCTATTGCTTAATAAACAAAAAAAAATTATTCCCCAGCAGAGCCAAAGAAGAGATTCATAAAGATTACTTAAAGGAGGATGTCCTGAAATAAACCATCTACTTGTAAGAGTGGTTGCTAACAATAAACTAGATATGCATAACAAGTTTTTTCCTTTTGATCCTATCCAATTTTTTTGACAATATCGATTTTTTTGATTGACAAAAGAATTAAAAAGCGTAGCATCTCCCCAAAAAAACAAAGTAGATAGTAATAAGCTTGCAAAAGATCCGTTTTGAAGAATCCACTCAAGTGCTGAATATGTCATAAAAATTTGAATTGATGGCTGTAAGATAGTGTACTTTTATAGAATTGTCAATAACATGATACCTTAAAAATAAAAAATTTTCTAAAATATTTTAATTAAAAAAGATTCATACATAAAATTTAAAAAAAAAGAGCCAAATACCATATTAAAACTAAAAAAAAAAATTTAGAATTATTATCAGAGCTGTCTTTTTTAACCATAAAAGTAAATATTACTCTTTAAGTTTCAATATATTTTAAAGAGTGATACTTATTTTACACCTTTACTAGACTCTGGGCAAGGAGGGATTCGAACCCCCGGCACTATGGTTCGTAGCCATATGCTCTAGTCCACTGAGCTACAAGCCCGGCCTATGTGCTTAAGTCATTCGTTAGGCAGTGATCCTCGTGGCGTTCGTTTAAAGCACAGAGGGGCTCGTTAGCTGCCCAGCTTAAAAGCATCTACAAAGAGGCCATATACAAGCCCGATCTTCCACATGTTCGCTGCCTTCGCAGCCCAAGAGGGTGGAGGTTTCTGAATCGGGAGAGGGCACTCAGCTCGTCTTGCCAACACAATCTTTGCTCTCTTAAAGAAAAGTAAGAGAGATGGCTTGTAAAGGCAGACCCCAGCAAGTTCCGTCAAGGCTACTAGGCCCGCAGATGCCAAAACGTCCCAGTCACCTGTTTGACCCAGCACGGTTGATAGGGCTGTGGCTTGAAAGAAGCCTGCTAGAAGGAAGAGCAGAGCTGCAGTCAGGGAGAGACCCTGCCTACTGTGTTTAGGGCGGGGATTGAATTGGGCACGGGGCAACGGCACAAGTTAGGTACTATTTTGTTCTTTCTGGAGTGCTTATTCTCTGGTATCTCGTCAGTATGCCGCAAAGAAACCTTATGACCCTACACACAGGGCCCTCCCCAGGTAGGGATTGAACCTACGACCGTTCGGTTAACAGCCGACTGCTCGTACCACTGAGCTACTAGGGACTTTCGAGTTCTCCTCTACTCTTCTTCTATTGTACAAGCACGGACGGCTGCCGGCAAGGGCCAAGCAAAGCCTATCAGAGCCTGGACTCCTTCTCTTTGAACCCAAGTTGATTGAGCCTAAGGAGAAACAGGATTCACTTGCTTCGAAAAAGAGAATCCTATTTGAAGAAATCAGAAGAAAAAAATGGTAAGTAGCTGTAAAACCCTAAGGTCTTCTTTCACTCTACCCAACTCAATCATTTGTTAGAAGTTATTCAATAAGAAGAGCGCTAGCGTTTGAGCTTATTTCTCAACAGAAAAATCAACGATCGGTTTAAGGTATAAGCATAATATTCGAGGGGTGGAGCGGGCTGTGATTAGAAACGAGCTAGGTTACAAATAGCTGTTTTGTACTGAGGCAAGATTTTCAATTGGATTTGCCCACCTACGTAGGTAGGCAGGCTTTTCCCTATGCTAGCCCTAGTCAAGCAGTTCGGAGACTACGCCCGCGCCAACGGTGCGTCCTCCTTCTCGGATGGCAAACCTCATTTGCTTCTCGATTGCAATCGGTTGGATAAGCTCGACGCGCATCTTGATCCTATCTCCTGGCATGACCATGCGCGTCGACTCGCCAGAATCATTCCAGCAAGACTCGATGTTCCCGGTGACATCCGTAGTTCGCACATAGAACTGTGGTCGATATCCTTTGAAAAAGGGTGAATGCCTGCCCCCTTCTTCTTTTTTAAGAATATAGACCTGTGCATCGAACTTGGTATGGGGCTTAATGGATCCTGTCTTGGCGATCACCATGCCTCGCTCTATATCCTGCTTCTGTATGCCCCTTAGAAGCATGCCCACGTTGTCGCCAGCGAGGCTCTGTTCAAGGGTTTTTTGAAACATTTCGAGCCCTGTCACTGTACTAGTCCTGGTGTCTTTCAATCCCACTACCTCCACGGTATCTCCAACGCGGATGGATCCTCTCTCAACACGACCTGTTGCAACTGTGCCCCGGCCTGTGATGGAAAACACATCTTCAACGGCCATGAGAAAAGGCTTGTCTGTGTCGCGGGTGGGCGTGGGGATGTGTTCGTCCACTTTATCCATAAGTTCAAAGATCTTGTCGACCCATTTGTTTGTTCCCCTTGATAAGCTAGCATTCTCTGCACTCAATGCCTCTAGAGCTAGAAGAGCAGAGCCAGATACCACCGGGACGTCATCTCCGGGAAACTCGTAGTAACTGAGGGTCTCACGTACCTCCATCTCTACTAGCAAAAGAAGTTCTTCATCGTCTACTTGGTCCTCTTTGTTCAAGAACACGACCACAGTCGGCACGCCAACCTGCTTAGCAAGCAAGATGTGCTCCTTGGTCTGAGGCATAGGCCCGTCAGCCCCCGAGACTACAAGAATGGCACCATCCATCTGTGCAGCGCCCGTGATCATGTTTTTCACATAGTCTGCGTGCCCCGGGCAGTCAACATGGGCATAGTGCCTCTTTTCGGTCTCATACTCTACGTGGGCGGTATTGATAGTAATGCCTCTTGCCCTCTCTTCGGGAGCAGCGTCAATCTCATCATACTTTTTGGGTGCAAGACCACTATTTGCAGCAAGTGTCATTGTGATTGCTGCAGTGAGTGTGGTCTTGCCATGATCGACGTGCCCGATTGTGCCAATGTTCACGTGGGGCTTCTTACGCTCAAATTTCTCTCTTGCCATGTGGACTCTCCGATCGTCAGGTAGCTTATTTTGGATACAGGTCTCAGTCCTTGCCCCTGGGGGTCTACTCCCTAAAGAGACGATTCAAACGGGCGTTTGGTTCTTATCCTATTGTCTTTTGGAGGAGAGATAGAGCCTAACTGCACATCTCTTCGGGCTAGAAGCGGGGGGTCTGCCGCCACTCGGACTCGAACCGAGATGCTCGCGCACTGCCTCCTAAGGGCAGCGTGTCTACCATTTCACCATAGCGGCTCAATAATCTACCATCATAGTATATCATACAAAATTGTACAAGGGGGCAATGGGAGGCTGCCCTTTGGCGTTGCTCCAGGGAGATAGGCGCTAGTGCCCCTCGGAGCAGCGGGATTCGAACCCACGGCCTCCATCACCCCAAGATGGCACGCTACCAAGCTGCGCTATGCTCCGTGCCTGGACAGCTCCATTGTACACTGCCTGCTGGCTGAGCTGTCCTCGGAGCTTAGATTGGAACTTGTCGTTGCTGGCCATGTGCTTCGATGCTGTCTACCAGCAACCGAGTGAACCTGCGACGATGTCCCTGCTTACGACGACTCTTTTTCTTTGCCCTTCTCCGCAGCACAAGCCGTTTCTCTCCTTTCAGGGTATGCATCACCCTTACTCTAACAACAGCGCCCCATACCCAGGGCCTCCCAATTCCAATTTCCGACTGGCGACGCACCATAAGCACCCGACACAAAATCACTTTGGTGCCTGGTATCAAATCGGGCATACAAGGCACGTCGTAAAACCTACCCGGCTCCATCCGGAGTTGCTGCCCCCCTATCTCAACAATTGCATATAACATAAACCCCACGCAATCAACCGTGTCTAGTCAAGAGGGATGCACAACGAGTAGGCAAGCAAAAGCTAGGCCTATACCGCAGTGTACGCGCCAATGGGCACTAAGGTCAACCCCCTAACCCCAATGATAGAGTAGCTTATAAAAGCTAACCACAGGAGAAATAACTCTCTCTTTCAAACTTCAATTTGCAATTTGAAAGAAAGGCCAACCCTAACCCTTGTTCTCCCACTCGTTTGAATGGTATACTATGCTTATGGAATATTTGTACAACTTAAGCACGAATGGGCTACAAAAGGTATAATAAAGAAAGATAGCACACCAAACACTCAAATCATCTCAAAAAAAAGTTTTTTTTTGCCTTGCTCATTTGGCTTCAACTCTTCGATTTGCCTCTGAGTCGGCTAGGTATGAGTGACACGTTCCTTCAAAAAAAGTGGGGGGAGGGGGAGACCTTAGGCATATCTCTCGGAATCGAGAGAGGTATGAAAAAAGAGTGCACATAAAAACAACTGCAAGCCCTTAAGAAAGGAAAGAGGCCGTATCTTGATGAAAAGAAGTATGGAGTGAATTTACACCCCAAAAATCTTCTCATAAGGAGGAGAGGCCGAGCCCTTGATATGGGCTTGCGTAGAGGAGGCTTATGAACGAATGGCTTTATCAGTCGGCCTGGCTTGTCCCAACCCTCCCATGCTTTGCGGGCTTGGTAGCCGGGGGGGGCTTGCTAGTTCTGCGCAAGGCAACGCGCAGCCTTCGCGGGTGGCACTCGGCTTACCTGATGGGGAGCCTAGCCATATCAATGGTCCTGTCGCTCTTCTTAGCGCAGGGCCAGCTCGGCGAATCTGGATCCTATCGCTGGGCAATGGACTGGATAGTCTCAGGGCACCTGCGCTTGCAGGTGGGTTATCTAGTAGATCCCTTGAGCGGGATGATGCTTGTACTTATCACGACGGTGGGTTTAGTTGTCATGGCATATAGTCACAAGTATATGGCTTATGACCAGAGTTACGTCCGTTTCTTCGTCTATCTTAGCCTGTTCACTGCCTCTATGCTAGGCTTGGTGCTCAGCCCTAACTTGGTCCAAGTATACGTGTTCTGGGAGCTTGTGGGCATGTGCTCCTACCTTTTGATCGGTTTTTGGCCAAATCGATTAGGAGCTGCCAAGGCGTGCCAGAAAGCGTTTGTTACAAACAGGATAGGAGACCTTGGTCTCTTGCTTGGCATCCTTGGGCTTTATTGGGCTACCGGCAGCCTTGAGTTTGAGGGAATCTCCGAACGCCTTGCGCGCTTGCTCGCATCTCAAGCGCTTGGCCTTCCTTTTGCTACCCTATGTTGCCTGCTTCTACTCCTAGGGCCCTTAGCCAAGTCCGCCCAGGTTCCTCTCCATGTTTGGCTGCCGGATGCCATGGAAGGCCCCACGCCGATCTCTGCTCTTATTCATGCTGCCACAATGGTTGCAGCAGGAGTCTTCCTTATCGCCCGTATGTGCCCCATTTTTCAGCAACTGGGCACGGTAATGGAGACAATGGCCTGGGCCGGTGCACTCACTTCGCTTCTTGGGGCTAGCATCGCACTGACACAAACCGACCTTAAAAAGGGGCTTGCTTATTCTACTATGTCGCAGCTTGGATATATGGTCATGGCAATGGGAATAGGATCTTACGAAGCAGGTCTGTTCCATCTTGTCACCCACGCTTATTCCAAGGCCCTGCTCTTCTTAGGGGCCGGCTCTGTGATTCATGGGATGGAGCCCTTAGTCGGGTGGGATCCTGCTAAGAGCCAGAACATGCTACTAATGGGAGGTTTGAAAAAGTTTATGCCTATCACAGGAAGCACCTTTCTTCTTGGTACGTTATCCATCTGTGGTATTCCTCCCCTGGCATGCTTCTGGTCCAAGGATGCAATACTGGCAGGGGCTTGGGCAGCTCATCCGACTCTATGGGCCATTGCTTGGATTACAGCCGGTATGACAGGGCTATACATGCTTCGTATCTACCTTCTCACCTTCGAAGGACACTTTCGGGGAGAATCACTCCTGACGCACCAAGGCAAGCATAGGTCTAAGCCTCGAGAAGACGGGGGTATGACCTCTCCCCTGCTCGTACTGGCCCTCCCTACGCTAGCAATTGGCTGGACAAACACTCCCTGGTCTCATCTTGGGTCCGGCTCATCTCCTAGCCTGGCTGCGTTTGGCAGCATGGCAGTGAGCTCAGTTGGAATTGCTCTGCTGGGAGGCTGTCTAGCGGTGTTGGCCTACCAAAGGGCCACACTTCCACTCAGCGGTCTCTCCCGCCAATGGCCCCAGTTACACCGTGCGTCCTACCATCGCTGGCACATCGATGAGCTCTACGATAGGTCGTGGGTACGGACGAACCAGGCCTTGGCCGAGGGAGCATCGGCCCTAGATGGCTGGTGGATTGATGGGATAGCGAATGGGGCTGGGCTAATTGGCCTAGCTACCGGGCAGGCAAATAGGGCATGGCAAGGAGGCAACTTGACCTCTTATGCGTTGAGCATGTCCATCGCACTCCTAAGCCTGGTTGCTGGAGTAACCTTCTCATCCATTTTCTAATCAGCTCTTAACCTTTGTTTGCTCTATGAAAGAGAGAAGGGGCAGAGATTGTTCCCTTCAATCAAGCTTCAACCCTTTGAATTCAATAGCAAAGGTATACTTCGTCAAATAGGAACACACACAAAAATATTTTTTTTGCCTTGCTCATGCTTGGCGCAAAGTCTTCACGGAACGCCTATTTGGACTCTGGACCCCACACCCAGTTCCGTAAAGTTTTGGCTCTTTTACTCGATCATTATCTACCAAACACCACACCTAAGCGCCGGAATGAAACCCTGGCCAACACCAAGCAAGCAAAACTGCAAAGCAAAAAAAGACTTTTTTTTGAAGCTGCGTGTATCTAGGCCACCCCTTTATGAATAAGGCTGGCCCTCTCCCAAGGGCCAGCCTTGTACCCATGCATCCAAGTTCTATAAAGACAGGAGACTCACTATGGCTGTTCCGAAGAAGCGGACCTCTAAGGCAAAGAAGAGGACACGCAAGTCTGCATGGAAGCAAAGAGCAATTCAAGAGGCTCAAAAGTCACTCTCGTTATCCAAAGCAGTGAGTACTCGTCGTACGCACTTTGTATACCGAAAGGATTCAAGCGCAAAACACTCTATCCCTAGGGGATTTGGTAGGATAAAAGAAACTCTTACAAACACAAGTAACTCGGTGGAGTGAGATCCCTCCCCCCTCCTCCATACAGGGGGGGAAAAGAGGGCGATTCCCTCTGCTATACAATCAAAAACTGACAAATGAATCCAATACCCTTAAATGTTTATCATCTCGCCCTATACACTGTAGGAGCCGTTGGGGGGTGGTTGAGTGCCAACCCTGTTCTGTGCATCGGTATAGTCTATGGTTTTATGGGGACTCAATCCGTGCACGTGGTCCATGTTTTAGCCGCGCGTGCTTTCTACTTGCATGGCAATCTAATTGGGGGGGTGTGCGTTAGTTCTATGTTGCTGGGACAGGCAGTGCTCGTGACGATCGAATTTTTGGGATGGTCTCAAGCCCTAAGCATCCGCTGGCGTTACAACGCGGCCTTCGTAACAGCCATCTCCTTATCCATGTGCCTATTGTGCTGGATAGTTCCTCGGAATCCGATCTCGGCACCGCATCTTCGCCAAGATATTCATATATTCAAACCGTTGGTTAATCTGCCGAGGACGATAACCAGTTTACGCGATCCTCGTGTTTTAGTGTATTCTGTTCTGTGCGCAAGCCTGTACGTTCTAATCCCCCGTGGTGGAGCGAGCTTTGCCAACGATCTAACCTCTATTTTGGGCTTTTCTCATGGCACGAAGCCAGCCTTCTTTTGGGGAACTCTTTTAGGCTACGTAATCGGCGATCTCCTATTCTATGCCAGCCTGTTCCTAATTCGACCTGTCACCAGCCTAGTGACCAAGAGGGAGGTCTTTTGGCTGCTCGGCCCCTTCATCGTCGTGCTAAACGCGATGGTCTACGCAACAGTAATCATGCAGTTCCGGACTGACTCCTTTAGGATGGAATACAGCTTCAAGCACCTATCAGAGGCCCGCACTCAGGCTCTGCTGCTCGCCCAGGATCGTGCAAGTGATTGGGTGCCCAACGTTGCCAAGCAGCGCCTCAACCTCTACGGCCGGGTTTATCAGGTGGAGGAGGAAATGAGCGCCCTCAACCAGCTCTTGCTCCGCTCCTTAGTAGATGAGAAGAACAGCCTACAATCGGTCAACCTCTTACCTGACCTGTGCGAACAGCCTGTCCTGGCGGGCCTCGAGGCACAAATTGGAATCCTTCCGGCTGCAGGCCTTTCGCCTAGTCTCGGCACCTCTTTAAGTGAGGCCCACTTGAAGCAAGAGAGCTTGCTGAGGGAGGAAGGAGTAAGCCTCTTAGAAAAACAGTCAGATCAGCTAGAGGCTTGGGATAGAGCAAAAGGGGAACAGGAGAGTATGGGTGGCTTTGGAGAGCCAAAGAACGACCTTGCCATTCAGCCCCCCTACGAAAAGATCACTCCTCAAGAATATGTGGAGGAGAGCAGAGGCTTTGCTTTCCCCTGGGAGAAAAAACAACTGGCACGCCATCTGGGTCCTCTCTCGTTGCCAAAAGGACGGGCACTGCGCTCATGGCATGCTCACACAGTTGGGTCAAAAGCAGAGAAGCCATGGCCTACAGCTCTTTCCTTGTACGAAGAAGAGCAGGAGGCGGCGCCTAGCCCCCGCAAGGAAAGCAATACTGGTTGGGAAAAGGCTCCTTTTTTGCCTACATATCCCGAAAATTACGAAAGGGTAGCTGCTCGAAAGAGGCAGAAGAATGGCTTAGTACAACAGCAACGAAAGGAGGGTTTACTGCCCAAGGTGCCCGCTACCCTAAAGCTGCTACCATGGTACATAGGCCCTAGTCGTAAGCCAAGATGGGGAGCGAGCGTCAAGAAGAGGCTGGTGCCTCTCGGGGGTAAAAACGCGACAAAAAAAATCAGACAAAGGTTTGTGAGGCAATCAAAATGGCACCTCCGGCGTAGGCGTAAGCGTAGGATGTTGAAGAGGAGACTCCGAGGGATCCCGATCAAGCAACAGCGGAGGAACGAGTGGCCAGTGCTGCATGAGCTTGGCACTGCGTTGCAACCCCCCAATGGTATCTTGCTTACCCACGTCCCTCTGCAGGCCACCTCTGAGCAAGTGCGAGAGCTCTTCGAGGGTCATGCACTTGAGAGGCTAAGGCGCGTGTTTCAACTCTGGGAGCGGCGCTCTACGTCTAACGCCTTACTCTTATTCAAGCATAGAACAAAGGGATGGTTTAACTCAGAGGATGCTTATCAAGACGTAGTTCAGCGTCTCGTCTCCCCGAGCGAGGCATTGTTCGATTACTGTGTGCGTCTTATGGCCTATGCCCAACATCAAAGGGCCTTCGCCTGTGTGATACGTCCGCAGACCCACCTAGCATGGGCCGAGCTTGACAGAGCACCACGCCTATGCCTTTCGATGATACCAGGCCTTCCCCGTACACGACCCGCCTACCAGGTCCAAGAGCGGATTGCAGACATTTATGCTTACCTCTATGGTGAAGAGGAAGAGGCTGACGACATGATGGAAGAGCTAACGCTGCCCTTTGCTCCCGAAGAGGAAGATAACGGATCCCTTGCGACTCTACGTCTAAGAAAGGCCCAGATGCTAACCATCTTAGAGTCAAGGATGCTGCGCCAGAGAGCAGAGCAGGGGCGCAGGGTGCCGCTTCGTCTCGAGTCGGAAGGGAGGCTGATCCCCCCATCTTCGGTCACCCATAGTCTCCGCTCCTGGGCGGAAAGCTTCCTAACCCACACGACAGGCTTCCTAACACAGCAGATCCTACGACGCAACAGCTCGGATGCAACGTCCTCTTTAAGGCCAACCCGACCTTTGCATACGTATGCTCAAGGCCAACGGTGGGCAAGTAGTTCAGATGCACGATTGCCTACGGGCCCCCCAGGACAGTTCCCTTTTCTCTTGGTTCCCAGACTGCTAGAAGCACTGAATAAGAAATCTCTTCAGCCCTCTCAGAGAAGGCTTCCCTTCCCCCAGTTGCGCTCTCTTGTCCAAGCTCCAGGCCTCAAGTCGTCTCGTCTAGGCCCTCGCCCTGTATGCCATAGACCCGGCTTGTTATCTCGTTCTATGGATCCTATCACAGCGAATATTGTGGCAACCACACCTGCCCCCCAGGGCCCCGTGGATAGGGCGCGCCGCCAGGCCCTGCGGAAGCAGGCCCTTTTCCCCAAGCACCAGGCAAGGAAGCTTGAATGGGCAATACGAAAGATCGCGAGAACGCTTGACCAGTGCGAGCAACTTCCTATCTGGACAAGGCCGAGTGTTTCGAGCTCAGCTCACCCGGTACCCCTTCTTGATCGCCTCATAGCTTCGGTACAAAGCCTATGGAGGCGCTTCAAAGCAGGGCTCAACGGGTCCATGCGACAGGCAACAGAAAAAGAAGTGAGAGAAGCCCCTTGGAGCCCACAAAGCAAGAGAGGAAGACAAGATAGACCGGAAGTGCTTGACCTACGACTCTCTTTGCACTCTTTGCGACAGGTGGTGGATAACGCACGGCTGGGCCCAGCCGTGCCATGGATCTTGCACCAGGCCTCCTTCTATGCAAAGGAAAAGGAAATGGTCAAGGCAGCTTGGCGCACGCTATACGCAAAGTCAGGCACTTGGGTTGGGTCCACTCCCTCTTTAAGCCCTCTGCCTATGACACCCTCTGCTTCGTGGCACCATAAAAGAGCTCGGATCCAGCTGCACCCGTTCAAGCGCACCGTGCGAGGGGAGCCACATAGGGTCATCCGTTGGCCTAATTTGATTGAGATCGTTGAAAGGGAGCGAAGCCAAAAGAAGCTTCTTTTGGAGCAAACGGCCCCTCACCAGTCTCACGAGAACCTCGACCTTGAGAGTGCTCCGGGATGGGTTGGTCCCTTAGAAAAAAAGGTGTCGAACCTGTGGCGAAAACGAACACCAGGTGCAAAAGGACGGGGCCATCGGATGCTTTTGGCAGTGCACCGTTCCAAATGGGATAAGAGATCTTTGCTCTACAACCCTCTACCCCCGTTGCTTGGCAAGACATTACGCACCGAGCAAAAGGAACTGACCAGACTGTCTAGCAAGAAGCAACCCAGCCAGGAGGTCAGGAGCTTGAGCCTACTTTCTAACGAGCAAGCTCTTATTGCTAAGCAGAACCGTCAGAGTAACCTACGTCTTATGCTTACTCACAGCCTGAGACTTACAAGCCTACGTCTCTACCAGCAAGAGGGTCGAAAGGCACTAGCAAGCTTGGCGGGGCTCGGCCCCCTTCCTCTCTTTGCAGATGACGAGAGAGTGTTGGCACTTGTACGTCTGGATGATTCGAGTGTGGATCCTTCTCTGCGTAAGCGGGCGTGGGGTGCTAGATACCGCCTGGCCCTCGGAAGGATGTTGGGTAGGGGGAACAAGCAGAGGTACCCCTTGGAGAGCTTAGAAGAGATGAGACGCCGAACCCACAGGTACAGGGCCTGGGACTCTATGGCCCAGAAGCACATACCTCAACACGAGCTTGCTAAGCTGGGATTCTCCGAAAGATACAGGCAGGGACAAGCTTTGGAACTGTTCCCTCCGGGTTTCAGCTTTGGAGACGAGCTAGAGAGGTCGCAGGTGACCCTTGGCCTCTTCGATACAGGCATAAAACCCTATGAAAGGGGAGCTCCCACTCTTGCAAAGAGAAATAGCAAGAAGGATGGTCCGAAACGACCCACCCGCTCAAAAGACCGACCCTCCTCTTTTCAAGGCGAAGGCAAAGTGCCTGAAAGCATGAAGGGCGGGGCGTATCAATTGCCAATGGACAAGAGTGAGAGGGTGAACTCTCCCTCCTTTTTGTTCAAGCCGGAACCGCGCTTCGTTTCTCTTGACGATCTTATAGAGTACTTTGGCTTTATTCAAGAGTACGCCGCGGGGGAACCCTGGTTCGGTGGGTGGAAGTTATGGTGGTCCGATGTTTCGCCTGGAGACGATACGTTTCTCGCGCCTGACGGGTGGCGAATTGCGGAAGAAGAGATGGATGAGCGGGATGATGGCAGCTCACTGCCCTTTCGCAAGATTTTCCATTCCAACTCTCAGGTAGAAGCGCGCAATCCTTCTCGTGCTCGCATTGTAGCGGAGGAGTGGTTTGCTCAGAGCACTCTTCCACCAGGAGAACGGAGAGCCTACTTAGACGAGCAAAAAGCACGGATTGAAGAGGTGGAAATGCGTAAGCAGAGTGTCATCCCCTCCCTTAAAGACCGAGGCCTGCGGCGGGGCTGGCATAGCCGTCTGAGCCGATCTATCAATCGAGTCACCAAGAGAGATAGGTGGATAGGTCTCGTATCCAAAAGCAAGCACCACTACCCACTTGGCCCAATCGCAAGGTTTTACCTAGGGCATTCGGGACTCCCCGAAGAGAGGGCTCTAGGACATGTGCCAATGGATCCCCACATAGATGATCCTGAGCTCGAAGAGAGTGGACTCGAAATGCCTGAGGTTGTGACAGAGGTGGAAAAGCAACACATGCCACGCCTAAGCCGTTGGGGCCTTGGGGAGCTTCGCTCTCGTATCGAGACAGATGACATGCAAGAGGGGGTTCGAAAAGACATCATGCGCCGCGCATGGGAGCGTGGTGACGCAGCAAAATGGGCGGCCCGCTCAGGGTCCCCTCCTGACCTGGAGGCCATACTTGAGTATGAGGAGGAGAGAGCCAATGAGCAAAGTGGCACAGAGAGGCTTCACACTTCCACTCTTGACCAAGTGACCATCCGGGACCTTTACCTAATGAAGAGAATGATGCGTCGTCTGCGCTTTGCCTTTCGGCTGGCTTCTCTGCACCTTCAATCAAGCTGGCTGAAGTCGTCAAACCCCCAGCGGATGAGAAGGCCCACTCAGTTTGAGAAAGCCTGGGCTTGGAGGGACTTCTGGCGATTCCATGGTGTGAGCTACGAGCTGCTCAATCCAGAGGACACGATGGAGTTGGACGATCCCGTGATCCCAATGGATCATAAGCCGCACGATAGGACGATCGAAAAGGACCATGAGAACAAGGCAGGAAAAGTCCCTTCGATGAAAGATCTGCTCGACGCTGCCGAGTCACTCACCTTTTGGGGCACGAATCGAGGAGAGAAATCGCCTCCCGCAGGGGGCTTAAAGCCTTTGAAAGAGCCTGGCTTTCTCCGCGCAACTGTACGATTTTCGTCCGAGCCTTTGGCCCAGTCAATGAATAAGGCCCTAAGTGGTCCATTCCTTGCCAAGCCCCTTCTTCCTAACCAAAGAGATAGGCTAAGAGGATTGCGGGCCCGACAAGCTTACTTAGTGGGGCGTTGCAAGCCTGATGGGACGCTTAAGCAAAAAGCTCTGGCACAAAACTCCTTGAAAGCGCAAAGAATCCAACCTGCATCGGACCTAAAAGATACTGTTTTGGAGGAGGGGCCAGACCTTCAAAGCTGGCAGCCTAAGGCGCCTGTTCATCGATTAGGGCTTTCAGCCTATCTGGTGGGCGTCCGGAGGCATATTGAGTGGAGCCAGGGGCACCAACCCTTCTTACCTTACCTACGAACATCCTTGGGATTAGTAGGGCCCAGTGCCGATCGACCCAACACACGCGCCAGGATAAAGGAGGAGTCTTTCTGGTCTGCCGAGATGTTGCCCTACCAAGACAAAGAGTTTTTTCCCACTTATGAGCATCGCTCTCCTTGGCGCCAGCTATGGGATGACATGTTCGGACGAGAGTCGATGCAGGCCCGTCCTAATAATAAACTATGGTGGAGACGTCGCCGTCTTAGGCCAGGTTTCCCACCGGACCAAATCTCTCCAATCGGGCAAAGGTTCCTTAAAATTCCCCGTATCGTGAAGACAGAGAGCAGCCGAGGCCGCGGGGTAGGCCCAGCCTCCATACGCCAGTATAAGTACTATCCCACCGTCTTGGAGGCCTTTTATCGAAACACTCGACACTCCAAGCGTAAACGTAAGCTGATTGGAAGGCGTATCCGCAAATTCGCTAAGTCCTTCCACAGTGATGTGAACGACAGAAAGAAGAGCATTCCGATTAACGATGACAATCCGAACGTCATGTTTATCTTAAACACGGCCTATGAGACCTTTCAAAAGCAACCGGACTGGGATCTCTTGCGGAGAGGTATCAGCTTTGTGATGGACATGGAGGCCCTGCTCCGGTTTAGAAGGAGAAGGCCGTCTTACGACTTGCGTCACAGAGACCCCAGGCTCATCATTCTAGATAAATACTCTCGCATAGTTGGAGGGGTATGGCTAGGAAAATTTGCGGACGTTTTCACTTGGATCTTTAGAGCCTACTTTCGTCTGTTTCAAGGTTTCTTGCGATCCTTCCTTCCAATGTTTCCCAACTGGTCCAGCAGCAAAGTTGGCATAACCTTTGTGATCTTGGGCAAACCGCAGCTCATCTATCAGCCCTCCAACAAGGGTTTCTTCTCTTGGCACGAATACGATCACCGAGTCAGGCACAGCGAGTGGAACAGAATTCCTTCTTTCATTGGCTTAAGGGAGAGGGCAAGCCACTTCGCCGACCACATGATTGCGGTTCGCGTCAACAACCCTTTCCAAACTCTTCAAATAGTTCTCCAAGCCTTTCTGCGCAACCCTTTGAAGGCGTTGACGGAGATAGAAGTGCAGACCTATATTCTTGCCCGCAATGAGTACGACATTCTCAACTACTATCACAAGCTACGTACACGCGTGTACCGACCAGATAATAGCGCTGAAGGGCTACGCAAGTACTACAGCCTATTCATTCCTATACGGGAAGCTGTGACCAAGCAGTTGTGGAGCTTCTTTGGCATCACTAGGGTCCCATACCACGACCTTCCGTTTATAAACAAGCGAGTCCCCCACTACTACATAAAGACCTATGGACAGGTGCCTGGTGTGGAGCCCTGGTGGTTAGGAATAGACCTACAAGGCTACGACTGGGTTATGAAGGCTGGCTCCTCTCGGATCCAAAGCCGTTATAGTCACCCTATAGTGACAAAAACAGACCTAGAATGGCAGCGTTTGCAAATGAACGACCCCATAGGCTTCGAACGGCTGTGCACCCTGGCCGATACAACGGGCAAGCGCAGAGCAAGGGGCCTGCCACACTATACAAGTATTAAAGACTTTACTTTCGTAGGGCACTTACTTGACTCAGACCACCTTATGACCGCTCTTAGACGGAAAGCAGGTATTCTGGATGACTCAGATGACTTTATAACCGCTCTTAAATCGAAAGCAGGTATCTTAGATGACCCAAAAATCCAGCATACTGACCCAGAGCGAAACACCCAAGAGCCCCAGCCAGAACGAAAGGCCGAGGAGATTTTGAACAACTCCCAGGAGACTAACGAGCCTGAAAACGTAGAGTATCAGGAAAAAGAAGCGAGCGTTCCGTTCACGAGCGGTCTAATACGTCGCAGCCTTGCCCTTTGGAAGAGGCTAGCGCCCGACCCCTCCAGACAAAGGCTGCTACGCAGAATGACCAAAATTCGTCGCAGAGCCTTGGGGCACAAGCTACACCTATGGGTGGAACGTCTCTGGCAGCATTCCTCTTACAACCTACAGGTCCCCCTTCCCCTCCTGAGCAAGTTGGGTCAAGACCTGTCTCCTAACCAGAGCTATACAGAGGGGGTTGTGAGCCGTCTTAAGGCCCTGAAACAGCGAGAACGTGAAGGAAGGCAATTCGCACTTGGCCAAGAACGAGCAGGAAGAGAAGCCTTAGCGAGCTTGATTCAAGTCAGGAGATGGAAGGAATGGAGCAGCCAAGCACATCACGAAGCAACCAGCCTCAGGCACGAGAAACCTGCAATGATGGGAAGAGTGTTGCAGGGCAATTTCAAAGGCAAAGCCCATACTTTGTGCCTTCATATTCAGGGCAATTGGAGCTCGTTAGTCTATGTGGCCCGTTTCTTTGTTCTTCGTTGGCGCCAAGAGGGCTGGAAAATGCTATCTCCGTGGAGGCAGGCAAAGTTATGGCACGAGGTTGGCCCATTGTGGAAAAAGCCTAGCTCCAGCTATGGATTGATTCCCGCTCAGGGTGTATGGGCATCGAAGAGGATTATGACTCGCCAGCAGAGTAGCCTGCAAAGCAGTAGGGGTACACTGTCCTGGGCCGAGGAGGGTCTTCCCTTTGGTTCGGTGGGACACGGTCTTGTTCGCCAGGTCCAAGCAATGGCTTCTCTGGCAAGCCTACGGGACGTAGAGAGCACAGTCGCGATGGCTGTGCTGGAGGGATCGAGGTTGTTGCACCAAGATTCTCCCGACAAGCAAGCACTTTACGCAAAGCTGTACCTTCTAGAACGAAAGAGAGTGGAACGTGCTATGTCTCTTGCTTTCAGCTTCACACAAGTTGTGGAAGATCGATTAAGCCGTCGAAAGATGACGAAGATCGAGAAGAATGCCTTGGAAAGTTGCAAGAGGTGCCTAGAAAGAGCCACGTCATGCCTTGCTCAATCAGCCATACTCAACCCTCAAGAGGTTTGGCAAAAGGATAGCATTAGCCTCGAAGAGTGGGCCGTGAAGTGGCAACCTTTGGTTTTACTCCGGAGTGGTTCGAACCTAGAGCAGCATTCCACGAGCCGTGTATTGAAGCACTGGCCGAACCTGTCCCGAGGAGAGAGAGAGGTTTTGCTTCTCAAACAAAAGAGCGTGCTGCGAGACAAGATTGTCTTATGGCGGGCACTAGAGACCGAGCGCCTTGTGCGTGGAACCTGCAGCGCGGCTTTCCAACTTAGCCAGTTCCAGCGGCAAAGGCTAGTTGTTCTGTTCCAAGGCCTAGCACTTGAAATCCATACCACAGACCAGGCGCTTCAAAACGCTAGGCGATTTAGAGAGCCCATGAGCCTTACAAAGGCAAAGAGGCTATGGAGTCGCAGGGCCCCCATCCTTCGAGAAGGAGAGACCTTACGATCTATGCCGGTTCGCCTGCGGGAGGCGGCTCTAGTCTGCCTCCAGGCAGCACCCAAGTCTGCTCTTTCCTCAAGTATGGAGGCCAAGATCAATCGTCGTCTTCGTCTTTATGCACGCCATCGGAAGGGCATCCTCCAAGCCTACCGCGAATCTCAAAAAGCGTTGGAGAGAATACTGCTGGACGTTCCTGAGGCTATTGAAAGGGCAGTAACGGGTCTTCGTGAGTCCCGAGCTGGTCTTGAAGAGGCATTGGGCGTACTTCGCCTTTACATGGGGACAAATAGGGCAGACGCGGGGCAAGTAGAGGCGAATGGGGCTTGGGTGAGAGAAGAGATGGCACGGCTGATGGTTGCGCTCTATGATCTGAGCTTGCCCTCTCGTCAGCTTGCTCGCATCTTGCAACAAGAAGCCACTCAGAGTATGCCCGTACCCGTACCCTCTCTCATGCTACATGCTCCGCGAGAGACTCGTCGTATGCACACCCCCTGGGGGCTTGCAGTTCGTTCCTTACCTAAGGTCGAAATTCCCCTTGAGGTCGAGTGGCAGCTCCGTACACTGAGCAAAGAGGTTGACAGCCTCAGCCATAGCAAACACTTGGAGGACCAGCTCTCTCTCGAGAGAGGCGCGAGGCTTGGCCTTCTGGATCTTGAAAGCAATTTGAGGCTTGAGAAGCTGAGGCAGGAGTTGCGCTTACACAACCACTGGTCTGGTTCCGAAGGAATGAGCAAAATGGATCAGGGCCTAAGGATGGTCAATCTAGCGGAGGCCTTGGCCTACGTTAAGAAGATATCTACCTCCCAGACGAGCCCGGCACAGATCGATCTTGTGAAGCCCAAGCCAGGAAAGCGAGATGTTCCTCCTAAATTAGAGGCCGATTACAGCTATTACGGGGTTGAGGCGTGGGACAGCTCTGTAGTTGACAGAGTTTGCAGTGGGAACATGTTGATGTTTGACCAACGAGGAGAGCGCTCGGAGCACCTTTGGGCTTGGGGTATAAACCAAACCGAAGAAGACCTGTCATGGTCCAAAAATGAGGAAAGCGCACATATGGAGTTCCTTCACTGGCACGCTGTACAGGACATACGAGCATGGAGAGCCCTGATGGCGAACGCTCTCTGCAAGCCAGCCATGCTTAACATCCATACTCCTCTGGATCCCATTCTCTTTATGGGCCCTGTGCAGCCGCAAGGCCTCCCACCCAGTTTGCACTGCCCGCTCGCCAAGGAGACAGACAACCCCGAGATGTGGAGGATCGAGAGAATCCCACGCTTTAGTAGCCCACGCCATGAACAAGAAAATCAGACACAAGCGCAAGCAAGAGACATCTTTCAACCTCTGCCAAGAATGAAGGTCCGAACCTTAGGCTGGGCAATGGGAGTGGTCCAGAGGAGATTCGTGTACAGCCCCCCCCTCAAGCATACAGGAGAAGAGGATAGGACTACACAAGAGAGCAGCAGAGACAGAAGCAGAGAGACCCGCCAGGGGATTTCTCGTTGGCAGTGCCAAGTCATAGGGCCCTTGGATCAACCTCACCCTTCAGCGAACACGCTCGTAGATGCCACTTGGATGAATAGGCTGGCAAGCCAAGTTCCTCGCGAGGTGTTGAAACGGCCCTCTCAACGGATCTATCAGCTAATGACATGGGCAGGTCGCGTATACTTTTGGCTTCAGAATCAAATCAAGGCCTGGTTCCACCTGCCCGGAGAACTGTTCCAACGAAACGCTTCCCGTGCTCAACATCGACCTCAGCAAATGGTTCATCCGCTTCAAACTTCGACCCAAGCCCAGCCCACATGGAAATGGTCCCACAGCCCAGGCCAGCAGCCCTTGCAAGTCAACGATGAGAGACAGCGATTGCTATGCCATCTACCAGCCAACGAAGTGTCTGTCTCCGGCCAAGATTCCGTTGCTTGGGGGGTTGAAAGAAACAAGCAGGATCAGCTCTTTGCAAGCGAAGCGCTGCTCACTCATATGCTAAGCTCTGGCAAGCAGAAAGATAAGTCGAATCTTCTTCAATCGAAAAAGACTGTGTCTTTGGGCGTAGGGCAGGAGGAGCAAGCGGCGAGGAGGAGATACGAGCGTCAAGTGCGCCACATAGGAAATCGGCTTCCTGAGCCCGTTCCCCTGCAGCCCTTCTTCTCTCAATGGATGGACCTTCAAGTGTCCAAGGTAAAGGGATACGAGAGTGGTCCATCCGTTGCCCGCACAATGCCGATTAGTACGAAGGATCTTTACATGACGTCTATGGGCACCCTTGCGAGACCGATGGCCCATCAGATGAGTTACTCTTTCCATGGCCTTCCCGAACCCTTTATCCAAAAAGCCATGTATTCTCTACGCACCTGGCGCGCATCACCAACCTGGTGGCGAGTTCGCAACTACTTCCCGGAGAATCCCTACCAGCAAACATGGAGGGAGAAGCTCAAGCCGCTAAGCCGTTACCTGCGAGACGGAAATTTGAACTCGATGTTCCGCGAGTGGGATGACATATGGAGGATAGAGATGGCTGGTCGAAAGGTAGGCCAACCAGCCTCGATTCGATACAAGTACCTTCTTAACAAATACAACACACGATTCGAACAATGGGCCCGTAACCAGGCCCATAGGCTGATTCCTACGAGCTTATGGCATCGAGTGCCCAAGAAAACCCGCTCTTCCAACAACCCGAAGCAGAATGGTGCGGCTACGCCCCTTTGGGGTTTGCTTCAACACTTGAAAGACCGTGTACGCAGTATGCAAGCTTGGATGACAGCCTACTTGCAACGCTCTCTCGACACCTTTTTCTCAAGATTCGGGTCTAGGTAGCCTAGACAATACAGCCCAGTGACCCCCCCTTTTTTTGGGGGGGGAGGGCGGATACCTCTTCCTGAAAAGCGGGGGATCTTAGATGACCCTTTCCCCACAAGGAGACTTACGCCTGTTTTTGTTGGGCCCAACCTATGTGATTTGAAAGAATTCTTTGTGTGCTGATAAGAGCGATTTCCACGATGGGATGCTTGCAATTGTTGGAAGAAAGAGAAAACAACTCCTTTTATTTTTATATTATTAAAAAAGTAGGCTGAATTACGATGCCATCTTCTTCGCCGTAATATATGAGTCAGGGCTATTCAAGACCCTTAAGCCTCACCCTGAACAAAACGAAGACTCATTGAGAGCCCTCTCTCCTGGCTGTTGCCAGAAGAGAGCCTCTCAATGGGGCAATTTCGGTTGCCCTTCTATTGTTCAGAAGCCAGGCGAAATCGCCTGAATGGATTTGGCCTACACGGGAGATTGAACAAGCTGTGCCCATCCAAGCTCTTGCAGGCTATGATTGCGGCGCAAAGGTCGTGTGACGAGCTCTAGAATGTCTATGGCATTGGTAAAGCCATGGATCTGAGCAAACGTGAACTCAACGGACCATTTGGTACTAATTCCCCTGGCCTCAAGAGGATTGGCATGTGCCATGCCTGTGATAGCAAGGTCCGGCTGGAGCTCGCGTATGCGCTGTACCTGGTGATAGTTGTCTGGTTTCTCTACGATTCTTGGCAAAGGCACGCCCATCTCCTGGCATGTACTCTGGAGGAGTGCCAGCTCGGCAGCCTGGTACCTCTTGTCCATATAAGGGATGCCTATCTCATACACGATCATCCCACAGCGTGCAAGAAATCTCGCAAGAGAGACCTCTAAGAGGTTATCACCCATAAAGAACACGGACTTACCACGTACCAGGCGCAGGTAACCTTCAAGCCCCGCCCACACCTGCTCTTCTCTCTCTTGAAGCCCCTGTGGCTGGATGCCAAACACGGCACAGATCTTCTCAATCCATGCACGGGTGCCATCGGGCCCAATGGGAAAGGGTGCACCTATGAGCTTGCACTTGCGCCTTCTCATCAGTGTGGTAGCAGTGCGACTTAAGAAGGGGTTGACTCCACACACATGAACCCCCTCTCCCAAGGAGGGCAACTCTGTATAGCGCTGGGCAGGTAGCCATCCGGACACCTGGATGCCTTGACGCTTGAGCTCAAGCCCAAGTTGCACAGCAACCGTAGCGGGTAAAGAACCAAAGAGTACCAAAGGCGGGTGGGACGCTTGCTCAGCTGGGCTTGGTGCTGGGAAGGAGAGAAGGCCCCGTAGGCCCTTGCCCCCTAAAGCGTCTTTATCCTTTATGTCGGTGCGTCTGCGCTGCTTGGCTCGTGCAGAGTCGGGGCAGCGATGAGCCATGGCTGCCAGCACCGTATCCTCTCCTTGTGTGAATGCATAATCTAGCCCATTGGCCCGAGCGACTACGATAGGGATACCAAGTTCCATCTCGAGTCTAGGCGCCATGCCCTCAAGATCCATCTTGATGATCTCTGTAGTGCAAGTGCCAATCCAAACAATTACACTTGGATTCCTGTCTTTTTTGATTTGAGAGCAAAGCCTTCTCAGCTCTTGATAGTCGTTGAGCTGTGCGGAGATGTCACCTTCTTCAAGCTCAGCCATGGCGTAGCGTGGCTCTGCAAAGATCATGACTCCTAGCGCATTTTGCAAGAAGTAGCCGCAGGTCTTTGTTCCCACCACAAGGAAGAAGCTGTCTTCAATCTTTTGGTACAGCCATGCGACGCAGCTGATAGGGCAGAAGGTGTGATAGTTTCCTGTTTCACACTCGAAGTGCAAGGGCTCGGCATGAGTCAGAGATGTCATAAGATTCAGGGACCTCTATATCTATAGCTTGAAAGCGATGAAAGGGGAAGGAGAGGGGGTTTTTTTCAATCAGACCATCATAAAATCCAAGTGGTCTCCAGACAACTCTTCTGTTTTCTGGCTCGTAGGGTTTAAATAGAAGTCGGAGAGAAGGCTAAAGAGTTCACGGTCCGGTACCTCCTTGGGCACAACTCCCTCTGGCCTTGCTAAGACTTGGTCCGCAATATTGAGATAAAAGTCGCACACATAGGAAAGACTTGGCTCCGCTTCGGCCATCTCAAACAGGGTCTTACCTTTCACGCGCGAAACCCGAATGTCTTCGATCAGAGGCAAAACCTCTAGAACTGGCATAGGGCAAGCCTCCACATACTTGTCAATTAGGTCTCTCTTAGAGGTACGATTGCCTACCAGGCCAGCAAGGCGGAGAGGGTGGGTGCGCGCCTTCTCTCGCACAGATGCGGCAATTCGATTTGCAGCAAATAGCGCATCAAACCCATTGTCTGTGATAATAATGCAATAGTCCGCATAATTTAAAGGCGCTGCAAAGCCACCACATACAACGTCCCCCAGAACATCAAATAGGATCACGTCATACTCGTAAAATGCATTCAGCTCTTTTAGCAGCTTCACAGTCTCTCCTACCACGTAACCCCCACAGCCCGCACCCGCAGGGGGTCCACCTGCCTCCACGCAATCTACACCCCCATAGCCTTGGTAGATCACATCTTCAGGCCACACATCTTCGTAGTGGTAGTCCTTGGACTGCAGAGTATCAATAATCGTAGGTATCAAGAATCCAGTCAAGGTAAAGGTGCTGTCGTGCTTTGGATCACAGCCAATCTGGAGCACCCGCTTACCCCGCCTGGCAAGAGCAATGGAAATATTGCAACTAGTGGTCGACTTTCCAATCCCACCCTTCCCATACACTGCAATCTTCATCCGCCTCTCTCCTCTCATTGATGGGGGCTAGCCCACAGATTCGCCAAACCCACGAAAGGGTAAGCAGACTCATCGGGGGCCAGCATCTCCTATTGTACATCCAAAGCAGTACGAACCCAATTGAATAAGTTACCTATATTCAATCATTCAAAAAAAGAGTTCTTTTGGATATTCGGGCCTTGGAGGCATAGAGGGGATAGAGCTAGAGCTGGACTCGAACAATGCACCCAGATAAAAAACGATGCAAAAAAAGAGGCACCAGCGGAACTCGATAAAAGAAAGATACAAAGCCAACAAAATATAGATGAGAAAAGTCTCCTAATGCCAGTCTGACTTTCAATCCAAGCTCAGAACGAAAGTTGAAGCTCGAGACTCAGAAAGATATGAAGCCTACGTTTTATTCAAACCTGGTAAAAACGATACTATGTAGCCAGTAGGGTGATTGACTGGATTCAAATAACAACCTGTTCGTATTAGGCCTTTGAAGCAATCGCCATATAAGGCTCTTGCTTCAAAGAAGAGTAGGAAACGAAGCGAGTGAGTTGTGTTATCTCGTTCGCGCTTTGCGCTTAAGCGAGACTTACTGCGCGTTGGGGGGCAATGCTTACAGCTCCGTCTCCGGCAACACAAACTCATTTCATTTATGTTAAATTAACCTAAAAAAAAATTTTGAGCTTGTATTCAAATAAGCATTGGAACGACTGAAAATGACCTGTCGAGTCATGCTTGAGCTGAGACTGAGTCAAAAAAACTTGCTAGAACATCTTCTTCTTTCTCTTGCACCCCCGTATGGTTCTCCACACCCTTCCACACACCGCTATAGGGTTGTGGAATAGGGGTGTGGGATGATTGGAGTTCTCAAGGCAAAATGCCCTGATAGACCTGAGTGACAAGCTGAGGACAGATGCCAATCCCAACGATCGGCAAGAGCAAAGCAAAACTGACAAAGGTCTCTCGAGGCCCTAAATCGAGAAGATGTCTGTGATTCAAGCGTGCCTGTTTGCCATAGAAAATCTGCCTGAGCATGGCTAGCAAGTAAATGGGAGTGAGCACGATACCAAGTGCTTGAAATGCTAGGATCGGGATTCGAAAAGAAAGAGAATAGGCTTGGCTAAGTGCGAGTCCAAAGAAAACCATGAGCTCTGCAGGAAAACCACTCATCCCTGGTAAGGCAAGAGAGGCGAGAGAGGAAGCCGTAAAAAGAGCAAACATCTTAGGCATTGGTTGGGCCATGTCTCCCATATGCTCTAAGATGAGTGTCCTTGTACGATCATATATGGCTCCAGCCAAGAAAAAGAGGCTTGCACCAATGAGCCCATGTGAGATCATCTGGAGCAGAGCCCCGCTCATGCCTATATCTGTTAAAGAGCCTATGCCAATGAGAACAAAGCCCATATGAGAGACGGAAGAGTAAGCAATCTTTCTCTTCAGGTTTCGCTGAGCAAGAGAAGTAAGGGCAGCATACACGATGTTGATGACCCCTAAGACTACGAGAAATGGGGCAAGCAGGTGATGTGCCTGGGATAAGATCTGCACGTTGAGCCGAATCAATCCATAGCCACCCATCTTGAGTAAGATGCCAGCCAACAGCATGCAAGTGCTGGGGTGAGCCTCTCCATGCGTGTCTGGGAGCCAGGTGTGAAGGGGGAAGGCAGCAATCTTAACCCCAAAAGCAACGAAAAGCCCAACGTAGAGAGCAACCTGTAAAGCAAGTGGAAATGACTTCATGGATAGGATTGAGAAATCCCATGTAGTCGGTTTGCCATAGAGAGCCATCACAATAGCAGACAACAAGATAAACAGAGATGCAATCCCTGTAGTAAGAAGAAACTTCGTTGCTGCATAAAGGCGCTTCCTTCCCCCCCATAGACAAAGAAGGAAATATACTGGGACGAGTTCAAGCTCCCACATTAGAAAGAAAAGCAGCATGTCTTGAGACAGGAAAGTTCTTGGCCTTTGAATCTGTGCAGGGCAAAGAATATCCTCCAAACCGCACCAGCAACTCCTATTGCATGCGGCTATCTCCCAGGGAGAGGTTTGCTTGATTCTAAGGCTATCATTCTCTTTTTGGAGGAGCAAAGCAACCTTTGTTTCAAGCCTCTCCCTAATGGCCATTCTGGAGGATTTGCCTAATACAGCGCAGTGCCACATTAAGACCAACGATTGGCTCATTCTGATCTGTTCAAAACAAGATACACAGCGGGCTGATTGGATTCAAGGCCATCGGCTTAGTCAAGGGGCATCTCTACATATAGAGTCTTATGTCTTAGCCTATTTAGCTTGTTCTTTTGGGCTCACTTCTTTCCCATCCGTCCATAAGAGTAGAGCGCCTGTATGCTCTAACAAGTTTGTTGAAAACCCCTGCTGAAAAAAGCCCTTCCCTAAGCTCTACCCAAAAGCCGTGTGCCTCGAGAAGGGATCCTTGTCCCCACTTTTTTGATTGAGGACAAGTACAACTCCCTTCAAAAAACTTTTTTTGAGGGTTTAGCAGTGTCCCACGCCCGTATATACATTCTGTGAAGAACAAAGTTTCTTGAAGTTATATAGGCAATTGGCTTGTCTCGGATAGAGTTGCTTCACATGCTATGATCCCTATAGCTGTTTCTGCTATTGAGAAGAGTGAAGAGGGCCTAATTGGCAACGGCCAATCAGTCGTTGAATTCTTATCAGGTCACACAAGCAAACAGGCCCATTTGACCGGTGTACATCGCAAGCATAAGGACATGGAACAAGCGCGGATGACGAGTTACGGGCCAGGCCCCAAGCACAGCGAGAGTAGTAACAAAGCCCGTAAGAAGTGTTAAACACATCGAAAGGCCATCTAGCCCCAAAGACCAATGCACTCCTAAGGCAGGGATCCAACTCCAATCTTCTCGCAGTTGTAGGCCCTGTATAGAGAGATCATAGTGGGAACCAAGGAGATATCCAAGCAGCAAGAAGTCTATTATGCAGACTGCTAGGCAATACCAACGAATCGAATGATTACCCCTCCCTCTTAGCCAAGGTACCGGCAAACTCAAGAGGAGTGGAAGGGCTACAACAGTGCTTAGCCAGGGAAAAGTGTTCATAGAGTGTTGGGTCTTTGCCCGGGGATTGACGAAATCAAAAAACTTTGTTTTTTTTTTATTTGCCTTATTTCGTTCAAGGCGTTGGCAGGGCCCTCTCTTCGCTAGCCTTACAAGGGAGCTGACTAGAGTGGGGCCCCCCCTTTTTTTAGAGCAGACGACTAGTATGCCAAGCCCATGCTCCGAGTTGTCTCTGCGCCTAAGTACACACGCACACTAAGAAAATCGGTTGGACATGCCGATTCGCATCTCTTGCAACCTACACAGTCTTCGGTTCGAGGAGCGGAAGCAATTTGGCTTGCTTTGCAACCATCCCAGGGAACCATTTCCAATACGTCGGTCGGGCAAGCACGCACACATTGCGTGCAACCAATGCATGTGTCGTAGATTTTAATCGAATGTGCCATAGAGCAAGAGGTTCAATAACAATAGATCAGAACGCTTTGCGTTTTTTACTCGTGAGCCCTAACCGTCAGGGTGGTCGATTCTATCTTGCTTCTTTCAAAAACAACTTTTTTCTTGGCTCCGCTCTTTTTTGGCTCCGCTCTTTTTTGGCTCCGCTCGTTGCGTTCAAAACTTTACCAACGCAATAGGCTAAGCAAACTGAGCTGAGATGATCCCCGTGCACGGTGTACCGCTAAAACGATTGAAAGGCCAATGGCAGCCTCAGCAGCGGCGATTGTCATCACAAATAAGACAAATATCTCACCTCGTGATTCAGCTGTGTCCAAAAAACTTGAGAACGCTACAAGGTTAATATTGACAGAATTGAATAAAAGCTCAAGACACATAAGAGCCCGGACCGTGTTATCTGCGGTCAATAAGCCATAAAGGCCGATACAAAAGAGGCAAGCCCCTAATACAAGGCAATGGTCCAAACAGATCATAAGCAAGGGTGCAACATAAAAGGCATAGGGCTGCTCTAGAGAAGAGGCTTGTGCTGAGAGGGCATGTTTCCTCCCCCTGTTTGCAGCCTTGCTCGGGCAATCCAGATTGCACCAATCAGTGCAACCAACAATAGCAAAGAGACTGCCTCAAACGGAAGCAAAAATCGATCAAACAGGCCTGTTCCAATTTGAACAATTTCGTCTTCATTAGACTTCGTACAAGGCTTAAAGAAGCCGCTCTCTTCTAACAAGCCGTGCTAGAGGTGCAACCCTCACTCGGCCTCTTGATGCTTTCTTGGACAGGCAAGCACTAGCTCTTATTCGCGGCCAAGCCTAATGGGTGAGAGCTCTTCTGACGGGCCATTAGCCTACGCCAGCCCGGCTGGTTTGACTCTCATAATAAGAATGCAGAATTCACGAGAAAGAATGGGCAAAGCAAAAAAAAGACTTTTTTGAATAATGCTTTCAAGCTGTCCCCACTCTTTTGATTGGGACAAGCACAACTCCCTTCTCCAGAAGAGGGTTGAGGTCGAGCCTGAACTGAGCCGTCTGCAAAGCTTTAAGACTTGGCAGGGTGGCAAGGAAGCTTAGCGATTTGTGTTTCAAGCAGCTTGCATCTCTTCTCGTGGCCTTACGTCTCTTACCCCTTATAAAATTCGATAGAAGAATAAAAGTTCAAACAAGTCTTCTTTTGGCTTCGCTCCTTTTTATTTTTTAAGGGGACAGGCATGCTTTTCTGCTTGAGGCACCTCCTCAAGTAAGCCTGGTGAGTCTCTCAATCAGCTGTTCTAATGGCTCACGCTTTCAAAAAAAAATCTTTTTTTTTTTTTGCTTTGCCGTGCTTATTTAGGGTTTGCTTCGAATTGAGAGATCATAAGGTTTAGCCAGCTCGCTCTCCTGGTATCTCTAGCTTGATTCTCTTCCACAGCCCTTCGGTACTGGCCAATACAAGGGGTAGGCAAAGACCACTTGCAACGCCAAAGCATAGCAAACGATAAGCAAGGGGACGAGAAGGTGGCAAGGGGGCTGGCCCAACTAGCATAATTGCAAATACAATTAGCACATTGATGGCTCCTATGTACACGAGCACCTGTGCTACAGCTAATAGATCTGCATTGAATAGGAGAAAAAGGAAAGCAATCGAGAATAGGGTGCCTCCTAAGGAAAGGGCTGCGTAGATCATGGAAGGAGCAACTATTACGCCTATGGATCCCAAGATTGTGCCTAGCTGGATGGCAGCAAACAGACTGGACTGATATGCATCAAACATACTCCCCATTGTGTGGGCTCCTCTCAACGATCACCTATCACTGACCTGGCCCCCCTCGGAAAGAAGATTGTTTGTATTTGTACGGGGATCTATTTGGGGAAGGCTAATACCTCGTTTCAAAGAGAGGAGCGAAGCCAAAAGAAGTTTGTGTTGAAGTTTTTTTGGCTTTGCTCCTCTCTTTTTAGAGTGGCTTTGCTCCTAAAATCGGGCTTGTCTCAACCATTGCATCTACCTCTGCGCAGGCGGGCAACCGACCAAGCGCAATATGATCATAATTGAGCTCATGTCGATCATACACAGACATTTCATACTCTTCTGTCATTGATAAACAATTGGTGGGACAATACTCTACACAGTTTCCACAAAAGATACATGCTCCAAAATCAATGCTATAGGCCTTCAGTTGTTTTTTCTTTTGAGCGGGTTGGAATTGCCAATGCACGACTGGTAGATTAATAGGGCAAACGCGAACACACACCTCACAGGCAATACACTTGTCAAATTCAAAATGAATTCGCCCCCGAAAGCGCTCGGATGGAACAAGCTTTTGATATGGGTATTGAATCGTAATAGCGGATCGGTTCATATGGTCCAGAGTTACGAGAAAACCCTGCCCAATGAAACGTGCAGCTTGCGAAGCTTGGCGGGTATAAGAGAAAAGAGAATTTGTCATATGGGCAACGGCAAAGCAAAAAAAGTCTTTTTTTTAGTTACACAAAGGCCAGCTTGCAACATGCTGTAAGCAATAGGTTGCCGAGAGACACAGGAAGCAGGAACTTCCAGCCTAGATCCAGCAGCTGATCAATCCGGACTCGTGGAAGGGTCCATCGGGTTAAGATCGCAAAGAAGAGAAAGCAATAAGCTTTGAGAAGAGTTGCGAGAAGGCCTGTCAAGCCTACAAGCGCTTGGAGGAATGGGCCATTTTGGAATTCAGCAGGAACCATTCGTTCTATCACGCCGGGGAGAGGCAATCCCCATCCCCCAAGATAAAGCACAGTAACAAGCAAAGATGAGGCGAGCAAGTTGACATAAGAACCAACATAAAAGAGACCAAACTGAATTCCGGTGTATTCGGTCTGATATCCAGCGACTAATTCTTCTTCTGCTTCAGGGAGATCAAAAGGCAAGCGCTCACACTCTGCTAATGAAGAGATTACAAATACAATGAATCCGATAGGTTGGCGCCATACGTTCCAGCTTAGGATACCAAAAGAGGATTGTGCCTCGACAATATCGGAGGTGTTGAGGCTACTTGATATTAGGCATACGGCAAGGACAGATAAGGCCAATGGGATCTCATAACTTATCGACTGAGCAGCTGCTCGGAGCCCTCCTAGAAATGAGAACTTATTATTCGAAGCATAGCCAGACATAAGCAGCCCAAGAGGAGCGATGCTGGAAACACTTATCCAAAACAAAACTCCAACTCCTAAATCTTCCAACATCATACCAGGCCCAAAAGGAATAATGTTATAGGATAAGAACACTGGCACGACTACCACAGCAGGCCCTAGTCGAAAGAGTGTTTCATCTGCCCTGCTGGGATGAACAACTTCTTTCAAAAGAAGCTTAAGACCATCGGCTAGGGCCTGTAACAGGCCCAACGGCCCTGCAAACTCCGGGCCCACACGCTGTTGAACACCTGCGGATACCTTTCTTTCTAACCACACCACAACAAGCACACCTAAAGTGGCTCCTAACAGCAAGAGCAAGATGCCGGCTATTAGCCCTAAGGCCCCGATCAGCCCACCCATAAAAAGATTGGGTTCTGCCCCGATTGGCTTGCTTACAAAAGATCCGATGGGGAGAAGAAGGCTAGTGGATAAGAAAGATCCAATTTGCACGCTGCCTGCAAATGGGTACAATAAAGCTTGAATCCAATAATTCATCTGATCTCCTAAAAAAAGCTTTCTTTTGTGACTTCGTTAGGTTGACAGGAGGCTGACAAAGCTTAGCGATAGGTTGAATGATAACGGTTTTGAAACGATTAAATTGTGTCAGTATCAAAAAAAAAGGACTATTCCAATCACAAAAAAAGTTTTGTGACTCTGCCCTTCTTTCGATGCGAATATACTTTCGACCTCAATCTCAAATGCCCAAATGGCGTCTTATGAAGCCTCAACAAAGCGCGGGTTTCCTAGCCTCCTAACGAAGCCACTTGCAGCACTTCCAGCAGCTTCCTTGTACCAGGTCAAAACCATTATAAACGTTCGCCCCCCAGAAAAAAAGAAAAAGAAGCTTCTTTTGAAGTTTATAAGATTCAAAACTTTGAAAACTGCTTCAAAATTTGATGTTTTCAAAACGAGCGAAGCTAAAAAAACTTCTTCGGCGGACGTTTTTCTTTTTATTGAAGAGTTTTGAGTAAAAGGGCTCAATGACACAAAGGATCGCAGCCAAAAGAAGAAAAAACTGTTTTATTCGAAAAAAATATGGTACAATCTTTCTGATTAGAACTTTCTTACTGCATTACTCGCTTCAAAAAAAAAGAATGAAAAGGGCCAATAGTTATTAAGTTATGAGCAACCCCAAAAAAAAAAATAAAAAAAATTGGAAAAAAAAGCAGAGCGGGGGGAGCAAACCCCTCGGCCAAAAGTCACTCAATCAACTAATGTCCAAAATATTCGATATGGTGGAATTAATAAGCAATCGCATGAGTTGTTTAGAAAATCAATCTCATGCGATTGAAAAGAGCAACAACCAAGTAAAAGAGGAGCTTCAAACACTCAGCGAGATGATAAGGCTATGGTCGCGCATTACGTTTGATAAAAGTTTGGCACAGGGGATATACGAAGATGAGCGTCTCTTTAGGGCTTTAGAAGAGCAGGCAGAGGGTATTGAAACTAAAAGAGAAATCTTCTTAAGGGAGAGGAGAGATAAAACAGCTCAAGCCTATTTAGAGTATGGCAAAGCTCTTGGCTTGATAGACTCAGAGAACGTAATATTTGACTCGGAAGGCATCCCAAATGAGCTTGAAACAGAGACAAAGAGTGGAGATGCGAGTGATTCAAACAATGGCGCATTATCTTAAATAAGAAACAAAGGTAGAGGGCCAAAAAAACTTCAAAACAAACTTTTTTGGCCTCGCTAGAGGAGGGCTTCACTCCAAAAGAAGCTTCTTTTGGCTACCCTCCTGCATCATTTCTACGTAGTTGTATAAAAAACGTCGAAGAATCAAGTTTTATGGATCCATAGTATGGCTATGATACTCATTGTCATTCAAGTAAGCATCAAAAAAGAGAAACGGAACCCCCCCCCCAATGATTTGAGCAGGGCGGGGGGGCCAACTCCTGTATGCATCGTGAACGAGCGAAGCCAAAAAGAAGGAAACGAAGCCCTTTTTTGAAAGGAAACTTTTTTTAGGATTACCGATCTACCTCACCCATAATGATATCAATACTACCAAGTATACTCATAATGTCAGCAAGCTTGCGACCACAAACGAGTTGTGGAAGAACTTGAAGGTTGACAAAGCCTGGTGGACGGATCTTCCATCTCCAGGGAAAAGGGCTATCATCTCCGATTAAGAACACCCCTAACTCTCCCTTAGGCGCCTCCACTCGAACATAGTGCTCTTGGCTTGGAATCCGAAAGGTCGGAGATGCCTTCTTACTGAGATGCTGATACTCGAATGAGTCCCATTCTGAGCCTCGTCCTTGGCTGATCCTTCTTGCTTCTAAGTTTTCATAAGGCCCACCTGGCAATGCCTTCAGTGCTTGTTGCAAGATCCTTACCGATTGTCTCATCTCACCAATTCGTACAAGATACCTTGCCAAACAATCTCCATCTGTAGCCCATTGCACCGACCAGTCCAATTGATCATAACATTCATAATGGTCCACCTTTCGAAGGTCCCAAGGTACACCAGAAGCACGAAGCATAGGCCCGGAAAGACCCCAATTGATAGCATCCTCACGAGAGATGACTCCTATGCCTTCAACACGTTTTACGAAGATTGGGTTGTGAGTGATAAGTCTTTCATATTCGTCTGCCTTGAAGGAAAAATACTCACAAAAGGCTAAGCACTTATCTACCCAACCGTAGGGAAGATCACAAGCTACGCCTCCTATACGGAAGTAGTTGTGCATCATTCGCATCCCTGTAGCTGACTCAAAGAGGTCAGAGATAATCTCTCTTTCCCGTAAGATATAAAAAAAAGGCGTTTGGGCTCCAATGTCTGCCAGAAAAGGGCCAAGCCACAACAGATGAGATGCAATCCGACTGAGCTCTAGCATGATCACACGGATGTAGCTGCCTCGAGCAGGCACCTGAATGTTTGCCAATCGCTCTGCAGCGTTCACTGTAATCGCCTCTGCAAACATAGTTGCAAGATAATCCCAACGAGTCACATAGGGCAAGTATTGAATCACTGTTCGGCCCTCTGCAATCTTTTCCATCCCTCGGTGCAAATAGCCTAACACAGGCTCGCAGTCCAGCACATTCTCGCCATCCAATGTGAGTATCAATCGTAGCACCCCATGCATCGATGGATGCTGGGGGCCCATGCTTATTCCCATAGCATCAGGCACCCCAACGCTTTTATTGGGAGTCAAGACATTTGTGAGGCTCATAGAAAAGGTGTCAAATATGGGTTTGATAGCAGCGCTTCTACGTCGAACACACCTCTTAGCATACCCTATCAAGGCACCTTACTGCTTTCTATTGGTAGCATAAGCCGACAGCGAGCTTTTGCTGCTGGTCGTTACCCTTCGCAGGCGCCATCTTTGTTGCTCTTTTTGAATTGACTCATCGGGGTAGGGAATCAAGCTATAGTCTAGTAACTTCGTCGGACGCATACAATATAGGTTGTTTTTTATTTTTTATTAGTACCCTATTCTATATTGTCCGAGCTACGTCAGTATTTTAGCGGCCTTGAGGAGCGAAGCCACTCTGAAAGAGTTTTTTGCGTAAACTCTTCTGCTTCTCGTGGGATATGGTGTTTTTGCTGAGCTTTTCGCAGCATGCGTGTGCCTTGGGGTGGATTGTTGGTTCAAGTGTATCGGCCCGTTAGCCTGCCTCTGCTGAAACATTATAAGATCGATTGCTAGTCCTAACAAACAATAAGAATATCCAAGCGCTTTTAGACCAAGAAACAAGCGATAAATCAGTCGAGTTTTGTGCCAGAGGCAGGCTTGCGAGCCAAGCGATGCCGAGTCAGGGACCAACGGACCCCCCATTGTAAGACAATACGCAGCCCCAAAGCGGTTGTCTATCTTTCGGTATTCTTTATCTTTTTGAAAACTTTTCAATTGTTTGTACGAGGATTGACGGAAGAGCTTTTCCAGGCTTCGGTTGATGCCTTGCCACGGACCTTCTGTTAGGTCTGCTACCCCAGCCTTGGTTATCAGAGCTAGAAGATCAAGCTCTTCTGCAAGTTTTTCTAAGACAACCTTTTTGTCTGAATCTTATCGTGAATAACTGTTGCATACTTACGGAGTGCGTTTTCACCTTTCAAGTACTCGTAATATTCGATATCAATTAGAGGTTGAATCTTACTTTGTGCGTCTGTCAAAGAGTTTGCTAGCCCAACAAAACTCAAAACTGGATGCTATCGACCCTACCTTGCCCATAAATTTTAGATGTTCTTATTTTCCAAAATACGTGAAATCAGGTTGAGCGTCAGCGCCAACCTATCGATATTTGCTGAAGGCTACTTTGCAGCACCACTCTCAGGTGAAGGATCCTCCAAACGAATTGGATGAAAGCGTGGAGCTGAGTCTCTTCTAAGAACAGCAGGCCGAGCTGTCAACAGTGCAACAAACACCTGAGATGAGGAGCTCATCGGAGCAGAGGAATGAAGTTTTATCCCTCCTGAGTAATGAGGAAGACTGTTGAGCAAACAGCTGCTTGTCGTTGCGAAACACTTCTTCTCAACCAAAGAGGATGCTCTGACCGCTGTCGCGGGTCTTTGATCTTGAAATCTTTGGGCTTTGCTTTCGTAGGGAGCATCAAGGTGGTACACAATACAATTGCTAGCAGAAGGATTAGTTGATAGCTATTAGAGGGCCAAGAGGCTATGCTTTGGTCCCTCTTTCGATCGAATATTGCTCTTTTGTCTTCATTCATACTGCATCTCAACTCTATGTAATTTAGAGCATCTTCATTAGAAGCTTAAAACATTTTTATATAAAAAAAAGTGTAAAAAGATCTGCTTCTGCTTGTTCTTTGAGCTATTTGAGTGGGGTATGAGCTAGAAAACGAAAATGACTGAAGAAAAAGAATTTTATTTCAAGCACACTCTAGTAATGAAGGCAATGATCGGAACATAACTTCCGATCATTCGGGATCATCTTGGCACCTAGCTATTTTCCCATGGGGCACCCCCCAGAGTATCGTCACCGCTGCAATGTTTCACGACTCTGTTCGGGATGAGGTGAGTGTGGTTCCACTGTGCCTAGGGCACCAAAATGACTAGGGAGAGAGAGAATCTCTCTCCCATTGATATTGAAGTGAAAGAAGAGAGAGATTGAATCTCTCTCTGGCTTTCTTTCATATTCATAGCATGCTTTCTGCTCTCATAGCAATCGCTATATGTGTGTGTGTTGGTTCAAGTGTATCGGCCTGTTAGCCTGCCTCTGCTGCATGCATCGCTGCACTTCCACATGGCAGCTCTGTTCTCCTATGATTGGAGTCCGGTTGTTCTGACCGGGGCCTAATAGCGAGCACTCATCTTGGGGTAGGCTTCCTACTTAGATGCTTTCAGCAGTGATCCGTTCCGCACATGGCTACCCAGCGTGTCCCGTTGGCACGAGAACTGGCACACCAGCGGTGCGTGCCTCCCGGTCCTCTCGTACTAGGGAGATGGCCCCTCAATGCTCTCACGCCTCCACTAGATATGGACCAAACTGTCTCACGACGTTCTGAACCCAGCTCATGTAACACTTTGATGGGCGAACAGCCCAACCCTTGGGACGTGCTACCGCCCCAGGATGTGTTAAGCCGACATCGAGGTGCCAAACCTTCCCGTCGATGTGGACTCTTGGGGAAGATCAGCCTGTTATCCCTAGAGTAACTTTTATCCGATAAGCGACGGCCCTTCCACTCGGCACCGTCGGATCACTAAGGCCGACTTTCGTCCCTGCTCGACTTGTTGGTCTTGCAGTCAAGCTCCCTTCTGCCCTTACACTCTACAACTGATTCCCGTCCAGCCTGAGGGAACCTTTGCACGCCTCCATTACTCTTTGGGAGGCCTCTGCCCCAGAGAAACTGTCTGCCTGGCACTGTTCCGACGCGGGCGCCGGTTCAGGATCTTAGCCCTTCCAGGGTGGTCTCTCACGGATGGCTCTGCCCCTCCCGGAAGAGGGGCCTCTGTGCCTCCCACCTAGGCTGCGCAGGGAGGGCCGAGACCCAATGCCAGGGAACAGTAAAGCTTCATAGGGTCTTTCTGTCCCAGTGGAGGTAGCCCGCATCTTCACAGGCATGTCTATTTCACCGAGCCCCTCTCCGAGACAGCGCCCAAATCGTTACGCCTTTCGTGCGGGTCAGAACTTACCTGACAATGAATTTCGCTACCTTAGGATCGTTATAGTTACGACCGCCGTTGACTGGGGCTTCGGTTGCTAGCTTCCCCCCTCTCAAGGAGGGGGCCACCAACTTCCTTAACCTTCCAGCACTGGGCAGGCGTCAGCCCCCTTACATCGTTTTTCAACTTGGCGGAGACCTGTGTTTTTGGTAAACAGTCGCTTGGGCCTGGTCCCTGCGGCTCCCCCTAAAGAGGGAGCACCTCTTCTCCCGAAGTTACGAGGCTATTTTGCCGAGTTCCTTAGAGAGGGTTACCTCGCGCCCCTAGGTATTCTCTACCCACCCACCTGTGTCGGTCTCGGGTACAGGCCCTCCGAGCCTGGAGAGGTACGAGCTTTTCTTGGGAGCATGGCATAGGCCTCTTCAGCGCCGTAACGCTTTACTAACTCGGGCTTTGGCTAGGGCCAGGATCACTGCCCCCATCGCGCCTTGAGCCCTTCAACCGAGATACCAGCCCTCGGCCAGCCGAGCCTGCTCCGTCCCTCGTCCTCAGCCCGGAGAGGTACAGGAATGTATGCCTGTTGTCCATCGGCTGCGCCCTTCGGCTTCACCTTAGGCCCTGACTCACCCTCCGTGGACGAGCCTTCCGGAGGAACCCTTGGGTTTTCGGGGCACTGGATTCTCACCAGTGTTTGCGTTACTCAAGCCGACATTCTCACTTCCGCCTCGTCCACGCCTGCTCTCGCTTACGCTTCAACCTGCCGCGGAACGCTCCCCTACCGATGCTTTTTACATCCCACGGCCTCGGCAGGCCGCTTGAGTCCCGCTCATCTTTGGCGCGGGAGCGCTTGATCAGTGAGCTATTACGCACTCTTTAAAGGGTGGCTGCTTCTAGGCAAACCTCCTGGCTGTCTGAGCACTCCCACATCCTTTGCCACTTAGCGGCCATTTGGGGGCCTTAGCCGATGGTCTGGGCTGTTCCCCTCTCGACAGAGAAGCTTATCCCCCTCCGTCTCACTGGTGCTCGGCAGACAGGGCCAGTATTCAGAGTTTGCCTCGATTTGGTACCGCTCTCGCAGCCCGCACCGAAACAGTGCTTTACCCCTGGCCCGCCCTCGAACACCGCTGCGCCTCAACGCATTTCGGGGAGAACCAGCTAGCTCCGAGTTCGATTGGCATTTCACCCCTAACCACAGCTCATCCGCCGATCTTTCAACATCGGTCGGTACGGGCCTCCACTCAGTCTCACCGAAGCTTCACCCTGGCCATGGTTAGATCACTCGGGTTCGGGTCCATAAACGATGACATGAGCCCTTATCAGACTTGCTTTCGCTACGGTTTCAGCGTGTATCGCCTTAGCCGTGCCACCGCCTATGAGTCGCCGGCTCATTCTTCAACAGGCACGCGGTCAGGGGTTCAAGCCCCCTCCCACCGCTTGTAAGCTTACGGTTTCATAGTCTCTTTCACTCCCTCTCCAGGGTTCTTTTCACCATTCCCTCACGGTACTAGTTCACTATCGGTCATTCAGGAGTATTTAGCCTTGCGAGGTGGTCCTCGCAGATTCACACGGGATTCCACGTGCCCCATGCTACTCGGGTTAGGGCAAAGGTACGACTGTGCTTTCGGCTACTGGACTCTCACCATCTGCGGTGCGGCACTCAACCGCTTCGCCTAGCAAAGACGCACCTTCAGTGCCCTCCCACAACCCCGGATCAACCGGTTTAGGCTGGTCCCTCTTCGCTCGCCACTACTGGGGGAATCGCGTTTGCTTTCTCTTCCTCTGGCTACTAAGATGTTTCAGTTCGCCAGGTTGCCTCCCGCAAGCCAAAGGCCGGCGGGTACCTTGGGGTTACCCCATTCGGGAATCTCCGGATCCTCACACGATCCCAGCTCCCCGGAGCATTTCGTCGGCCACGACGCCCTTCTTCGCCTCTGAATGCCTAGGTATCCACCGTAAGCCCCTCTTCCCTTGAACCTTTCTGGCCATATAAGCCACACTGAAGCAAATCGCATGCTATAGAGGAAGGAGAGCTCGAACGACTAGCATATGCTGGTCGGGAGCATACGTCCCACTCATTCATAGAAGATACTGGACCCCTTATGGAATTGTCAAGCGAGAGCACGTCCCAAGCTGAGCACAACGCACAGCTCGTACAATTCTTTTTCATCATTCCGCCTTATCGCACCTTGCTTGTCAAAGCAATCCTTGTTCTTTTTTCTCTATTGTTCTTTATTCAGCGGAGGTGCTCGCTGCCTTTCTGGCTTGGTAAAGTACAAGAATAATCTCGCTCCGGAGCGAAACGAACCTTCTCATTCTTAGGCGTAGAAAGACTTGATATGGGAGAGATCAGGTGCTGCGCTAGACATGTTTCGCTGACTGAAAAGGAACGTGCGTAGCACAAAACAAAGGCGAAAAAGATCAAAGCATTCAAGCAACCAAGATGAAGGCTTTGAGTGGTCCCAACTTTTCATTTTCTTTCTACAAAACAACTCAGTTCTCTGTTTCAGGTGTTTCTTGTCAAGAATTCACCGACTCCCATAAGGCTTTCGGTGATTTGTCTTGGAAAGATGGGCGGACTCCTGTCCAGCTTACAACACGACTGCCTCTTTCTGCCTGAAGTTTGAACTTCAACAGCCGTAAGGCTTATTCCTTTCAATACAAACGAAAACGTCAAAAACGAGCTGGTCAAGAGCCGTGAATTTGAAACCATCTGTCCTGCCATGTACAAGGCAAGGCATACGAGTTCACAGAGAGCTTTGATTGAGGCATCTTATTGATCATGCATCAGGCTTAGAGTATCGCATGCTGTTGTTAGGGAATTTAAGAAGCCGTGCCTAGTTTTTCTAAGCACTCGTACTGCCCATCGTAATCATTGCACAATTCTAGAGGGGTTGGAATCATTAGGGCCGTTCCAAAGAGTCCATCGCCTGTAGTTCGATGGGCCCAAGCTGCAATCTTGTGACTTCTTGCATTACGGCGAGCTTTTCTTCAACAGCTCTCTTGCATACATTCTGTCCGTTTTCCAAAGCCAATTGAAACGATTCAAAAACGATGAAACCAAGCTTTGTCGAATATTCTGCCAAGCCTTCTCAGAGTACAGTAGTTGATACACAATCCTATAACCTATAGAATGGATGCTCAAGATTGCCCATACATCAACCTATACAATACTTCATAGTTTAGAGCCTTAGCGAACCCCTAAGGCTTTCTACTTTTATTAGACTCGAAGCCTGTGATGGACATGACTTCCTCCACAGGAATACCAGGTGTGCTTTGAGATATACGCAGACAAGGCGGGACTCGGCTTCCAAAAGAGCTATACAAAGGCGATGTGTTTGAAAAGGAACGGGCATCTTTCTGCGGGGTATTAGAAGCTCGCGCTGCTTGTGAATAAGCTTTTCTGATCCACTGCGTTTCAGGGGCACGCCGATGTATTTTCTCTTTCGCTTTGAGTGAAACGAAAATGAAGATCAGGAAAGAGTTGGTGCTTTAGTGGTTGGGTTTAGCAGCGAGATGATTTCAATAGGGAGACGGTAAACAAGACGAATGGGTGGGCCGATGATGTCTCGAATAAGCAGAAGTACCATAAGGCTCTCTTTTACTCTTTTGAAGTAATTATGTTAAAAACAAAGCTGACATTCTAGTGTATGCAATGAGAGTGCAGTATATGGGAAGGGAGCTGAGTAAACCCCCCCCCCTACCAGCTGGTAGGAGGAGAGAAGCAAAGAGAAGCAAACAACTATGGAGGTAAGCGGGCTCGAACCGCTGACATCTGCCATGAGGAGACGCGTGCCCCTTGCCACGATTTCGAGGCATAGGGCATACACCCCCCCCCGAACACACCGGACAGCTCGTGCCATGGTGAGCTCTTTAGAAGGCATCGAACAGACTGCCGTCTACTCTGTACCAACCTCAAGGCCTTCTCCCAGGGAAAGAAACAGCTTGATGCCGTGCGGATTTCTCTGGGATGGCCCCTCTAAAACCGTAGGGCAAAAAAAAACCCCTCTAGGCAATCCCGTTGTCCCTTGCTACGCGGAGCGTAGTGGAGGAGCAGGATCCCGTAACAAGCCCAGATGCTCACGCAAGGGGTAGGTATACCGCCTCGCTTGCACAGGTGCGAGGCCGCCCACCCCCCATCCATGATCTTTCTCCTGGAGAGACCTGCCTGGCCTCACTGGCACCTTTCAAATACGGGCCCACACGAAACATCCTTGCCCCTCCAGCATTCTCCCACCTACCCGCATAAAGCTCTCTCGAAAAAGGTATTCATGCAAGCAGGCAAACGCCATGCGATAGTCCCCATCCCGTCTATTTGGAAGGGAGGTAAGGCGTCGGGTAGGAAACTCATTCTATCAGCTTTCGTTTCACTCAACCCGCGTAGAAGGGCGAAAATGATCATAAAGTGATCATTCCTACGGCACCATTGCAAGGGCAGCGCTCTACCAACTGAGCTATACCCCCCAATCAATAGGGAAAAGAGAGAAAGCAAGTAATTTCTCTCTTTTCCCTCCGGTCGACCACATCTTTCAGTATCCGATCGGAAAGAATGATAGCAACGCAAATCGCGGATGGGCCATTCTGGATTTGAACCAGAGGCCTCGCCCGTGGGACCTTTCCTTCTGAAAGAGTCCCTCAAGCGCAGCATGCGGCTTCTCACCGTGCTACGCTCTCTAGGTATCCACTTTGCTCGCAATGGACTCCCCTGGCATCCCTCTTGTGAAAAGCCACCTATCTTCTTCCAAAATAGGTAGGAAGAAAAAGAAGGAGAGTGCTTCCAAGGTGTGATGCCACCGTCCCCTCCTCAGAAAGGGATCCCGCAATGAAAAACCCATGGGGATGCAGTCGAGGGCCCTATCAAAAAGACAGTGTAGTGAGGCAAGAGTTGATCATACGTCCTGGGGCGGACAAGTGGCCCCGGGATCCGCGTCACCGACCATTTCTTTTTTCGGCTTGCTGTTCTATCGTTGTGTGCCCCGACTGCTCTGCTCTTACGCCATGCTAGGGTCCCTAGGATCCCCGGCCCGGTCAGGCGCTGGCAAGGCCCCAAGCGTTTCAAAAACAAGCTGGGGTCCACCCTGGGCTCCCCCCTTGCGGCGCACTTATCAGGGGCGCGCTCTAACCACTGAGCTAATAGCCCGTATATTCTAACAAACCACGGGGATTGAACCCAACCCCTATGGAGATTGGTGCTTAGTGTGTAAGATGGAGGAGTGCTTCCCATATATGGGCTCTGATCGGCCTAGGATGAGGGTTTTCAACCCCTATGTCTCCCTAAGAAGGAGGTGATCCAGCCACACCTTCCAGTACGGCTACCTTGTTACGACTTCACTTTAGTCACCAGCCCTGCCTTTGGCATCCCCCTCCGAAAGGTTGGGGTAACGACTTGGGGCATGGCCGATTCCCATAGTGTGACGGGCGGTGTGTGCAAAGCCCGGGAACGGATTCACCACCGTATGGCTGATCGGTGATTACTAGCGATTCCTCCTTCATGTAGGCGGGTTGCAGCCTACAATCCGAACTGAGGCCGGGTTTATGAGGTCACGCTGGCCCTTGCGGGGTCGCATCTCTTTGTCCCGGCCATTGTAGCACGTGTGTCGCCCAGGGCAAGAGGGGCATGGTGACTTGACCTCATCCCCACCTTCCTCCGGCTTAACACCGGCGGTCTCTCTAGGGTGCCGAATCTTGGGCAACTAGAGACGGGGGTTGCGCTCGTTGCGGGACTGAACCCAACATCTTACGACACGAGCTGACGACAGCCATGCACCACCTGTGTCCGCGCTCCCGAAGGCACCCCCCCCTCTCAGGGGGGTTCGCGGCATGTCAAGCCCTGGTAAGGTTCTTCGCGTTGCATCGAATTAAACCACATGCTCCACCGCTTGTGCGGGCTCCCGTCAATTCCTTTGAGTTTCACTCTTGCGAGCGTACTCCCCAGGCGGGATACTTCATGCGTTAGCTACAGCCCTGCCCGGGTCGATACGCGCAGGGCTTGGTATCCATCGTTTACGGCCAGGACTACTGGGGTATCTAATCCCATTCGCTCCCCTGGCTCTCGTCCCTGAGTGTCAGTCGCGAAATCAGGCCTAGCAGAGTGCCTTCGCCCTTGGCGTTCTTCCCGATCTCTACGCATTTCACCGCTCCACCGGGAATTCCCTCTGCCCCTACCGGACTCGAGCCCGGTGGTCTCCGCCGCCTCTCCAGGGTTGAGCCCCAGGCTTTGACAGCGGACTGACCGGGCCACCTGCGGACCCTTTACGCCCAATCATTCCGGATAACGCTCGCATCCCCCGTCTTACCGCGGCTGCTGGCACGGGGTTTAGCCGATGCTTAGTTCTTCAGGTACCGTCATCTCTTCGTCTCTGATCTAAAGGAGTTTACGACCCATTGGGCCTTCATCCTCCACGCGGCATTGCCCCGTCAGGCTTTCGCCCATTGCGGAAGATTCCTCACTGCTGCCTCCCGTAGGAGTCTGGGCCGTGTCTCAGTCCCAGTGTGGCTGATCATCCTCTCAGACCAGCTACTGATCGTTGCCTTGGGAGGCCATTACCCCCCCCAACCAGCTAATCAGACGCAAGCCCCTCCCTGGGCGGATCTCTCCTTTCCCTCCTCAGGCTATGGGGTATTAGCAGCCGTTTCCAGCTGTTATCCCCCTCCCAGGGGCAGGTCCTTACGCGCTCCTCACCCGTCCGCCACTGCGCCATCCCCCGAGAGGCATGGCGCCGTGCAACTTGCATGTGTTAGGCAAACCGCTAGCGTTCATCCTGAGCCAGGATCAAACTCTCATAGAGAGCCACAGCCATTGGGCCCTCTTCCAGCCTCTCGTTCCTCATGACTACTCATACAGTCTACCACCACAAGCGCGACATGTCAAGTGACTGACCTCTTCAAATCAAAACAAAAATGAGATACAAAATCATCTTTCTTATTTCAAAGAATAAACAAATCAAGAAATCAATGCAAACAATCAATCAAGATCAGAAAGAAGTAAAAAGATAGGTATGCTTCAAAAACTTAGATTTCAAGGCATACCTACTGTCAAAGAAAGCTGTCAAAGAAAGAGAGACAGAATTCATTTTCAATGATTTAATCTTTTGGAATATTTAATACAAAAAAATTAAAACAGTTGCCAATTAAAAAGAAAAGGCAATCAATGCAAAAAAAATAAAATATTAGAAAAATAGACACTCCTCAAAAACTTGAATTTCAGAGGATGTCTAGTATAAAAGAAAAGAGACAAAGTTGGTGACATTAATCTCTTTCTTCTTTTTTGGCTCTTTCGAGCTCTTGTTTCTTCGCATCATACTCTAGATCTCGCATCCTCTCCTTGTGTCTTGACTCAGAACTGGCATCTTTAATTGCAATTTGACCCAACTCTTTGGCAACTTTGTTATCATCGAGTACCCTTTGCGTTTCAGCTTCAACTTTACCTGTCTCAGATTCAATCTTACCCGTCTCAGCTTCAGTCTTTGCGATTGTAGCTTTTTTAAGATCTACATCCAAATTTTGGGTTTTTTCCTTATGATTGATATCAAGATCACCTATTTTGTTAGCTGTTTGCTCCTCTCTGTCTAACTTGCGTATCTCAAACTGATCTTTTATCAAAGATGTTTCTTCTTTTTTTAATAAAGCAACATGCATATCTTTCGCTCGCTCTTCAACTGCTTGAGAACGTCGTTCATCAGACAGCATCTTAGCAATATTCGTTCCAATCTCTTCGATCTGCGCATTAGTAAGGATATCTTCCATGTCGTTTCTTTGGCTAAATTTTAACCCTATAAAATAGAAATTCACTGTAGCCTCCCAACCTATACGCGAGGTTGGAAAATGTTTAAAAGTTGTCGAACAGAAACGGTTATAATTCGTCCACTCCGGCGTTCCCACAGAGTATGGATTCTCAAAAGGAGCCAAGTCATTATCTTGGGCAAAGCGTTTGAACTCGTGCATTTGATGAAAACGACTGTCAGAAGGACTACCACTCACAAACTTGTTTCTGTTTGTATGGGAGAGCACGGAATGGGAATCAAGGCCAAAAGACTTCACATGTGGCAAGTTTTTCGGATTTTTGCTAGCACAACATGCACTGGCTAATAAGAATCTCTTAACCTTATAACCCCTACGAGGCTTTATCTTATTGCAGGAAGGGTTGCCAATCACAAAAATGTTGCTGTATGCCTTGCGTAATCTGGAATGAGGGTTCGAAGCAAAGGCCTTCGCACGTGGCAACTTTTGAACTTTGAGCTGTGGAGTGAAACGAGCTTGACTCTCAAAGCGCAAGGTTTGTTTATTTTGATACAAAACTCTCGTGCCGCTACTTAGAGGCCGTGATACTTTTACTTTATTGGTGACCGATAAGACAGACGCAGAGACAGGTGCGGCAATAGCCTTCCTGCATAGGAGTGGAAAAAATAGGTTAGAGATAGATAACCCACCAGTCAAAAGGGCACAAACAAAAGCTTTTTGAAAAAAAGTTTTGGGCTGCGTAGAATTACCCTTGCACTCGGATGCAGGATGAACAGTAGCGAGTTGCCTTGAGCTCGTGGATTCTCGTTGAAGAGCCATGGGATCTTGTTGCGAGTTGCAACAGTCAAACTGCTGAGCGCTGTCAGTCTGCTTCTCCAAGACAAGATTTTGCTCTAAGGGTGGGTTATATGTATATTTGGGCATACCTTCTCCTGCTTTCAACCAAAACCCATATATAAAGTCGTACGAGATATAAAGCATATCGCATACTTGTTTATTATAACATAAAAAACACTAGTTGTCAACTATCTTTGATTGATTTTGCTCAAAAAAGATTTCTATAAGAACAACATTTTAGCGTAGTAATAGTACGATTATGCCAACTATCATCTTTCTTTTGTTAAATAATAAAGAAAAACAAAAATCAATCAAGATCAGAAAGAAGTAAAAAAATAGACATGCCTTGAAACTTTGAATTTTTAGGCATGCCTAGTATCAAAGAAACAGAAAAGAGTTGATTTTTTTTTTAATGATTCAACCTTTTGTAATGTCTAATAAAAGATTAAATCGTGGAGTGGAAACACAATATTGAATAAATTAGATGAGTTGAAAGCATTGAAAAAAATTAATCTTTGTTTTCTTCTCTCAACGTTTCGAGATAAGCTTCGAGTTCTAATAGGTACTGTTGGTCTTTATACAATATTTGTTCTTCTTGTTTCAAAATCCCCTGATACAGTTCCCGGGCGCCTCCCTCAGTAAATTTAGAAAGTGGTCTGGTTACTAAATCTATTGTGTTCTGTCTCTGGTGTATAGCTTCTTTAAGCTTTTTAATTTCCGCTTGAACTTGTTTTTCTTTTGAAGGCTCTTTTTTACTCATAATACCTTTTTTTATTTATTTGAAAGTTTGGGTCCTCAAGCCCTACTCCTAAATGAATCAAGTATTTATTCTATTTCCACTTTGACTTTTTTTTACTTTTTTACTGGGTATAGCTTATCTTTCACTCCTTATAAAAATAGTTTTTTTCATTCCGACAGCTTGTATTATACCTCAACAGGTACTCCTAAAAATTGCGCAAGCTCTGCAGCTTTGTCTTCTGCTTCTTGAACATTTCCTCCCCGAGCAAGCTCACCAAGAGGGATAGCGATCTTACCCCTACGCTTAAGAGAAACAAAAAGTGAAGGCCATAAGCCTCCTCGATTATCTATTTGCACAGCTTCTATATCTTTTATTTGACAAACAAGATGAATTCGTCTGTTTGTACCTGGAAAACCCCATCGAAATACAGAGATACGACCTCTTTTCAAATCAAATTCATTGATACCCCCACCTATACTCCATCCTATAATAATCCATAAGTAAAGTCCTAAAAATAAAGCAGAAATCCCATAAAAACCCATAACTAGTCCCTGAGGTAAGAAAGTCAAAGGAGACTTTAAAAGAAAAAACAAGACTGGCTGACCTAAGTAAGTTGCCAACGCAATAGCAAAAAAACTGGCTCCTCCTAAACACGTAAACCAAGCTAATAAAACATTTTCTTTATCTTTGGATCCTAAAATAATATCTCGACGAATTCCGTTAGCAAGTTGTTTTACCATATGTCTTTTTCTTTTTTAATCATGTATTTTTATTAGAAAAGCCGCACTTCGCTTTATCAAAGTGCGGCTTTAAACGGATTAAACTACCTCATCACCTTCAATGTAAAGAAAAAGAGCTGCCATAGCAAGAGCAGGAAAAACAAGCCCTACAAGAGGCACAAGTATAGGAAATAGATAAGATGCAGTCATAAGCCCTCTTATTTTAAATGCAAGGTGCTCTGTGGCCCCTTGTTAAAAATGAAATCTTGATATAGAGCATAGTTCAGGGTTAACATGCTTTTAGCATTTAATTTTTAACCCTATCAAGCAAGTAGTGTACCACAAAAAAGATCTTTATTAGAATTGAGTGAAAGAAAACAATATTTCAAAATAAAATATCAAAAGTTCCAAAGATCAAAAAACATGTAAAATAGTACAAAAAGATGAGCATAAAGTCATAAGCATTTGTGACTTTATGCTCATCTAAAAAACTAAAATGATAAATTATTAAGATTCAACGTTTTATTCACAAAAAAGTAATAACCCAAAGAGGTAAGATGTTTTGAACCTTGTTATTATTGCTAATTATAACAAAACATAATAAAATATAAAGCTGACTGGTTTACAGTCAAAAAAGAAACATATTTCTAATATAAAAACAATTCATATGCACTTTTTTTTTTTATTAGCACTTCTTCCTATCTATACCCTAGTTAGCAATTATTTTGCAGAAGAATGGAAAAAACTTAAAACAAAAGTTAAAAAAGAAGATATAGACGAAGACGAAGACGAAGAAGAAGAAGACGAAGATTGAAAACAAAAAATTCAAATAATTTCTTAGTAATTAATTAGAGCAGATTGATTTCACTGCTTGAACAATTTGTCCTGGTTGAACAACCGTCATGTCTTCAAGCAAACCACTATAGGGAGTAGGTACATCTTGAGATGACAAACAGATAACTGGGCCATCTAACTCATCAAATAAATATTCCATAATACTCGCACGAAGCGTTGCACCAATTCCTCCAGTACGCATACATTCTTCTACAATAATAACGCGATGCGTTTTTCGAATCGATTGAGCGATAGTACCCATGTCTAAAGGTTTCAAAGAAATTAAATCAATAACTTCAGGATCATATCCTTGACTTACTAATGTTCGTGCTGCTTGAATCACATAGTGTCTCATACGAGAGTAAGTCAAAATAGTTACATCCTTACCTTCACGGACTAATTCCGCTTTTTCCAAACTTCGTAAATTCTCTTCAGCTGGAACAGGTTGTTTAATATTATATAAAAGCACATGTTCAAAAAAAAGAACTGGATTTTGACTTCGAATTGCAGATTTTAATAACTCTTTTCCATTAAGAGGAGTTGAACAAGCAACCATTTGTAAACCAGGAACAGATTGAAAATAAGATTCTAGTCTCTGAGAATGCTCTGCACCTAGTTGCCTTCCTACCCCACCTGGACCTCGAATAACCAAAGGTGTAGTAAAGTTGCCACCTGAGGTGTAATGCAGCATACCTGCATTATTTGCTATTTGATTAAAAGCAAGCAATAAAAAGCCCATGTTCATGCCTTCAACAATAGGACGAAGACCTGTCATTGCTGCCCCAATAGCTAAACCTGTAAAACTATTTTCTGCGATTGGAGTATCCAATAAGCGCCAATCACCATACTTCTCTGCTAATCCTTTTGTTACTTTATAGGAACCCCCATAGTGGCCAACATCTTCTCCCATTACAAAAACTCGACAATCTCTTTCCATTTCTTCTAATATAGCCTCTCGTAAAGCTTCAAAGAGTAACATTTGAGACATAAAAAAACACACACACAAAAAAAGTAACAGGATTTCAATGAATATTGTAATCTAAAAATTTTAACTTTTACAAAATTTTTTATTTAAATGGTTTAAAAAGTAAATAAACTCATTTTATTTAATTGTTCGGCTTTTAATTAAATATTTTATCTAAACAATAAAAAAAAAAAAAATAAACTTATTCAACTTATAAACTTTCAGTTCCATTATAAAAAAATAAATGGAACTGTTTTAATCTCACCAGGTAGTGATGTAAACAAGCTCTGTTGCTTTTCTAAAGAATAGAATCTTGCTATAAAACACAGCTATCACTAATGTTCATTCCACGGACACTGAAGCTGTTAAGATTTAGATTTTTTATTTTTCAATCGAAAAATTCAAAGGATTTTTATTTTAAATATTCAAATGTTTTTTAATTTAAAAAAATTGAGATCGAATCAAATGATTTCTGCTTTGTATCCAAGACACCTTTTTAATCCGTTCTAAATCTATTTTTACTTGGGTGTTCCACGAACAATTTGTTGAGAGAGACTTACCATAGCGTACAAAGATTTGACTTGCTGTCGTCCGATGCTTATGAGCAAGAGTCTTTGCACATGAAACATAAAGTATATGCTCTATTTGTCGCAAAATATTTTGGTTAGAAGCTGGGCCCCAATAATCCCGAATCGCCAAAATAACGTAATTAAATGTGGAAACGATTAACCCATCTTCTTCTAATGCCCATTCTTTTTTAGGCATCGGCTGTCCGGATTTGTCTAAAAACCCTCCCAAATTTAAACTAGTAAGCATTCGTTTCATAGGCAACTCAAATTGCAAATGAAAATGCTTGTTTTTAACAAATTTATACCCTACAAAGTTAACAGATTTTACGTTGATATTAGTAACTTGTGCTAAATTGAATGTAAATTTGAATCTTAATCTTTCTTTAAAAAATTGATATACTTTAAGAAATAAAGACTTTACAAATGAAATAGGTCCATTTGTTCCAATCATCCAACTTTCTACGTATCGCACATAAAATACTTTAGTAACTAAATGATGAAAATTAGTACTCTTTTTTACAAAGAGCTTTTTGGATTTATCCATCCAAATTAATGATAATATAAATTGCAATTCTATTTTTTTAGATTCATGTTGTATCCAAAAAAATAGTGTATCAAATTCAAATAAACAAATATTACTTAAAAGAAGTTGAAACCGAGTAATTGATAATTGAAACAAAAATTTTGATGTATTTTTTTTCTCATTATCAATAAGTAAAATTAAAAAGTTTACAAGTAAAACATCATGTATTTGTTTTTGAAGCAAACTTTTCAAAAATTTAGAAAGCTCTAAACAATTTTGACAATCTGCTTGAAAAATCCATTGTACTGTGTTCCATCGTTTGCCAATTTGTTCTAATATTATATGAGAATTAAAATTTTCATTTTTTCTTAAATCAAATGAATAAGAAAAAGGTTTATAAAAGAAATCATAAATTACAAATACTACTTCGTAAAGTAGTTGTTTAGTTTGATAATTATATTTATTATAAAAAATACTACAATTTTTTATATTAACTCTTGACTTAAATATAGTTAAGTCAAAACATAATTGACTATTATATAGACATTTGTTTTTTTCTTTAACAAAAATCCATAAATCTTCCTTATATAAGAAAGAGAAAGTTTTCTTATATAAAAGTTTTTTTTGGCGCATACGTTGAAAACATATACTGTCAAAAGTTTGAAAAAGACTCATTTGTTTTTAAAAACGTTTATTGAAAGAAGATACTCTTTCAAAGTTAAGAATCTGCACTCTGTTCACCATTTATGTTTTTGAATCAATACTATTTTTTATATTATAGCATTCAAAAAGCGATTCCTTTTTCAAAAAGAATCTTTCATTACTTTGTGAACTCTTCTATCAAAAGTCAACCTTCGTTTGAATATTTTTATTGAAACGTGGCTTTCTTTTGAAAGGATAACTGCTTTGATTTTTTGGCAATAGTGGAGACCGTAGACCTCCTTTTTGATACTTTTAGCTATTTTTATAGCATTCCTGTAGTATGCAACCTCTTTTCTTTTTTAAAAGAATTTCAATGCACGAGATAAACATTGAAAGATACTACATATACTTTTGGAAATACAAAAAGTATATAAGCGTCCCAAGTCTTAGGTTGTATCTAGGATTCAAGTTAAATAACTTTGGTCGTTTCTCCCTGCCTTTGCAGAGAAGATTTTATTTAAAATCAAATATTTCTCTGATTTACACCATGCTTCAGTCCCTTACCAAGTAAATTTGGTATAACTCAACAAAATCAAATTATGTTGAAGCAATCCAATATTTGCTTGTTAAACAAACGCTATTTGCTTTTGTCTTCCGGTCAGGTGTCAGGCTTATGCAAATTGGTTGCAATGCAAGCTAGGTTCGCCTAGCGGCGCCAAAAAATTAGTCAATTCGCACTCTCGTAAGGGCCGCCGTTGTAAAGCCATTCATCAAGAGAAGCAGCCTCCCAAATAGGGTAGAAGTGAAGACCAATAGCAGCAGAAGTAGGGATAATAGCACCAGAAATGATGTTGTTTCCATACAACAAAGAGCCAGATACAGGCTCACGAATACCATCGATATCTACAGGAGGAGCAGCGATGAAAGCAATAATAAATACGGAAGTTGCAGTAAGTAGGGTAGGGATCATAAGAACACCAAACCAACCAATGTAAAGGCGGTTTTCAGTGCTGGTAACCCATTCGCAAAAACGGCCCCATAGGCTAGCGCTTTCACGTCTCTCTAGAGTAGCGGTCATAGTAATCTTGGTTTGTAAAGGTATGAGGGTTGCACCCAGGCATATTAAAAACCTGTTAATAATTAGTATAAGCTATTGAAAGTTTTATGTCAACTTATTTCAATATTTATTAAAAAATTGAAACAAAGATTTTTTATCTTAACTTTTTTTTTATATAAAAATTATATTTACTAAAGTTTGTTTGATGAGATTGAAAAAAGAACATTTGTTCTAATTATTGGCACCAATGGTTGGCATAGAAGTAGTTCTATGCCAACAATTGGGTGCCAATTAGAAATTAGACTGCTTTTACAAAAGCTAGCCTTTATTTAAGTTTTTTATAGAGTATCGATGGTTTCGAACTCAAACTTAATTTCTTTCCAAACTTCACATGCAGCTGCAAGCTCTGGGCTCCACTTAGCAGCCTCTCGAATTACTTGGTTGCCTTCACGAGCTAGATCGCGACCTTCGTTACGTGCTTGAACGCATGCTTCAAGTGCTACACGGTTTGCAACAGCACCAGGAGCATTCCCCCAAGGGTGGCCAAGAGTACCACCACCGAATTGAAGTACAGAGTCGTCACCAAAGATCTCTGTCAGAGCAGGCATATGCCAAACGTGAATACCACCAGAAGCTACAGGTAGAACACCAGGAAGAGAGACCCAATCTTGGGTGAAATAAATACCTCGGCTTCTATCTTTTTCAATGTAATCATCTCTTAATAGATCTACAAAGCCAAGAGTAACTTCGCGTTCGCCTTCAAGCTTACCTACAACTGTACCAGAGTGAATGTGGTCACCACCGGATAGACGAAGTGCCTTAGCCAAAACTCGGAAGTGAATACCATGGTTTCGCTGACGATCGATTACAGCGTGCATAGCACGGTGAATGTGGAGTAGGAGACCATTGTCACGGCAGTAGTGTGAAAGGCTTGTGTTTGCAGTAAAACCACCAGTAAGGTAGTCGTGCATTACGATAGGTGCGCCAAGTTCTCTTGCAAACACAGCTCTTTTAATCATCTCTTCAGATGTTCCAGCGGTAGCATTAAGGTAATGTCCTTTAATTTCGCCAGTTTCAGCTTGAGCCTTAAAAGTAGCCTCTGCAACAAAAAGGAAACGATCTCTCCAACGCATAAAAGGTTGAGAGTTTACATTTTCATCGTCTTTTGTAAAATCCAAACCACCACGCAGGCATTCGTATACAGCTCGACCATAGTTTTTAGCAGAAAGACCAAGCTTAGGCTTAATGGTGCAACCAAGCAAAGGTCGACCATACTTGTTTAACTTATCACGCTCTACTTGGATACCATGAGGAGGACCTTGAAAAGTTTTGACATAAGCTGGAGGAATACGAAGGTCTTCAAGTCTCAAAGCACGAAGTGCCTTAAAACCAAATACGTTGCCTACAATAGAAGTGAACAGGTTGGTTACAGAACCTTCTTCAAACAGATCCAAAGGATATGCCACATAGGCAATGTATTGGTTTTCCTCACCAGCAACAGGCTCAATATCGTAGCAACGGCCCTTATAACGATCAAGGTTGGTTAGCCCATCGGTCCATACAGTAGTCCAGGTACCAGTTGAAGACTCAGCTGCAACAGCAGCACCTGCTTCTTCGGGAGGAACTCCAGGTTGAGGAGTCATCCGAAATGCAGCAAGAATATCAGTCTCTTTGGTCTCATAATCAGGAGTATAGTAAGTTAGACGATAGTCTTTAACGCCTGCTTTAAAGCCAGTACCTGTCTTGGTCTCAGTTTGTGGTGACATAAGTGGTCCTCCATAAGGATAAAGATCAAATCATAACGTAGATCAGAATTGAATCGGCTCGGCCTAAGGCTAATAACTTCAATGAGGCTATTATTAGGCATAATGAACCAGAACAAAACTATTTTTCCTCTGGTTCATTTAACATTGTAACCCAAGTAGTAATTAATTGCAAGTGCAAGTCTACTCTCATGTATACTGCTTAAGCACTAAACCTAGTCTAAAACCTGCTAGTTTAAGGTCATCGATCCATAAAAATTACCTAAATTAAAATACTGAGCAAAGAATACTATTTGTTTTTTGCTTGCAAAGCTCATGAGCCGCGCACACCTGCTAGCATCTTCTACCTTAGTACAAACAAAGAACATTGGGCAAATTACTCAAATTATCGGCCCTGTAATGGACGTAGCCTTTCCACCAGGAAAGATGCCAAGCATTTACAACAGCCTTGTTGTTAGTGGAAAGAATGCTGCAGGCGAAGAAGTTAATGTAACGTGTGAGGTTCAACAACTGCTAGGGGACAATAAAGTCCGTGCAATCTCTATGAGTGCAACAGATGGTCTCATGCGTGGAATGAAAGTGACGGATACCGGGGCTGCACTAAGCGTACCTGTAGGTGAGGCTACCCTAGGGCGGATCTTTAATGTGCTTGGCGAACCTGTTGACAACTTAGGTCCTGTAAACAACACCAAAACTTTTCCAATCCACAGGCCTGCACCAGCATTTACCCAATTAGATACCAAACTTGCCATCTTTGAAACAGGAATTAAAGTTGTAGATCTTCTAGCTCCTTATAGACGGGGTGGAAAGATTGGATTATTTGGAGGAGCAGGTGTTGGCAAAACAGTGCTCATTATGGAACTAATTAATAACATCGCCAAAGCGCATGGAGGTGTATCAGTATTTGGAGGTGTAGGAGAGCGAACTCGCGAAGGAAATGACTTGTACATGGAGATGAAAGAATCCAAAGTCATCAATGAACAAGACATCTCTCAATCTAAAGTAGCTCTTGTGTATGGACAAATGAATGAGCCACCTGGTGCAAGAATGAGAGTTGGCCTGACAGCTCTTACTATGGCTGAATATTTTCGTGATGTAAACAAACAAGATGTACTCTTGTTTATTGACAATATTTTCCGTTTTGTACAGGCAGGATCAGAGGTGTCAGCTCTTCTTGGCAGAATGCCTTCCGCTGTAGGCTACCAACCAACTTTAAGTACAGAAATGGGAGGTCTTCAAGAACGCATCACTTCAACAAAAGATGGCTCGATTACATCAATTCAAGCTGTTTATGTTCCTGCTGATGACCTGACCGATCCGGCTCCAGCAACAACTTTTGCGCACCTCGATGCTACGACTGTACTCTCTAGAGGTCTCGCTGCCAAAGGCATTTATCCTGCAGTAGATCCTCTTGATTCTACCTCAACAATGTTACAGCCATGGATTGTAGGAGAAGAACATTATGATACAGCACAGGGTGTAAAAGAGACTTTACAAAGATATAAAGAATTGCAAGATATTATTGCTATTCTCGGGCTTGATGAGCTGTCAGAAGAAGATCGACTGACTGTAGCAAGAGCGCGTAAGATTGAAAGATTTCTTTCTCAGCCTTTTTTTGTTGCTGAAGTATTTACAGGCTCGCCTGGCAAATACGTTAGCTTAGCAGAAACAATAAAAGGTTTCCAACTCATTCTATCAGGACAAATGGATTCATTACCTGAACAAGCCTTTTACTTAGTTGGAAATATCGACGAAGTTAGCTCGAAAGCAGCAAGCATACAATCAGAGAGTGAGTAAACACGTATGAGCCTTAATCTTCGTGTGATGACACCTATTCGCACCGTTTGGGATGGTCCAGTGCAAGAAGTCATACTACCAACCAACAGTGGTCAGGTTGGCATCCTACCCAAACACGCATCACTTTTGACCGCATTAGATATAGGCGTACTTCGAGTGCGCACAAATGTTCAATGGATTCGCATAGCTTTGATGGGAGGTTTTGCTAAGATTGAGAGTGATCGGGTTACCATTCTTGTAAATGAGGGTGAAAAAGCCTCCGAAATTGATCCTCAGGAAGCCCAAAAAGCTCTTGAAGTTGCTCAATCCGGTTTAGAAAAAGCCGATGGTCCTCGACAAAAAATTGAAGCAAAACTAACATTTCGTCGCGCTAAAGCACGTCTTGAAGCGGCTACTCAAGCATCTGTTACCTCGCTGTAACGGATAAATACTTTATAAGGATTAATAAATAAAGAGCCCTCTCCTTTCCAAAAGAGAGGAGGGGGGCTGCCTACTAGTCGAGTAGAGCCCACTATTTGAGCCCTCTCATGGGATCCGCACGTGCACCTCTCAGCGCATACGGCTCGAGCACTTTTAAAGCAAGCAAATTTAAATCTAAGTTTTCTTACTTACTACTTTTTATAAAATGCTTGAGCAAGTCAGCTCTCTCAAAATTTCAATTGAAAGAAAGGTACTACCAAAACAGTTTTACCTTTATGGAAGATAATAAACTAACTTCCCGTTTGCTTTTTGCTCGATCCTTTGCCCAATATGAGTAAGTTGGGTTTACTCTGTCTTACTATTAGCACACACTTTTATTCTGACCAGGCTTTGCTCCGGCAGCCTTTTTTTTGTTAAAGCTTTCAGCTTTACAAAAGCTTTTGGGGGTCGTGCATCAATCCAATATTTGCATCCCAAGCTGCGAGTCGTAACTTAAGGGGACTTTTTACTATCCCTTCTTGTTCATTACGAAGCAATGATTGTCTGGTCACTTTAAAAGTTATTGGATGGTTTTGAAATCAAAACCATTTGCTCCCGCTTCATACACGGCTCATTGCTGTTTACCGTCCTAGGGATTTTCCACGCTCTGACCCAAGAGCGCCGACCTTATAGATCGGATTGCTATAAGTAGTTTCAGATCGCACTTGGATTTGAACCAATGACTCTTGCCTTATGAGAGCAATACTCTAACCACTGAGTTAAGTAGGCATAACTTTATCATACTTTATTAAAGCAATAATTTGTAATCAAAATAAAAAAACAAGAATGAATACTTTAAAGAATAGAGTAGAGTAAGTTGGGTATGGTCATCTAACCCATACACTTGCAATTGATTTATAGATTATTCAATGATAACAACCGATTGGCATGAAGAACTCCGAGCCCTTACAAAGGCTGGCGCACATTATGGACATCCTACTAGCCGCTGGAACCCTAAGATGCATCCATATATTTTTCGACAAAAAAAAGGCATCCATGTTATTGATCTTGTTCAAACTACCCGTCTTCTTTCTGAAGCATGTAAATTTTTAACGGTTTCAGCAAGTAAGGGCAAACAGTTCTTATGGGTCGGTACTAAGAAACAAGCATCTAAAGCGATCATGCAATATGCCAAGCAATCAAGATGTCATTTCGTTAACAAAAAATGGCTCGGTGGAATGCTTACAAATTGGCCAACCGTCCGTCGACGCATTTGGAAACTTCAAGGATTGGAAGCACGAGAAAGAAATGGATACATGGAACTTCTTCCTAAAAAAGAAGCATCAGTAAAGAGAAAGCAGCTGGCGCGTCTACAAAGATACTTGGGAGGGATGCGACATATGACTCGATTACCAGATGTTGTTGTTATAGTTGGACAACGAGAAGAAACAACTGCATTAAAAGAGTGTGCTAAGCTTGGTATTCCTACTGTATGCATGGTCGATACTGACTGCAACCCAGATATGGCGTATATTCCTATTCCTGCCAATGATGACTCAACGGCTTCAATTGGTTGTATTTTAGAAAGGCTAGCCGGAGCTATCCGACGAGGATATTTCTTACGCAATGGAAAAAGAAACAAGCCAAAAACTAGAATAAAACCTACTAAAGATCAGCTCGTAGAATTAGAAATATGATAACAATTAATTGCTAAAGATAGTATATTTTAAAAAACTGCTATCAAAAAAGTTTTATACTTTTTATTTATCTTTAGCTGAATAAAAAAAAACCATTATGAGTATTTATTCGACTTTATTTTCGGCAATGCCTAATCCAATTCTCCAGCTTGCCAGCGTGGAAGTCGGACAACATTGGTATTGGCAGCTCGGCAACTTTCAAGTTCATGCTCAAGTTTTGATAACATCTTGGGTTGTGGTTGCAATTCTCTTAGGATTCGCGTTTTTGGGAACACGCAATCTTAAGCCTATACCACAGGCGGGACAAGGCTTTGTTGAATACGTACTTGAGTTTATACGTGATTTAACTAGGACTCAAATTGGTGAAGAAGAATACCGGCCCTGGGTACCGTTCATTGGTACTCTTTTTCTCTTTATCTTTGTATCGAATTGGTCGGGAGCTCTTGTACCTTGGAAAGTAATTGAATTACCCAACGGAGAGCTTGCAGCTCCAACAAATGATATTAATACCACGGTAGCGCTTGCGTTATTAACGTCCGTTGCTTATTTCTATGCTGGTCTTCATAAAAGAGGTCTTAGCTACTTTGGGAAATATGTTCAACCTACCCCCGTATTACTTCCTATTAATATTCTTGAAGATTTCACTAAGCCGCTTTCTCTAAGCTTTCGACTATTTGGAAACATATTAGCTGATGAACTTGTTGTTGCTGTACTTGTTTCACTCGTTCCGCTCGTAGTACCTATTCCGATGATGTTTTTGGGTCTTTTTACAAGTGGTATTCAAGCGCTTATCTTTGCGACACTTGCTGCTGCTTACATTGGCGAATCGATGGAAGGACATCACTAAAACAAAGTGTGATATTCTAATAAAAGATTAAAGATCCAATTGTATAAAAAAGAGGGGCACTGTGCTTAGTGCCCCCCAAACCCTTGGAGTTTTCTTTTATAGATTTCCTTGGCGTGTAGCGAGAACAGCAATAACCAAGGGACCAGATAGCACAATTAAGGCAAGAACAACTAGTTGAGCAACGACTTCAAAGTTTATCATGATTTGCTACACTCCTCTTGCAACAGGTAAGATTTATAGGGTGGAATCACAGATACACGTGCTAGTATACCTATGCACCTATTCTTCGCAAGGTTACTATAATAAAAGAGGGAAAAGAGTGATCACATGTGTTGTGAAAACGAAACCCATCCTCTTTCTCTACATAGATCACCAGCATGGGCCAATGCCTTCGCAAACACTTATGCTTTCTGAATTACAAATTTTTGGCGCACTTCTCGCAGCATTACCTGTTGGAGCTCTGGCATTTGCTTTAGGCAAGGCTTTATATCGTTAAAACAAACTCCTTAGCCTCCCAGCCCCACCAAGCCGCCTAACTGTGGTATAGTGGGGCTGGGAGGCTAAGGAGAGGTGGCTGAGTGGCCGATAGCGATAGATTGCTAATCTGTTGTACGCCTTAGGTGTACCGAGGGTTCGAATCCCTCCCTCTCCACTCATCTCAAATGTTCTGTATTACTCCTTTCGTCCTGGGTTACGACCTGGGTCATTTGAAAGGAAACCAAAAACAAAAAGAGAGATGAAAAACATAACTACAGTGTATACGAAAAGCTTCAAAGTGAGCATGGACTTTCCTTTTGTCATGTACAGTGAGAGCCATTAGATCTCCATCTTGTGAGAACCAGACCCTTCGGCCAGCTTATTCTACATCATCTCTCAACTTTTGAATAAAAAAGCCTCCAGTGCTGCTTTTTAAAAGATAAGAAAAAAGCTCTGGAGAAAGAGGGATTTGAACCCCCGTTAGTAAGACTAAAACGGTTTTCGAAACCGTCGCAATCGACCACTCTGCCATTTCTCCTCTTTTTTTCATGGGCCTGCAATCGATGGCAGGCCCCGCTATCCCGCCTAGCTAGCGGAAGCTAACCGAGGCTTGCCAAACAAAGGCTAAGAGTAAGAACAAAACAGGGATTACTGGTAAGACATCCACAATAGGGTCAAAAATAGCATAGGCTTCTGGTAGCTTGCCTAAAAAAATATTTGTTTCTACAGTGGGGCAAACAAACATGTTACAAAAGAATGAGATAAGAGTTGGCATGAGGCATCCTCCAAATCTAGGATCGGCGTCTGGTGAAAACCAACGGCTCTAGCCGCGCTCGAACGAGCTACACGTTTGCCACCAGTGGCCTACTTATGGTACACCAGTCTGCCCTCAGTAGAAAGGGTATCTCTTATCTTACAATGCCTGCTTGACAGAGTTTAACCCATAAGGTAGCATATCATTTCCAAGTACGAACTCAGACCAATCACTCCAATTTTTTGTTCTAAGAATGGGGCGTGGCCAAGTGGCAAGGCAGCGGGTTTTGGCTCCGCGATTCGGAGGTTCGAGTCCTTCCGCCCCAGGCTCACGTTAAGGTGAGTCTGTTGATATTTTTTGTTATTCTTTGTACTATTTATATTTTTTTACTTCAATTTTCTTTTTAGAAGAGTTGATCAGATTCAATTTGAAGTTTTTGTCCCACAATAAATTCGAGGGATCCGCTGACGTTAACCGATGAAAGCTCTAAGTTAGCTCAAATTGAGTGTAAGTTTAGAAAAAAAATAATGAAATCTTTTTATTGGTGAAAGGTTTTCAAATAAGCTTGAAAGATATTTATGTTTTAATGTAAATAAATTTAAATTTGTTTATTTTATGAAATCTCGTTTTTAGTTTATTTTTTGATATCTTTATACTGCCCTTTCAATTTTTTCGCAAAAATAAAAAGAACCTGCCCAATCTTCTCCACCCTATCGCCACCCTTTTATCCATGCCTATTTTGTTGACTTCAAAAAAGGCACTTTGATTCATTTGGAGCCTTATGAGGTGAGACCCTCACGTTGGGTTCTTGAGCTGCTTAGGTCGTTCATCAAGCTGCGGCCAAGCCTCTATCACAACTACGCCTAAGAAACCAAACTCTGCCTTACGCAAAGTAGCAAGAGTTCGTTTGACTTCAAAGTTTGAAGTCACTGCATACATCCCTGGAATTGCTCATACGCTTCAAGAGCACTCGGTAGTACTCGTTAGAGGAGGACGTGTGAAAGATCTTCCTGGAGTGCGTTATCATATAGTTCGGGGCACTCTTGACACAGCTGCTGTAAGAGATCGCCAAAGAGCTCGATCAAAATACGGGGTCAAGCGACCTAAGTAAAAAAGGAAAAAACCTAATCAATTTAAAAAAACTTGCTACATAAAAAATAGCATGGCCCTTAGCTTGCCTAATTCAAGCAAGGGCTTTTATACAATAAGGATTATCTATGTCTCGTCGTAAACGTGCTGCTAAGCGTCCCCTGGGACAAGAAATTGTTTATCGAAGTAGATTAGCTTCTATGATTGTAAGTCGTATCCTTAAAAATGGAAAAAAATCTTTAGCTTCACGTCTTTTTTATCAAGCAATGGAAAAGGTCAAAGCGAAAGTTAAAAGAGACCCTTTGTCAGTGCTTAATCAGGCTGTTCTTCATACAACCCCTCGGGTCGTGCTAAAAGCTCGTCGTATTGGAGGATCAACTTACCAAGTCCCTTTACAAGTGAACCCGGAAAGAGGGCATGCTCTTGCGATTCGATGGCTTTTGAGTGCTTCTCGTAAACGTCCAGGGCGGGACATGGGGTCTAAATTAGCTAACGAAATCTTAGATGCCTCAAAACGCATTGGAAACGCAATCCGAAAGAGAGAAGAAGTTCATAGAATGGCAGAAGCAAATAAGGCGTATGCTCATTTACGTTTTTAAAGTGAAGTGTCAAGACAAAATGGGGCTTGACTAACTCTTGTACGAAGGAGAATCCCATGCTACAGCTTGCCCCGATTGTGCCAGAAGCAATCCTAACACTTTCTTTGTTATGTGTTTGTCTTTTTGATCTGTTGAAAACAGATCAACTTCTTTATAGAAATGGATGGGAGACAGCCTGGGCTGCCCCTATAGGACTTTTGTTAGCAATGCTTGCTCTTTTGTGGAGGTTACCTCAACCTCCAAGTTTAATTCTTGGAGGTGCCTTTGCTGAAGATAGCTTAGGAATTGCTTTTCGTTTTGTTATTGCAACAGGCGCATTCCTATGCATTTGTTTATGCTTAGATTATCTTCAAATAGGAGGTATACCTACGGCAGAATTTACAATCTTTGTTTTAGCCGCAACCATAGGGGGTATGCTATTATCAGGAGCTAATGATCTTGTGCTTGCCTTTGTTGCATTTGAATGTTTAAGCCTAAGCTCTTACTTACTTGTAGGCTATACAAGAAAAGACCTTCGTTCACAAGAATCGGCCGCAAAGTATTTAATTCTTGGAAGTGCCAGCTCTTGTACTCTTGCTTATGGTTTTTCGTGGCTCTACGGACTTGGAAAAGGAAGCACAAGTTTTCAAGAAATAGGGGTTGCTTTAAATGAATATACTCCTCTTCCTCTTGCCGCTTGGGTTGCATTCTTACTTGTGTTTGTTGGTATCGCTTTTAAACTGTCTGCGGCTCCTTTCCATCAATGGGCACCCGATGTGTATGAGGGCTCTCCTACAACGAGTGCAGCTTTTTTATCTGTAAGTTCAAAGGCTGCAGGGTTAGCAATTGCAGCTAGACTTCTATGGGTTGTTTTTTCAGCATTGCAACCTCAGGCAGGGCAGATCGTACAGATTCTAGCCGTACTTAGCATGCTATTGGGAAATCTTGTAGCGGCGTGTCAATCTCATATGAAAAGAATGCTTGCCTATTCTTCTATTGGACAGATTGGATATCTTTTACTTGCTTTGGCCCTTGATCACGGCCAAGGGCAAAGTAGCTTAATTCTTTATCTTGGCACTTATGCTCTTATTAATATGGGCGCCTTTGCTTGTACAATCTTTCTCAGCTTACAGACAGGTACTGATTCAATTCGAAGTTACGCTGGTCTTTTTCAAGCACGCCCACGAATCTGCGCTTGTCTTAGCCTTTGTCTTCTTTCTTTGGCAGGTCTTCCTCCTCTTGTTGGATTTTTTGGCAAAACTTATCTTTTTTGGGCAGCATGGCAAGGGCATCTTTATATACCTACAGCGGTGGGAGTTTTGACTAGTGCTTTCTCACTTTATTATTATCTCAGGGTAATACGTGTTATGTTCACAAGAGAGGCTAGGGGGATATTGAGCTGGCAACAGAGATGGTTACCTGAAAAAGAAGGAATGAGCCTCATTATAAAAAAAGAGCCTACATTGAGCTTACTTACCTTTACTCTTTTTTTATGTACAAGCACTGCAATTTTGCTTACTTTTTCAATTGGCCCACTTACAAATTTTGTAACAGGCTTATCTTTCTTCTATAGCAAAGGTTTTTAAAATAAAAACCATAGAATAAAATATTTGTTTTTTTTGCGTAAGGTATGCAATAAAAACTTAAAGTTAGATTGTTTTGCTTAAAAATATCGTTTTCAAAATAAATATACTAAGCAAATGCAAATATCGATTTTTTCATTTTTTCATAAACTAAAAATCAAATAAAACTAAGAGAGGCTAGGTGAATCCTGCCTCTCTTTATACTTTTTTCCTTTTTCAACTATTTGCTTATATTATTCATAAAAGCAAATAATAAAGATTTCATAGTGTTTTTTTCATTTAAAAGTCTTGAATGAATAAGTTTTTTTGCGAACTTTATTTTGATTTATTTCATGAAACTTGAAAAGTATATTTTGTACGAAACGAGTATTAAGAGTGCCGCTGGCCGGAATCGAACCGGCACGGATATGCTCCTCAGGCCCCTCATGCCTGCGTGTCTACCAAGTTCCACCACAGCGGCCATTCCTTTGAAAAAGGTTTTTATAAATAAAGAAACTTTTTTCTTCTTCAAAAAAGAAAATTAGGGGGACGTACCCCCCGTCCCCCTAAAAATCTAAAATCTTAGGCTTATTTTTTTTTACCCCTCTTGGCTTGCAGTTTGAACATACAAAATCAAAAGAAACGCAGTGGGAATAAGAATAAACAGCGCAGTAGCGATGAAAGCTGCAATATTTACTTCCATAGTTAAATGGCTCCTATAGTGATAAGGTGGGCTTACTCAATCAATAAAGACTTTCTGAGAAGCAAGCTCAGAAAACATTGTGACTCATTTCTGATAGGGAGATCTTAGCGCTAGGCCTGCTCCCGTATACAGAAGCATGAGCATTCTATCATATATTATGCTTTATACCTTGTGTTTATAGTTATGAACTTTGCGCTTTTGTACTTTGCCTTGGAGAGGAATCGAACCTCCACGCTTAAGGCACCAGATTTTGAGTCTAGCGTGTCTACCATTTCACCACCAAGGCACGCATACATACATTGTATGCTATTTTTTTTATTTATTGAAAACTCTTACTATGATTAATCTAGAGTTTAATGCTAGCACTCTACTAGGTGTGTGCCTTGTTGCAACCAGCATCGGCCTTTATGCTGTACGTAAAATAAGACCAGAGCTTTCTCGTGATTCTGATGTTGTTTTTTCTACTCTTGGAATTGCAGCCGGTAGTATTCTAACTTTTCAAGGGTGGAGATTGGATCCAATCTTACTTTTTTCTCAAACCTGTTCTATTGGAGTCGCTCTTTTTTTTGTTTGGGAAAGTATTCGCTTGCGCCACAGCAATGATTATTCAAAAAAAAATATTTTCTTTAGTCAAAAAAACAGTTTGAACAGACGACGAATCTTATATCAAGGCTGGAGGTTACCCTCCAAGCCTAGAAATCGAAAAGAAGTAAGAAATCGCTACATGCCCGTCCAAATAAAAGACTAAACGTTTACAAACCACTCCTTCCCCATACCACTAAGGATAGAGAAAAAGTAAATACAACCATCAAAGATGCCCAGCTTAAACTTACAATATCCATTGATCAATATCCTTGTACAAATCACTTTCAAAGAGCAGCTGACCAACCCTTGCTAAGTCTCTTATATTAAGAGAAACATTTTGTATTCTACAGGTCTAACAAGCCCATAACAAGCAAGGAGATGTAGTTTAGAAGGGTATTATACGGCAAATAAAATTTATCTTTGATTTTACAAAAGTAAAAGGTTAACATGTAGTTGGGGCTTAGCAACCTTTGATACCCAACTAAAGCGCGCACCGTGCGAGAACGGATGGTGGCAGCACAGCAAGATCGCTAAAGTAGGAAGCATAGTAGCTAGCCCCGTGTCCCCAACGAATCTTGCAGGCGGCACCCAGATTCGAACTGGGGGATAGAGGATTTGCAATCCTTTGCCTTACCACTTGGCTATGCCGCCCATAAAGAGTAAATATATAATAGGAGAACGCAAGAATTAAGTCAAGCTTATCGAAAAAAATGGTTTGATAAATTTTCTACAGTTTTTCTTTTTTAATGATATTAAAGTTTATTTAAAAAATAAGATGCCTCCCTTTTATTATGATTCTTTGAATGTGACAGTCCCTAATCTGTTGGAGAGTCAACAAACAGGATTTCAACGTTTCTTACTTGAAGGAATTAGTCGTGAAATTGATTACTTCTCAACAAAAATTGATCACAACTTGCCATCAATAGGCAAAGTTTGTATATGGATACAACATAAAAATTGGGCTTTGGAAAAAACCTTTCATGAGGAACTTTGGTGTAAAAAAAATCGCCGTACTTATGGTGTATGGCTATCAGTACCAATCGTAATAGAGCATGAATTAGGACATAAAAAATGCAGTCGTGTGCGCTTAGGACACATTCCAATAATGGATAGTAAGGGAGGTTTCGTAATAAGGGGTGTGCCTCGTGTGGTCATGCACCAAGTGTTGCGAGCTCCAGGAATCTATTTTCAAAGTCGATGGGTAGGCAAACGAAGAAAGAAAAAGAAGCAAAAAAGATGTTATTCAGCTACCTTGATCTCTGAGTCTGGCACCTGGCTACGAATTGAGAAAGATCCAAGAGGGCGTCTTTGGCTCTGGGTGAAAAAAAATCAAAAAATTAGTCTTCTTCTTTTACTCGGGTTAATGGGGTACGAATGTACAGACGAAGCTCAGGTGCGCTTTTTTGACTGCTTCATTGGGATCGAAGAACCTAACTTCTTGTTACCTTCACTGCGATGGTGGCAAGAGGATGATGACTTAGGTGATCATCTTCCCACAATCAAATGGTGTGTGATACACCTATACGATGCAGTATTTCAAGGTCCTTTTCCAAAAGATGTTGAGTCCGATACTCTTGTCCAGCTTAAAAAGAGCTCTTTCCGACCTGGCCCCCCTCTTTTTAGCCAAATGTGGGAAGGAGAGATGATTCAGAATGAACTTGTTGAAAAACGGTTGTACTTAGGCAGGTTAGGACGATTGAATATAGAACGGCGGCTGGGTCTGCCAAGCTTCTGGAATCAGACCTTATCTAACAAACAAGCCCAGATAGTTCATCCTTTATTAGACCGTATAGTTGAGATAGAGCATGATCCTGCCCTATACTTTGGATTCAACGATCTGTTACGCGTACTGCATCATCTTGCACTCTTTTCGGATGGAAACGAATACGAAGATGATATTGATCATTTAAAAAACAAACGCGTACTCTCTGTTGGAGAGCTTATGCAGCAAGAATTGCATCGAGGAATGAAAGAACTTATTACATATGCAGCGGATAGTGAAGAGTGGTGGAAACGACCACGAAAAAAGATATATAAAAGGTATGAGCTTGCATTAGGGTGGTGGGATCTCGCGGTGCAAGACTTTTTCCCTGTCACCCATGTAAGCGATGGGCTCAAGCGCTTTTTTAGTTCTCATCCTTTAAGCCAATTTATGGATCAAACCAATGGTCTAGCACACTTGGCTCAAAAACGTCGAATGAGCTGTCTTGGGCCGGGAGGCTTAACCCGACAGACTGCTTCTTTTCGAATTCGAGACATTCATCCAAGTCAGTATGGGCGTATTTGTCCTATTGAAACTCCTGAAGGAACAAGTGCAGGCCTTGTCTCTTCGCTGGCGAGCCATGCAAGAATTAGCAGATATGGCTCTTTATATAGCCCCCTTCGTCCTTTGTATCAGCAAACAACTCTATCCTCGTTTAAGTACGTATCTTCTCAATATGAAGAAAAGCATTGGGTTTCTACAGGCGACCGCATGGAGAGAGATGGAGCAACTATAGTCCCCGCACGCTATCAACAAGAGTTTGTTACTGCGGAATGGGACCAAGTTGGTCTTATTGATGTGTTTCCTATGCAATATTTTTCTGTTGCTTCGTCTTTAATTCCTTTCTTAGAACACGATGATGCAAACCGAGCTCTTATGGGTGCAAATATGCAACGACAAGCTCTTCCTCTGTTATCACTAGAAAGAGCAATAGTAGGGACTGGTATGGAATGGCAAATAGCTTTTGAATCTCGCACTTTATTAAGGGCAAAAGAACCGTGCCAAGTTAGTTATGTAGACGCGACAAAGATAATCACTCAAAGCCGAGCAAAAGTTGGCAAGAGTAACTCTCTAGCTCGTTTAAGTCGTCTATCAATATACCAACGATCCAACCAAAATACTTGTTTTCATCAAAGGCCTCTCGTAAGCATGGGTGAACGGATGGAAGCTGGTGAAATACTAACAGATGGTCCAAGCACTGTAGGAGGACAACTTGCATTAGGCAAGAATGTACTAGTGGCTTATACGCCTTGGGAAGGATATAACTTTGAAGATGCTGTTTTAATAAACGAGCGTATGATTTACGATCACGTTTATACCTCTTTACAAATTGAAAGACATCAAGTAATGGTTTGTGAGACTCAAGCTGGTCCCGAACTTGTTACTCGAGAGGTGCCTCATCTAAGAGAGCAGTTACTTCGTCATTTAGATCCGCAAGGTATCATAAGGGTTGGTTCTTGGGTTGAAGCTGGAGATGTCCTCGTCGGAAAGCTTGTACCCAGAGGTCAAGGATATGAAATCACTCCTCAAGAAAGGCTTCTTGCTGCTATATTTGGAGAGCGAGTGGTAACAATGGACGAGAAATGCTTAAGAGTTCCTTCAAGAGGGCGGGGTAGGGTCATAGACGCCCACTGGGTACAGCGAGAAGATACAAGTTTTGGTCGTAAAAGATCTATTTTTGTGCATATTCTTCAACGACGAACGATTCAAGTTGGAGACAAAGTAGCAGGACGGCATGGAAACAAAGGAATAGTATCCAAAATTCTTCCTCGAGAAGATATGCCTCATTTACAAGATGGAACCCCTCTTGATATGGCTCTTAGTCCTCTTGGGGTTCCTTCACGCATGAATGTAGGACAGCTATTTGAATGTCTCTTGGGTCTTGCTGGAAGCTTTCTTGACAAGCATTATCGAATCATGCCTTTTGATGAAAGGTGTGAAAAAGAGGCTTCTAGAAAACTTGTTCTATCTCAGCTCTGGAAAGCACGTATGAATACATCTCATCGATGGGCTTTTGAATCAGACTCTTTAGGAAAAAGCTTTCTTTTAGATGGTAGAACTGGAAATGTTTTTGCACAGCCTGCTACGATAGGAAAAGCCTATATGCTTAAGCTTGTTCATCAAGTAGATGATAAGATTCATGCTAGATCAACAGGTCCTTACTCGAAGGTAACCCAACAGCCATTGCGGGGCCGATCTAAGCGAGGAGGACAAAGAATTGGTGAGATGGAAGCTTGGGCTTTAGAGGGTTTTGGTGCGGCTCATACTCTTCAAGAGATGTTTACCCTTAAGTCAGATGATATGCTTGGTCGTAACCATCTTTTAGATGCAATTATCGAAGGGCGTTCAATCCCCAACTCTCCTTCTGACCTACCTGAAGCTTGCCGACTATTACTTTGGGAACTACGTGCCCTTTGTGTTCGAACACAAATATTACACACGACACTCTTTTCCACAACAGGATCTTTACAAGCTACTGTTTCTATAGTTCAGCATAGTGAATGAAATTGTCTCTAAAAAGTTAAACAAATGTCTTCCATTGCTAAGAGATTGATCAAATAGATGTCTTAGTAAAGCAAAACATGTGGTTTTTCTGTCACTTTGAAAAACAGTCGAAAGAAAATAAAAGTTATGAACATAGAAAATAAACCAAGAGCCATGTTTGTGGAGGTGGGGCTGGCACCTCCTGAGATAGTAAAGGATTGGTGTGAACGAGTTTTTCCAACAGGAGAACGAATAGGAGAGGTCACAAGCTCTGAAACAATTCATTACCGAACTCATCAGCCTATTCGAGATGGCCTGTTCTGCCAACGTATCTTTGGGCCGGTGAAAAGTTATCACTGTGAGTGCGGTTTATCCCCAACAACACGACAGAGTGAGAATTTAATCGAAGATTCACAAGGAAAATGCTACTGCTCTTTATGTCAAGTAGAAATTACTCAATCCAGTGTACGGCGATATCGTATGGGGCATATAAAACTTCCCATTGCTCTAATACATCCTTGGTTTATGCAAGAAAATCCCTGTCACATTGCGTTAGCTCTGAATATGAAAAACAAACTACTTAAGAGTATTGTTTATTTTTCTCATGCTGTAGCTTATGTTGATCCTCGATCTCTTCAATGTCTTGCTCTAAAGCGTCGGGCTCTCTTTACTCCAAGAGAGATGACTATTCTTTTCTTATATATGGGACGAGATGCTTCGGCCTGTCTACGACACAACGAAGTAGGCTTTGGTACCGAAAGTCTGATTAAAATACTTCAAAGTTTAGATTTAAAACAAGTCATTCAGCAAGGGCTAGCTCTATGGCAAGTAGCCTATGAAGAATTTGTAGTGTACACAAGAACTCCTGAGCTAGTAAAGAAAAAAAAGAGCACAGCTATTCTAAAAAGAGGAGCCCATCGCAAACGACAGTTAACTCGACGAGCCATTATGGCAAGAAAGATGATACTGCATCAAGTCCGGCCCGAATGGATGTGTTTCCGCCTATTACCAGTGCTCCCCCCTGACCTTCGTCCATTTATTAATCTTGAAGGAGAATTGTATGTTTCTTCCGACCTAAATGAGCTTTATCTGAAAGTTCTGTATCGTAAAAAAATGTTGTATCATTTTTATTTTTTACACAAAAATTTTGGAAACGTCCCCGAGCTTGTTGAACATCATTCTGCCCGTATGCTTCAGGAAGCAGTTGATGTACTTATCAAGAAAGGTGTAGAAGGACAGCCATATCCACTCAATTCCAAACCTTTGCGATCTTTTAGCCAAGTGTTGCAAGGAAAAATGGGAAGGTTTCGACAAAATCTGCTTGGTAAGAGAGTCGATTATTCAGCCCGTTCGGTTATTGTAGTTGGCCCTGAGCTTGCCATACATCAATGTGGTATGCCAATTGAAATAGGCCTAGATTTATTTCAGCCTTTTCTTATACGAAAGCTTATTCAGCTTGAACTTGCTACCAACATGCGGCGTGCTCAACGTCTTATTGATGATGGCCATCCCTTAGTGATGGAACTTTTGCGTCAAACTGTTCAAGATCATGCGGTACTTTTGAATCGAGCCCCAACTCTCCATCGCCTTGGGATTCAAGCCTTTCAAGCAATACTTGTGTCAGGGCGAGCAATTCAACTTCATCCTCTTGTATGTGCAGGTTTTAACGCAGATTTTGACGGAGACCAGATGGCGTTGCACGTCCCTCTTTCTATGACTGCCCAAGCTGAGGCACGCTTACTTATGCTATCTTCTTTTAGTCTACTCTCTCCTGCACAGGGAGAGGCGGTGGCTGTACCAAGTCAAGACATGCTTCTTGGTTTATATAGCATGACACATGAACCTATGCCTAACTTTAGTCATAGTGAGATGCTATTAGGAAGAGAAGAAGACTCTTCTTTTGTTTCCTTTCCTTGCTTTTCTAATGTATGGCAAGTATTTGAGGCTTATCAGCAAGGATTTATTGGTCTACATTCTTATATATGGACAAAATTCAATTGGAGTTACTCTCCTATAGATGGAACCCGTAGTGAAAAAAATGAAGAAGAAGCTAAAGAGGTTCATTGGGGAGCACAAGGTGGTGAACTGAGAATTTACCAAAGTGGTTTCTCACAAAAAAGTCTTTGGGGCAAAGCGACAAATTGTATCTTAACAAAGGCGGGTCGAATTCTTGTGGGTCTTCCTCCTCAGCGCTATTCTTCTAACAATTTGGTTTCTCCCTTCACTTAATCAAACCCAGTTCTTAGTCTCAATAGGTATGAGTTCATTTATTCAGGAGTTTAGTTATGGAGATTCAAAAGGTTCGGCCCAAAGCAAAGGATGGCTCTTCTTATTCTGAGCGTATTGTGACAAATCAAGGAATGGACAAAGGTTCACTCAAGGCTTTGATTGCAAAGCTTACATTAGGACAAAATGGAGCCCAGCCCGTTGCAGAAAGGTTGGATAAACTTAAATCGCTTGGCTTTTATCATGCAACTCAATTTGGTACCTCTTTAAGCATTGAAGACCTTTGGATGCCATATGCAAAAGAATGGCTGATTCAAGATGCGGAGTACGAAGAAAGAGATTCTGAACACAGTTTGGAAAGGGCTAGTATGGACGCCGTCGAGAGACTTCGTGCTTTGCTTGATACTTGGTCACGAACTGGGGAATCTCTTAAAAAGGAAATGGTTCTTACGTTTCAAAGCCTTGATCCATTCAACCCAATCTTTATGATGGCTTTCTCCGGGGCACGGGGAAATTGGTCTCAAGTACATCAATTGTTAGGTATGCGAGGCCTTATGTCTGATCCGCAGGGTCAGATTATTGATCTTCCTATTCGAAGTAATTTTCGAGAAGGCCTTTCATTAACTGAGTACATAATCTCTTGTTATGGTGCAAGAAAGGGTGTTGTAGATACTGCTGTGCGTACTGCAACTTCAGGGTATTTAACTCGTCGTCTTGTTGATGTGGCCCAGCATGTAATAGTTCGCTCTTCAGACTGCCATACCTCTCAAGGATTTTGGATCCAAGAGTTGCAAGAAGGAAAACAGAGAAGAACAAGTCATAATTCATTTCGACGTACCTACCTAACTCTCGGACAACGACTTGTCGGACGTGTGCTTGCTCAAGATATCCGTTCTGACTCAAAATTTATAGCAGGATCCGGAGATGACGTTGGACATAGCCTTGCAGACACTTTAACTATTCTTTCTCCTCGAAGAATTCAATTACGCTCTCCCTTTAGTTGTGCTCAAGCACGTTCTATATGCCAGTGCTGCTATGGCTGGAACCTTGCACAAGGCAACTTAGTCACTATTGGAGAGGCCGTAGGGATTGTAGCTGCTCAATCTATTGGAGAGCCTGGAACTCAACTAACCATGCGAACTTTTCACACAGGTGGAGTATTTACAGGAGAAGTTGCAGACCAAGTACGCGCACCTTTTAATGGGTTTGTTCATTTTGATCCTGGCAAGGCACAGCGTGTACGTCGGCTTGGCAATAATGAAGATCGGCAGGCATGGCTCATTCAAGAGCCTCTTGAAATTCTCGTCGTTGGTACTCAAGTTTTTGCACTACAAGTTCCTCCTTTCACTTTAATATTCACTCAACCAGGACAGGCTGTATTTTCTAGGCAAGTGATTGCAGAGATTCGATCTTCCGTTCTTGCTTTTACTGAGACCGCAAACAAAGTGATTCATGCGGATCTGAATGGTCAGGTTTTTCTCCAGAAAGGAAATCGTCTTGAAGGTGTCCATGATCATTTACTTTTTGAAAATGAAACAAATTCTTCTCGTCTCTCTCGAAAACGCATGGTTTCATTACGGCAAGAAGTTCGTACTTGGGTAATGTCCGCCCAAGAATTGCGTACTAGGGGTCAGCTCGAGTCTCTCACTTTATGCTTTTATAAATCTCAAGATATGATTCAAAATGGGTCAGTCTTTCAAGCTAAGATTCTTTCTTTTCAAAAACCGAAAGGAACTTTATGTTTTGAGCCTATCCAAAATATATGGGCTTTTAAAAGTTTATGTACTGTCTTTCCGAATGACTCTCATGTTGTAAATAAGTGGAGTCGTTTTTGTTTATTTCCAAATAACCTGAAAAACAAACATCAACAATCATCGATTGGCTACAAAGTAGGCCTCTTGCCCACTTTCTTATCAGCAAAAACAAAAAAAGCTATTGATTCGAGTCAAGTATATCAAAACTGTTTTGGCCGGCTTTCTCACAAGAGGTTAGTGCGATGGCCGCCAGATCTAACACGTACAAAATCCCAAATAAAAGACGTGCTTAGTTTAGGGCCTGTATATCCTACAAGCTTTTTACGCTCTTGTCCTTTCTTTGCTCATGTAAAAAGAGCTTGTTATGGTCATCTTTTTTTCTATCAAAATTTTATTTCTATAAAAACAGGTGTTTTTTTACAAAGAATTACTAGCCGTTTTAAAAACTCTACTCAATTTCTTATTCGTGATGAAGATCTTATAAACCTGCATCCATGGAACATAGAAGTATCTTTAGATGACTGTCTCTCGCCGTGGGCCCATGGTACTTTGTTTAATTCATCTGAATCCTTTAAAACATGGTTTCCTAGACAGGCGCGAGGGCTAATTCGTGAGCTAGAATGCACTAATCGACAAATAGTCTATATTTTAATGAATGATATAGGACATTGGTATCGACAAAACGGCTATAATATGCATTTCCAGCAGCCTACTTGGGTACCATCTATTGGATTCCAAGCCTTATACACTCAATTAGGAGCGTGGATTATGCCAAGAGAGCTGCCTCTTTATCACCCCAGCAGAGCAAAAGCGTTCTCTGGGCATGTTACAAAAATTCATGCTAACCACCTTATACTTCGGCATGGTATTCCTTATCTTGCCAACCCAGGTACGGTACTTTTTCAAAGGCCTGGTAGTCTAACTTGTCAAGGAGAACCTTTAATAGGGCTCGTTTATACTCGTCCTAAGACTGCAGACATTGTTCAAGGTTTGCCTAAGGTTGAACGGCTTCTAGAAGCTCGTATATCTCATCCTCTTGTGCATTATGTCAAAGATTTTTTTTACAAGCTCTTTCAATCAAATTATAAAAAAAGCTTTACAAAAAGTACAAAGACGGCTGCATACACAGAAGCAAACGTTGAAAAAGCTCAATCTCTTCTTTTGGGTGCAGTACAAGAAGTTTATCAGTCTCAAAAAGTAGGGATCTCAGATCGACATTTAGAACTAGTCATCCGACAAATGACTTCGTTAGTTGTAGTGAATGGAAATAAAGAGATTAGAAATCAACCTGGAGACATTGCCCGTCATAGAAAAATTGTTTCTTATAGTAAAATACTCAACCAAGCTGTACCTACTTATCCAATGATTTTAGGAATCACCAGAGCAGCTTTAACTACTGAAAGCTTTCTATCCGAAGCTAGCTTTCAAGAGACAAGCCGCGTCCTGGCTCGATCTGCAAGTCGAGGAAGAATTGACTGGCTTCGGGGTATTAAAGGAAGAGTTATGATTGGAGAGCCAATTCCTGCGGGCACAGGCCTCTACTCTTCACGACCACTTTCGATTTATGGGATTGTTTTAAAGAATCAAAAGGCACTTTGGTACCAAGCAAATAAATTGGTGTTAGCTCATAAAGATTCTATACAAGACATTGAAGCATCAATGAAACAAATTGAGCCATAGGAGTCGAACTAGTTAGATAATCTATTAATCAAAGATTTAACAAAAACCATTGAAAAAACTCAACCTTAAGTGTATGGAAAAATACACGTTTTTTTGAAAAAACTCGTTAAGCTTAATAACGAATTTATGTGTACCTAACTTAAGCACTCTTTGTCATCTTTCATTATAGTGTAACAGAATAAGTGCTTTTATTCTCTTGGTAACCGATTTTAGAATGCTTGCTTTGTACGAGAGCCCGAAGTAAAATCGGACCTTATAAACAAAGGTTATTTGTAGTAATAGTTGACAAAGCTTTTCATAAGCACCCATCGTTCAAGGGATAGGACAGGGGCCTTCTAAGCCTCTGATATAGGTTCGAGTCCTATTGGGTGCAAAGGAGAGAGAGGGATTCGAACCCTCGGCAGCTTAAAGCTGCGCCGGTTTTCAAGACCGGAACAATCGTCCACTCTGTCATCTCTCCTTGTCGTAAAGCCTAACTTGCATGCTTGTTCATTGGGCTTTTGCTTAAGAGAATACTATACAAGGAGGTGCGATCATGCAAATGATCTGAGAGATAAGAGGTTATAAAAAACCTCATAAACATCTAGCACATTATTTGCTGAGAAGCAAAATATGACAGCTGCTAAAAAAGCTTAATAAACAGAGAATCAATCTCTAATCTAGAGCTATTTTTGTTTGGGTTTCAAAGCAACTCATAGAACAAGCGCAAGGTTTTTTTAAGCGGAATAGGCGGTCTTGCTTTTTTCTTTGGGGTAAGATTCGATCAAATAGCTTGGCGTGTAATGGGTTTGCTAATGAAGCTTTGAATCTCTTTCAATCAAAAAAGTGTGTAAATAAGTCGAACAGGTTATCGGAAGACAACACCAAACTTTTTTGTTTTTTATGGTGAAAGTCCTATCATGCAGATAAGAAAAAATCTTTCCATCTGCTGAGACGAGCCGGATGAGACGAAAGACTCATGTCCGGTTCCTTAAGAAGAGACAATCCTCTAGATTTTCTACTTATACAAGCAATATGATCCTTCCTTTCCAACTCTCTCTTTTTGCTTTAGTTGCCACCTCTTTTGTACTAGTTATTGGGGTGCCTGTAATCTTGGCCTCTCCTAACGGATGGTCTAGCTCTAAGAACCTCGTATTTTCAGGCACCTCGCTTTGGATTGGTCTTGTTTTTTTAGTCGGTCTTCTCAGCTCTTTTACTGGTTAAAGGGCTAACAAAAAGATCTTTACCTTCTGAGACACTCTTATACACACGCTCTGTAGGACTCGAACCTACGACATCAGGTTTTGGAGACCTGCGTTCTACCAACTGAACTAAGAGCGCCTGGTTGTTTTAGGGCTGACAGGATTCGAACCTGCGACATTTTGTACCCAAAACAAACGCGCTACCAGGCTGCGCTACAGCCCTTCCATTTATTATTGTACATCATAAGTAAATAAAAACTTAGAGTACAATGACTAACCCTTTCCATTTCAGTGTTCGAGAGGGCTACCCTTCTTTTCAATTCTTTGATTTAAGGAGCACTTCTATGCAAGACTTAAAGATCTATCTCTCTACTGCTCCTGTACTGGCCACCTTGTGGTTTATCTTGCTTGCCGGTTTGCTAATTGAAATCAATCGCTTTTTTCCAGATGCCCTCGTGCTTCCTTTCTTGTAATTCCTAAACTTTATACTGCTTAGGGTCCCTCATCAGCTTAGGGCCCCTAGGCTTTTGAATCTCTTCTCCTCCCTACTCTACATGATTATTTTGTATGGCAAAAGCCAAAGGCGTAAGAATTACTGTACTGCTCGAATGTACTTTGTGTAATGAAAATTGTTCAAAACGATCGGCTGGAGTTTCACGTTATACGACTCAAAAGAATCGCCGTACCAATCCGGGACGTCTCGAGCTACGAAAATTTTGCACTTATTGTAACAAGCATACCCCTCACAGAGAGATCAAAAAATAAAAAAAAAAGGCCCTGAATATGAAAAGAGAGAGAGAGCCCCGGCCTGCACGGGCATCTCGCCGGCGCTTCCCCCCAATTAAGTCGGCAGAACAAATTGATTATAAAAACACAGATCTATTAAGACGGTTCGTAAGTGAACAAGGAAGAATTTTCCCTAGAAGAATGAATCGTCTCACTTCCAAGCAGCAGCGTGCGATGACTTGTGCAATTAAGCGAGGTCGCTTGCTTGGATTATTGCCCTTCCTTAATTGCAAGGCTTAGTTCTAAGTTAAAAGAGAAGAATCTTGCGCTGTAAGGCTAAGAATATTCGAAAAAGCTTCAGGATCACAAACCCCCATCTGTGCAAGCGATCGGCGATCTAGGGCTATTCCAATCTTTCGAAGCCTATGGATTGCAAGCCCGTAACGGTATCCCTCTTGAGCCATCGCAGCGTTGAGACGGACGATCCACAGACGGCGCAAGTCTCGCTTGCGCCTGCCTTGGTCTCGATGCGAATACTCAAGTGCCTTTGTTGCTCGTTGACTAGCAGTGCGAAAGAGTGTTGATTGAGATCCTCTAAAGCTTTTAGTCAAAGCAAGAGTTTTATTCCTTCGTTTTTTGGCTACGTAACCTCGTTTCACTCGAGTCATGAGTCAACATGTTTTTAGTAAGGTTTGGGCTTGAATGCATTAAAAAAGTTATTGAGAAACTTATTTTCCAGCGATGATTGCTTATCTTGACAAGGTTTTAAAAGTATGGCATGATTACGAAACGTAAGGGATTGTAGTTCAATTGGTTAGAGCACCGCCCTGTCAAGGCGGATGTTGCGGGTTCGAGCCCCGTCAGTCCCGCCTTATTTTCAAAAAATAAAAGATTAGAATGTGTTTATTTTATTAGACCTTATATTATAAAATGAGCAAGCTCTACAGCCTTGTCTACTTATTTTTTCATTTTATGTCATACCTTGTACTAAGCTTTTTCAGAAAAATGTAACCATTTTTTCTCACTTCGCCATCCAGGCTTTTTATATGCAAAAATTTCTGCTAATTCGCTAAAACGGGGAAGAAGGTCACTTTGGGTGCTCTTTTTGCTTCTCTGTTCTGATACTGCACCCTGTAACAAATTGAATGGAAGAGAGCCTGGAAAAGGGCGAATTGTAGGACTTCCAGTCCTAGAGTTCCAAATCATTGGACTCATCTCTTCTGTTTCGAGTCTTGCAATCGTTCGACCCCGTTCTAACTTAGCTGAGTAGGATAATCCAATCAGGCTCCAATTTGACTTTTTTTCTTCCTGTTGTATCCAAGCCGCTCGAGATTGCATAAGGACAAAAGCATTTTGAAGGTGTGGCCAGGTCCATATTATCAACCAGGTGGCAATTCTTTTGATTTCATAAAGAACACCATAAAGCCCACGTTCTGAACGATCGCTTTCATTGAACAATAGCCATCGTAGATCACTTGTGCTGTAAGTAAGATCCCATCCTCGATGCATACCAGTAGCTACCGCATGATAGCTTCTCCAAAGGGGACCACAATCTTGAGCCATCATAAGCATCCCACTTGCTACAATTTCTGCTCGCTGCCCAGCTGTTAAAGCTAAAGATTCAGCAGCTAAGGCCGCTGGATCCTCAATACTTCCTGTGTGAGGGTCAGCTCGATCAAAAGGTCTTGACAAGAGTTTTCGAGTGCGCTCTTTCATTCGAATCTTGCGTCGGTGTTCACGACTTCTGATCCATTCAGGCATAGTGAAATAATCCATATGTTCTTCAAGCATAGGGCGTAAATAATCTGCAAGCTTTGGATTCTGTGCAAGGTTGATCCACATCTGATCGACTCCCCTGTTATCAGCTTTCCACCTGTTATCTTTTAATTGTTGCATCTTTTTTTCCCAGCTTTTTTGTGGGTTAAGATCGGTCGGGTCTGCGCCAAAGAGTCGATGATGAATAGGCGACAAGTCATTGATCAGATAACTGTCTACATAAGTAGCAAGCACGTGAAGGCGGCGGTATGGGGCTACCCATACTTTGCTACAAATTGGATCAACTTTTTCTTTGTATATCCATTGTATCCACTGGAAAAAAGGCATCCAAGCATGGAGAAAATGAAGGTCGTCAAAACTAATGGCTTTTAAAATGGATGAATCGAAATGCCAAACTCGATCAGGTTCTGCTGAGAACAAGCGTACTTTCTCATTCATAGGAAAAGGGTTAGCAACAAGTTCGCCTAGCTCTAGATCTGTAGGAGCGTCTTTTAATGAGTTTCCTCCTGACCAAACAAGAAGAGCAGCACTTGACTTATTATCTTGGACCTCATGGAGTTCGGTAACCTCAAGAGGGCGTCCGTACTCCTCTGGGTTTGTTTTCTCTTCGTGTTGAAAAGAATGTGATCGGAGTTTATGGAATATATAAAGATAAAGAGGTTCCCATACATAGTTCAAGTATAAAAGTTCATCATCTTTTACCATAACTTGAAGAGATGGGTGTGGTGTTGTAATGGGACGAAATCTATCGCAATACCATTTCTTTACTCGCCACTCATGGAAAACAAAAAGCGGCGCTGTATGTACAAAAGGCTCTTTTCCTCCTAAAATATCTTCTTCATTCAGCCCTGGAAAGCGTAAAAAAAGTATGGGCAAAGATTTGGAAAGAAAAACATTACTCTCTTCTCTTACTTGTGCAAATCCAATCTTATGACCCAAGAATTGCTTAAAACCTAATTTGTTCTTGTAAAAACTTTTTCTTTTTGTACCTTTTTTTTGAAAAGCATCTAGCCCGTTCATAGGAGGAACCAGAGAATTCTGTTTTCCAAGCGCCCAGAGCAATTGCCAACATATATCTATAACAGCTTTGTCCAATTGTTTTAACTGTCGGCTTGTTCCTATCTGGCGGCTCTGAATGTATTTTTTAGATTTAGAGTTCCATTGCTCTGAATGATTTTCGACACATTCATAAAAAAGGTCTCCTCCTGCAATAAGTGCTAAAGAACGAATAATCTCTGCCCAAGCAGCTGTACCCGTTGGATCTCGTCTATAACCGACTGTATAAGCAGGTTCTCCAAGTGCAAACTGTTCAAGATAATTATACCGAAATCGTATTTCGCCTGCATTATAAGCAGAAAATCTGGTTACACCAGGAAGAATAAAAGCGCTTACTACCCATTTGCTAAGGTTTCGATATATATGAGCGTGCCCATCTCGAAAAAAATAGTAAGGTGGAAGACGGGTCATACTAGCCTGTTCTTCTCGCATAAGAGAACGCGAGGCTTTTTCTATACAAGCCCAATCGAGATTGATTTGATGAAGATCCTGCAAGTAAGCAGATTGTTTCCATACTAAGTAATTGGACGCCGCATCCGATCCACTAGCCGGTTTATTAGGCTTGTTTATTTTTTTCAAAAAAAAGCCATTTTCCCACGCCCATTCTTTTCCCCATTCGAGATGCAAACTCGTTTGAACTTTGCACAAAGCCATCTCATTTACAAGGCTGTGTATCTCTGCTAAAGTATAGCCTTGGGTTCGAGGAATTAATTGTTGTAGCGCTTGTGCTTCTAGCCGAAGAACTCCCGTACTTACCATAAGCATTTGAAAAATCCGTTCTCGATCTACCCAATTTAAACCTCTCATTCTATAAACCTTGTCCCATCTTCTCTTTCGTAGTAAAGGTTCTTTAATTGTGAGAAGAGTTCCAGTCCCAAATCGTATGCCGTATCGTGTGCGTGGAAATTTATCCAAAAGCCACAGCAGGTATAAAAGTGCAGCGGGTGGTTCCCAATCATCAATAGGAAGAGGCTCCATTGCCTCCCATCCAGTAATTCCACCCTCTTTTGGCAGGGCAACCCATTGCCGAATATCTTGTGGACCTAAGGGAGAATTCAATGCAATCTTTGCGTTACGAATTTCTGGAGGATCATCTTCTAACTCTTCAATCTCATAATCTTCTTCTTCTGCTTCTTTTTCTAACTGGTTTGGCATCCCTAAAATGTCCCAATAATCCACCGTGAGATAACCTGAATTGGGCAAAAACCCAAACATCATTTCTTCATAAGAAAGCCCTCCCCAAAACGAGCGTTCTCGTAGCTCTCTGTCAGCTAAGTCAGAACCGTTATGCTCTGTCTCATAGAACATGTTTAAATTCTCGACAACAAAGAAACACGGAATAGAAGCAGCTGCAATCATAAAGTGGCGCACCATATAATCTTCTGGGACTGTTTGAGGACGGTCCATACTTGGAGCAGTTGTGCCATCTTCTAAGATTTCGTCTGATCTTACGCTCTGAAATAATGGATTTGTCTCAAGGCGTGTTGGTCCTGCTGAGCTAGATTCTTTTCCTCCTTTCTTTAAATCAAAGTTCTTTTCTGCTAGCTTTCGACCAAATCCCCATTTTATTGAAACACTTTCTCCACTCATACTCATAGCATCTTTGTTAAGACACAAATCAAGTTTTAGATGGATGACTGGTAACTTCCAGTGATTTGAGGCAAGTTGAAGCCACTCATTTCGCCTCGATCCAACCGGTTCGATGAACAGGCTTGATTTGGGTACAAGTGCATCCCAAATAGATCTATCATAACGTTTTACTGTTCCCTGAACAGCGAGAGGGGAAAGTTCGGCACTGCAAATGTTTGACATACGAAGAAAAAGGTTGGTTAGTCGAATCCTTTTGGCTACGACAAGTCCTATCCCTGGATGATCTAACGTATGTTGTGACCCAGCTAACATTTCTTTATGGTTAATAGCTTTTTCTAATATCCATAAGAAGTGACGTTCTCTTCCACGCTTTTTTAAATAAGTTCTGATCGAAGAGGGTAAAACATACCATATCTTCCATCCGAGTGAATAAAAAAGACCCATAAGGCGCAAAGGTACAACAATGCACCAGGCAGTATTATAAATAAATTTCCTTATTAGAAAGAAACCAAATTGAGAGACTGGATTACGCAAGAGTGCTACAACTGCGTCATCAGAAGAGGGTCCTAAGCGCCGAATGAAACGACGAACTTTATCTAGCTGCTTAACAAATATGCAAGTGATACCTGTATGCACATCTATACTTACAAGAGTTATTTCATTAAAAATAAGTTCTGTAAAATTTTCTATTGATTCTGCTATATTTAAAACTACATGAGCTTTTCTATAAGGCATCCAACCTATTGATTTAGGGCTTATATATGATGCTATAGAGGGAGATATGTAAATACTAAATAGGTTTTGCAACTTTATAAGACGAGGTTGAGCCCAGTTTTTTGTACGTAATTGGAGGGTCTTTATTATTTGTGACCAGAAAGGATGAGTAGCTTCTTGGTTCCAATATAAGCGCCAAATCGAAATAGGCGATAAACTTACTGCTTCGCGCAGATCTTGTCTTACCGGATTATCTTCTTCGTATTGAACAACTATTCCCATTCCGCAGGCTATGAATAAAGTCCACCATAGGTCAATGCTTATTAGCTGAAAAGAAGGGGTAAGAACTAAACTCGAATAAGCACGTTGCCGCAGTGACAAAATCTTGTACAAAAGTGTAGATAAAGCTTTGTAATCAATTAAATAGTTTTTATTTTTGAATGAATCATATTCTTTTTTTTTCAAAAAGTTGTGTTTCCATTGATGAAAAAAATCATATTTTTTAGTTGCAGGTTCAGTTTGAATGTTTCTTGCAGTTGTTTTTTTTAATTTATTTTCATTTGAATCAACTTTGTTTCCCCATAGCGTTTTATTCAATTGTTTTGAAAAGATTTTGTTTTCAAGCTTATTTACTTTTTTGATTCTTTTTCGGATAGAATCAAAGTTTTCTTCTTTTTTACTTTGTCGAATGTTATATAAATCTTTCAATTCTTTATAGTCAACCTTAGCTGGATCTTTTTTGTCTTTCTTGTTCTTTCCAGAGTTATTTAAATCTCTCGAAATTTCTTTTGCAAAAATATTTTTTACAAGCTGCTGATTCCTTACATACCATTCTGTTTTTTTTAAAAGAGATAGGTTTGAATTGGATAATCGAGCCCAAAGATTATCATAATTCTTTTTTATAGAGCCTTGGGTTTGTGACGATAACAACAGATCTTTTTGAATCGTAAATGACTGTTCAGACTTTGTTAGAGTACTTTTGCTAGTCTGAACTTTTTTTTCTTTCATATTAAGTTCTTCCAAGAACGGAGGAGAATCAAAGCGATAGGGGACTTTCTCTAAGTCTTTAAAAAAAAAGTCTAAAAAAAACAAATTCTTTAAGTTTATTTTATGGAATTTTTGAGAGTTGTTTTTTACTTTCGAGCTTAAATCAATATGTAAATTAGAATCGTTTTTTCCATTTGAATAGCTGCACTTAAGGCTTGCATTAGGTTGCCACATCTGTTTAATAAGTCTCTTTCTTTTTAAAGCCGTATGTTTAGACAACATTCGAAAATCAAGTTGTTTCTTTTTACTACTTAAATTCAACTTATTTAAAATAACTTTTTCGGTGGGCAATATTTCTGGGAGAGTTACTGTGGGTTGATAAATTCCTATTAAAGAATCAATAAGAAATAATGTCTCGTTAGGAAAAAAATTTAATCTTTTCCAATCCACAAAAACTTTTTTGTTTTGACTGCTATTTACTTTTATTTTTTTCTTTTTATAAGCTTGAACTCCGTAGCGCATAAGAGACTGTTGGTAATTTTTATTGACTTTCCAACCTTGAGCAATACGGCTAGGCAAACTACTATACTGACTAAGTGGACCTATAAGATTTATTAAACCTATAGGTTTATTTAGTAATATACTTTCATAGCTTTGAAGAGGTCGTGTCCAAGAGATTGACCAAAGAGGTAGGCTTTGAGTCATAGTAAAAACACTTTGAGAGAAAAAAACATTTTGGAGCTTACTTGATGTGTTACGGGAAGACACATTGTCTAAATCTGAATAAAATGCTAATTTTTCTTGATTTTTAGTTTGTTTTTTACTTGTTTTAGTAAAAATTTGAGAATTAAAGGCCGCGTGCTTAAAGATCATGACACTTAGTTCTTAGAAAGCAAAAGAGGCTTGTATTGCATATCTGGTTTGAATTGAAAGAAAAATTCACCGCAAAGAAGACAATTTTGAAAATCGGAAAAAGGTTAATTTGTTATTTATTAATAAATGTTAAACTTATTTCAACAGCTAAGTAAGCATTATCCATCTATGGGGCTACCAAATACTTTGGCAAATTTTTCTTTGACCAGAAGACCAGAATCAATAGGTTCAAGTGGATCTTTGCGCAAGCGATGACGCAGACAGAGAGGAATTACTGTCAATATATCTTGTGGAGTCACTTCATTTCTTCCACCAAGGGCTGCAAGTGCTTTAGCAGCGCGATAAGTAACAATATCTCCACGTAATCCATCTACATCCAACTCAGAGCATACTTGTGATATTTTGATCTTGTGATCATAAGAAATCTCTACTGATTTCAATCGCTCACGTGCTTGGATAACTTTCTGCCTCATATTTTCCTGAGAGGCCTCCCATGCTTCTTGAAATACTTCGGGTGCCTCTTCAAAATCGGCTCTTTGTTCAACAATTTGAACTCTCAACTCAGGCTCTTTGACCGTACCAACTTGTGCATGCATACCGAATCGATCAAGTAATTGAGGACGAAGCTCTCCTTCTTCTGGGTTACCTGATCCGATAAGTATAAAACGTGCGGGATGAGAGATAGAAATACCTTCTCTCTCTACTGTGTTCCATCCTGAAGCTGCTGCATCGAGAAGAACATCTACAAGGTGGTCGTCTAGCAAATTCACTTCGTCTACGTAAAGAATCCCACGGTTTGCCTTTGCTAAAAGGCCTGGCTCAAAAGCTTTAACACCTTCTGTTAAAGCTCGCTCAAGATCAATAGTGCCACATACACGATCTTCAGTGGCTCCTAAAGGTAAATCAACCATAGTAATTCTTGTTTTAGTAATAGGAACTTCTTGCTTACTTATGACCTTTGTTCTTACCTCATGGCTCATTAATTGAGGGTCTCGTGGATCGGAATTAAAAGGATCATTCTCAACAACTTCGATTTCAGGCAAAAGATCGACAAGTGCTCGCACAGTTGTTGACTTACCTGTCCCTCTGTCTCCCATGATCATAACTCCCCCAATTTTAGGATCAACAACATTTAGTAGAAGTGCTAGCTTCATCTCTTGCTGCCCAACAATAGCCGTAAAAGGAAAGACGGAACGTTCAGTCTTTTTTTCTTTTATAGAATCCATAGGTTTTATTCAAAAAATATTTTCTTGCTTCTGATGGTACCTTAAAACGGCCCCAAGCACAGGGGCCGTTTGAAAGAGTAAATTCTCATTTAGTTGGAACTAGCCAAGAATGCTTCAGTGTGCTCTTGTATGGCTTTTTTTAGGATTTCTTCTGCTTCGTCTGTGAATGTCTTTGTAGAGCGAATAATTTCACCAAATTTTGGTTCGTTTGCTTCAATGAAACTTCTTAAAGAGGCAAGAAACTTTCGAACTTGACCTACTTCAATCTTGTCCAAGTATCCGTTGATTCCTGTATAAATGGTAGCCACCTGTTGTTCAACAGCAAGCGGAGCAGTTTGAGCTTGCTTCAAAAGTTCACGCAAACGTTGACCACGAGCCAATTGATTTTGCGTAGCTTTATCTAAATCAGAAGCAAACTGTGCAAAAGCCTCAAGCTCAGCAAACTGGGCTAATTCAAGTTTTAGCTTACCTGCTACTTTTTTCATTGCTTTGATCTGAGCTGCAGACCCTACTCGAGATACAGAAATACCGACATTAATTGCAGGCCGTATCCCCGCATTGAAGAGATCGGCAGATAGGAATATCTGTCCATCGGTAATAGAGATAACATTTGTTGGAATGTAAGCTGATACGTCTCCTGCTTGCGTTTCTACAATAGGAAGTGCAGTCATGCTCCCTTCACCTAACTGCGAACTCAGTTTTGCTGCTCTTTCTAGCAGACGAGAGTGAAGGTAAAAAACATCTCCTGGATATGCTTCACGGCCGGGTGGACGGCGCAGTAGCAAAGACATTTGTCGATATGCTTGAGCTTGCTTTGATAGGTCATCATAAATCACAAGAGCATGTTGACCTTTGTACATAAAGTATTCAGCTAACGCTGCTCCAGTATACGGAGCTAAGAACTGAAGAGTGGCTGGAGAATTTGCATTTTCTGCAACTACAATGGTATATTCCATTGCTCCGCGCTCTGTTAGTACATTAACAACTTGCGCTACAGACGAAGCTTTTTGTCCGATGGCGACGTAAACGCAAATAACATCTTGACCCTTTTGATTTAAAATAGTATCAATCGCTACTGCTGTTTTGCCCGTTTGTCGGTCTCCAATAATAAGCTCTCGTTGACCGCGTCCAATTGGAATCATGGAGTCAATGGCTAGCAAACCTGTCTGCATAGGTTCGTATACAGAGCGTCTAGAGATAATCCCTGGAGCCGGAGATTCAATTAGACGCGAGTCAGAGCTATCGATCGCTCCTTTTCCATCAATAGGGGTAGCTAGTGCGTTGACGACTCGGCCTAGGTATGCTTGGCCAACTGGAATCTGAGCGATTTTACCTGTTGCTTTCACAGAGCTGCCCTCTTGAATGGTAAGTCCTTCGCCCATTAGCACAGCCCCTACGTTATCAAGCTCCAAGTTAAGCGCAATACCAACCGTTCCATCTTCAAACTCGAGTAGCTCCCCTGCCATTACTTTATCTAATCCATAGATACGGGCAATCCCATCTCCTACTTGCAGCACTGTGCCTACATTCATTACTCGCACTTCTTGCGTGTACTCTTCAATCTGCTTACGGATAATGCTACTAATCTCATCAGGACGGATAGTGACCATAGAGAGAAGGGGATATGCTTGAGAGGAAAAGCGCATGTACCAGATTAAGGGCATTCCAGCCCAACTCATGGGGCAAATACATTTCAAACGAAAAACCTAAGATCTTAGGTTGCCAATCTTTTCAGCACTTTTCATTATGACTGCCTCTTGAGCTTCTTTGTGAAGCTGGGAACGGATTGCTTCTTGTGCTTGTTTGAGTGCTGCTCTGGAAATACGAAGCTGAACTCGAGATTTCGCACGGCTTAAACCCAAGCGTAAAGAAGCTTCTCTCCAAGCTTCAATTTCTTTAAATGCCCCCTGTCCTGCCCAAAACATCGCTGACTCATGCTTATCAATTGCAAGCATGCCCTGTATGCGGATGTTCTTTGCTTGTTTTTTTGCCGCTTCAAGACCCGCTTTCGCTTGTTCCAAGCGTGTGGTTGCTTCTGCGAATCTATTGTCTGCATCTTTTAAAGATGCTTCAATTGCTTGTTTTCTTTCGGTTAGTAAAGAATTAAGAAGCCCACTTCCAAAATAGGCTAAGATAGCAATAACAACGCCCAAGTTGAGAAGATTTGTCTCAAAAGGGTCCCCATTGATTCCCCATGATGACCCTGGAGAGAGCCATTCAAAACAGGCCCAGATCCATTGCAGCATGCCTCCTCCTTACACTAACAATCTCCTGCCCCGAGCGGCCAAAGCCTAAAAAAGGCAAAAACATATATCGTACTGAGTGGGTGATGAGTTAAGCGTTTAGTCCTTTTTCAGGCTGTGTGCTTTTCATCTATTCAAGCTTTTAGCTATAGTAAAATTTCAACTCTCAGATTACATGTTTCAATCTAAAATGAAAGAGCGATATTTTTTTGTTAAACTAGTAAAGCTATCTAGCAAACTCAATCTTTTTTGAAACAATTTTTTTATACAAATGGGTTTGCAAAAAGAAGTGCAAGAGCAACAACTAGACCATAAATAGTTAGGGCCTCCATAAAGGCTAAGCTAAGAAGGAGTGTGCCACGAATTTTGCCTTCTGCTTCAGGCTGTCTTGCAATTCCTTCAACAGCTTGACCAGCTGCAGTTCCTTGGCCAATTCCAGGACCAATAGAAGCTAAGCCCACTGCTAGACCAGCAGCAATTACAGAAGCAGCAGAGATCAATGGGTTCATAAGAAATTCCTTGATTTTTATAATAAGGAATGGACTATTTATAGTTTTTTCCATGCCTTCCAGAGCACAAAACAGCTTTCTGGATCTTTTATTGATTCAACATATGCTTGAATAGTACACATGTGTACATTATTGTTCGGACGATGAAACAAACAGTTAAAAAGTGCTAAGGTTAGATTTCAATTATACCTTTCTCACACGATCACGAAAAGGATCTTACTTCTTTTATTTAATGAGAAGGACTTTTTTCTTAGTTTATACGAACATATTGAATACGTTTGTAAAGAATATTATTATTTTTTTACTTTTTTTTTATAAAATCATATAATATTTCTAAGATTTTTATTCATTTAAAGCTTATAGCAATTTTGATTTTGGAAGGTGATAGCACTTAGGTGTAAAATGGGGTGGGAAGGTAAAAGATTCAGAGCAGAGGAGTTTTTATGAAATTAGCTTATTGGATGTACGCAGGCCCTGCTCACATAGGCACTCTACGAGTTGCAAGCTCTTTTAAAAACGTGCATGCAATTATGCATGCACCCCTTGGAGACGATTACTTTAATGTGATGCGCTCTATGCTTGAAAGAGAGCGAGATTTTACTCCAGTCACAGCAAGTATTGTAGATCGCCATGTTCTTGCCCGTGGATCTCAAGAAAAGGTTGTTGAAAATATTACTAGAAAAGACAAAGAAGAAAGGCCGGATTTAATTGTTCTCACACCAACCTGTACCTCCAGTATTTTGCAAGAAGATTTACAAAATTTTGTTGATAGGGCTTCCATAGAAGCTGAATGCGATGTTATTTTAGCTGATGTGAATCATTATCGTGTAAATGAACTTCAGGCTGCTGATCGAACTTTAGAGCAAGTAGTGCGACATTATGTAGAAAAGGCAAAAAAGCAAGGGTGTCTTAATCTCACAAAAACACAAAAGCCTTCTGCTAATATCTTAGGCATTTTTACATTGGGATTTCATAATCAACATGACTGCCGTGAGCTACGCCGCTTATTAAAAGAACTAGATATTGAGACGAATCTTGTAATTCCTGAGGGAGGATCTGTTGTTCAATTGCAACGTTTACCTCAAGCATGGTTTAATCTAGTCCCATATAGAGAAGTTGGATTAATGTCTGCGCAATACTTAGAAAGAGAATTTGCTATGCCTTATGTGTCTATAACTCCTATGGGAGTCGTAGATACTGCTCGTTGCATTCAAGAGATAGAGAATATTATAAATTCTCAAACGGTTAATAAGAAAGTAAATTATCAACCTTATATTGATCAGCAAACACGCTTTGTTTCTCAAGCTGCTTGGTTTTCTCGATCAATCGATTGTCAAAATCTTACTGGCAAGCGAGCAGTTGTTTTTGGAGATGCTACCCATGCGGCCTCTATGACAAAAATTCTTTCTAGGGAAATGGGTATTCAAGTGGCATGCGCAGGGACTTATTGCAAGCATGATGCAGGTTGGTTTCGAGAGCAAGTTGCGTCTTTTTGTGACCAAATTTTGATTACTGATGATCATACTGAGGTAGGAGATCTGATTGCTAAAGTTGAACCAGCAGCCATCTTTGGTACACAAATGGAACGACACATTGGTAAACGTCTTGATATCCCCTGTGGGGTCATTTCTGCCCCTGTTCATATTCAAAATTTTCCTTTAGGATATAGACCTTTTCTTGGATATGAGGGTACAAACCAAATAGCCGATTTGGTATATAACTCTTTTACTCTTGGAATGGAAGATCATCTTTTGGAAATCTTTGGTGGTCATGATACAAAAGAAGTCATTACAAAATCTCTTTCTACAGATACGGATTTACGATGGGGTATTGAAGCACAAGCAGAACTAAGTCGTATTCCTGGATTTGTAAGAGGTAAAATTAAACGAAACACCGAAAAATTTGCTCGACAGAACAATTTTAATGAGATTACGGTTGAGGTTATGTATGCTGCTAAAGAAGCTTTTACCCAATAGTATTGAGTTTTTTGTATCTTATGCAACTTTTACATGAGTTGCATATCTTTTTTCTTTTAATCTATTTTCTATAAAAAATAGAAAAAAAGAAAGGTTATAACAACTTTATAAAAAAGTTGTAAGTAAAAAAACAGCGCTATCACGTTGCCAATTGATTGTTTATGTAGCGGTGCTGCATGATGCTTTACTGTAATGGCATCATGCAGGGAGTTGTATTATCGTTTAGAGAATTGAGATGATTTGCGGGCTTTTTTGAGCCCATATTTTTTTCTCTCTTTTACTCGAGGGTCTCGTCTCAAAAGACCTTGACGCTTTAGAGGTCGCCGATTTTCAGCTTGAAGTTTGCAGAGCGCCCTAGCTACTCCTAAAGAAATAGCTTGAGCTTGCGCAGAGAGGCCCCCACCACGTACTCGTGCAATAATATCATGTCGATCTTCTCTAGCAAGAGCTAATAAAGGGGCTTTCACAGCTTGAAGATAGGCTGGATTGTCTTGAAGATACAAACGCCCTCCAATCGCATTGATCAAGATACGACCTTTGCCTTCTATTAGTTGAACTCTTGCTACCGCACATTTACGTCGACCTGTACCTAAAGGTTTTACTAATTTTGAATGATTTATTGAGTCACTAGAATTGCTTAGTTTTGGTGCAATGGTTGATGTCATCAATCGTATTGGTTGATTGCTTATATGGTAAGGAAACTAAAAAGTAAGAAAATCAAGCTTTTTAATGCAACTCTTACAAAACTTAGATAAATTTTTCATTTGAATCTTATAAGATCTTTTAGAAAAAGAAGCTTGTTGCACCTTGATATTCTCTTAGAATCCTTTTTTTTTTTTTTTGCTCATACAGACTTCTATCCACTTACGCTTTGAGACATAATTGGAGTAAATCGTAAAAGAGGAACGTAGATAGCAATGGCTTGTCTTGCGGCTCGTTGCATAGCCTCCATAGGTTGAATTGTGCCATTGGTCCAGATATCAAAAAGTAGCAAACAGAAGTTGTCTTGCTCGTCCTCGTTTTGAACATGCAGATCTAGAGCATTTTCTGTTTCCGAAGTCTTATCTTTTGCTTGTTCTTCTGAAATAGAAGAAGAAGTTTTGGTATAAGTTTTATAAAATTTCTTTTCTTCTTGAAGAAAAGAAATTTTATCTTTTCTATAATGTTTAGCTTTTCTTTCTGCTCTTTGAATCTGATAATCGACTTGAAGGATAGGGTTGAATCGTGCATCAAGAAGAAGTCCTTCTTCTTGATGTTCTCCTCCATCACGAATTCGAAAACCTGATCCTTTTTCGATAGTAAGCTCAAGCTCAAGTTCTAAAGGAACTACTGCAGTTAGGATAGATTGATTTGGACTTAAACAATATACACCTTCAGGTAAGATAAGATGCTTTGCTTCAAAGATTCCAATTTCATTATTTGTTCGTAATAGTGCTGTTTTGTTCTTTACCGGCACACCTACAAGAACTACCGAAGATAAGTTCATCATGATATCTCGAACAGTTTCTCGAATTCCTGGAAGTGCAAGATACTCGTGACATTTTTTTTCTTTTTTTGCAAGCCAAGAATGCTTTATTTTTAGCGTGCTAAAACATGTGCCTTCAAAACCTTTCAACAAGCAACGCCTAAGCCCAACGGCAAGGGTTGTAGCCTCTGAATGAGACAAAGGAGCAAGCATTATACGCTCATGGTGCAGAGAATTCGAGATCTGCACTTTTCGTAAAGATTGAATCTTATATTTAGACGTTGAAGTCATGATATTTGTCCCCCTTGACTCTAGAGCCTTCTTTTCTTCGGTGGTCTACACCCATTATGAGGGATTGGTGTAACATCACGTACTAAAGTAACACCCAACCCCCCAATTCTTAGTGCGCGCAACGCCATATCTCTTCCTGGCCCTGGTCCACTCATTAAAACCTCAGCTTGTTTCAACCCTTGATCAAGCGAGCGTCTTACCGCACTTTCAGTTGCCATTTGACTTGCAAATGGTGTGCGTTTTTTGCGCCCTTTAAATCCGCAAGCTCCAGATGAAGACCAAGATAGGACACTCCCACGCAGGTCGGTTACAGTCACAATAGTGTTATTGTAAGTCGCTTGTATATGAACAATACCCTTAGGGACTCTTCGCTTAGACTTTCGATTACTGATTTTTCTAAATGTTCTGGCCATTTGCTATGATTTTTTCATTTTTTTTATTTTAAGCCGAGGCGTTTTTTAACTTTTTTTTTTTTACCCATGCTTCTTTTGTAATTCAAGAATGCATGGGTGCGGAGAAATAGCCTAACAATATTATCCCTGTCTCTGCTTGTGTTTAGGATTTGCGCACAAAACCATGACTCTTCCTCGCCTTCGAATCAAACGACAGTTCTCGCTTAGATAGAACATCAAATAAATGTTCTTCTTTTTCGAACCGGACAGGAGTTTTTTGACTCATCCGGCTCTTGTCTTTTTCCGCCACGTTTTTTAAGAAATTCGTGTAGCAAAAGAAAAAGCTACAAATTTTGAACCTCTTGTAGGTTCAACTTGTTTCCTTTTATCCAGCAGTTGCTTGGATATTGATCCTTTTTGCTGGGTCAATCATTAGAAATGATTGGAGCCTGACTTGTACCGTCCCCCCTTGTTAAATATCAACTACCACGTTCTGTGAATGATAGTGTTGTCTTTTTTTTAAAGAGAGGAAAAAAATGCATCTCTGCATATAGTTATTTCGACACTCGTTTGCCAGTGAATACCTATTACTCCAATAATTCTTAAGATGAATAGTTGAGGTTTTGTAACCTAACGACTTTCTAGCTTACACGAAATGCCACTCAGCAGTCCGCGTAGAATCATCTTAATCTCTAGCTTTCTTTAAGCATAAAGACTGTATCGCCCATGGGAAGGAGTCGCAAACAGATCTTGCGCACTGAAGCACGTACTTTCATTTTTAATCTCTCTTTATTGTCAATAAACAATGAATCTTTCAAAAAGTTTAGTTTTTATAAACTCTTACCAAATAAAACACAACACTTCACCGCCAATCTTTTTTTCCCGAGCTTTTTTCCCAGTCATCAGCCCTTGCGGTGTAGAAAGGATTGCAATGCCTACCCCACCCAGTACACCAGGAATTTCTTTATGATTAAAGTAGACGCGTAAGCCAGGTTTACTTATTCTTCGTAGGCCTGTAAGGCAAGGTGCTCGGTCCTTACCCTTATATCGGAGTGTAAGGCTAATTTTTGGTTTTTTACCAGGAATTCGTAGCCAGTGCTCAAGGTAACCTTCTTCATACAAGATCTGAGAAAGGCTCTCTGTTACCCTTGTAGCAGAGTATTGGGTTGTTCTCTCGCGATTCTTGCTAGCATTGCGTATAGATGTGATCAATCCAGCAACCGTATCATTATTCATTCATTCGAAGGTTCACATAGATCAATTATCCCAGAGAGATTTCTCTCTTCGTTTTATATTTTCAATAGGAATCTTATTTGATCTGTTTTTATTTAGGCTTTACAAACACAGTAATATTGCAAGTAGGCTTTGCAATCGGAAAGGCGCGTCCCTGAGCTCGAGGTTGAAAGCGACGCATTTTAGGCCCTTGGTCGACCCAAGCGCTGCTTATACATATTTCTGCTCTCTCCAATCCAAAATTATTCTTCGCATTTGCTCCTGCCGCATAAACGGCTTGAAGGACTGGTCTCTTTGCTCGATAAGGAAGAAATTCAAGCAATAAGATCGCTTCTAAATAAGTGCGTCCTCTAACCTGATCGAGCACCCTTCGAACCTTGTGGGGTGACATTGTTACCCCACGAAGTACCGCTTTTTTTCCTAATTCACTATCTTTTCTACGACCCATAGAATGCTCCCTATCTATCGACGTGCTTTTTTATCTCCTTTCGTATGACCACGAAAGGTGCGTGTTGGAGAAAACTCACCCAATTTATGTCCTACCATCTCATCTGTTATAAACACGGGTATGTGCTCTCTTCCATTGTGTACACCAACAGTATGACCAACCATAATTGGAAGAATTGTAGAACAACGTGACCATGTTAATATTACTTTTTTGTCACCCTTTGCATTTAAACTTTTTATTTTGCTGAGGACGTGATCCGCAACAAATGGACCCTTTTTTAAAGATCGTGCCATTCTACTCCTTAAATAAACAAATAAGCCGTTCCTTTTTATAAGACTGACTTCCCGGATTTTCGACGTCGCAAGATTAATGCAGTGCTATGTTTATGAGAGTCTCGCGTACGTTTTCCTAAAGTTGGTAAACCCCAAGGAGTAAGCGGTCTTTTACGCCCTACAGGTGCGCGTCCTTCTCCTCCCCCATGTGGATGATCTACAGCGTTCATTGCAGCTCCTCGGACCCGTGGGCGACGACCAATCCACCGTTTCCAGCCTGCTTTTTTTGCGGGCAAACCCGAACGTGAATGCCAGTTTACCTGTCCAATTACAGCATAGCAATGTTGAGGCACTAGCCGAACTTCACCAGATGGCATACGTAATGCAGCAAAAAGACCTTCTTTGGCTATTAACAGAGCAAAAGACCCAGCGGCTCGAGCAATTTGTCCTCCTCGTCCAGGTTGTAACTCGATGTTGTGAACAGCCATCCCCAATGGAATACGTCGTAGAGGAAGGGCATTTCCTACTTCAATTGGAGCATTTGGACTTGCAATTAAATGATCACCTCTACGTAAACCACGGCATCTTAGCACATAGCTTTTTTCTCCATTTTCATAGTGAATCAAGCAGATAGGGGCACTTCGATTTGGATCATATTCAACGGTTGCTACAAGACCAATGATCTCTATTTTTTTTCGTTGAAATTCAATTTGACGATATCGTCTTTTGTGTCCACCCCCCCGGTGGCGGCTAGTAATTACACCTCGATTATTACGACCTTTTTTACGATGCTGACCCGAAACTAAACGTCTCTGAGGACCAGGCTTCCAACTATGTCTTTCCCATTCCCATACATAATTTTTTTGTGCTTTCGAACGCAACAGTCTTAATTTGCGGCTAACTACTTTCATATTCTGCCTTTTTTATCTTAGTGAGCGCTCCTACTTATTTATATACATTTTTGAGCCAGAATGGACCATTAGAATTTTAACATTCTCTTGCGTGTTATTGATTTTTTTAATTCGGTCAAAATGATGTCTCTTTTTTCACTTCAGATCAAACTTTTTTGAAAACTCTTTTTTTTTCAAAATACGATTTGAAGGCATTTTGTTAGTATACACTTGGAATGATTACTGTTTATTTAAAATGCTTATGCAATTTTTTAGCAGTAACAAGATTGAGTCATCTTTTTGATTTGAGACGTTTTTATTTTGCAAAACCCTATAAAAGTATTACTTTGCAATTACTCCGAAGCATTCATTACTGTTTGTTCTGGTAGGTTACTTTATTTCTTTTTTTAACTTAGCCATGCTCTGATTTACATTTATCTTTATATCTAAAAAAATAAAATTTGTATAGTTCTGTCTGTACTCCAGTAACAGCTTGTAACTTTTTAAAGAAAAGTTACATGTTTATAATAAATATTTTTAATTTTAAATTTTTTATAAGTTATAAAAGTAGGCTGCATCCAGCAGGAGTCGAACCCGCTAATTCTCCAATTATGAGTTGGGCGCTTTCACCGTTCAGCCATGGATGCATTCTCTTGTTTGAAAACAGAGAATAGAAAATATTTTATAAATACTCTCTCATGATAATTTTTGTTTTAGACGATTCTTTTTAGAATGAACAGAACGCAAATAGTATAGTTTACTTCTTCTAACTTTGTATCTACGCAGAACCTGAATAGTTGCTACTTTTGCTGAATGAATGAATAGAACTCTTTCAACATTTACAACTTGTGCTAGCCGTCGTAATGTAATTGTTGTACTCGCTTGATTGGAATGAATCCCAATCACAGTACCCTGAAAGGGTTGAACGCGAGACTTGTTTCCTTCTTGAATTAATACTCCTACTTTTAATAAGTCTCCTGGTCCTATTATAGGAACGCTTGGCTTACATTCTTTCGCTTGTAATTTCCCTAGTAATTCTTGATAGCTCATCTAAATCTCTAATCTATTGAAAATAATTTTTATAAAGTTTTAAACAAAACGTTGCTTTACTTTTGTATTTGAATCAAAATGTCCTAAAAAGTGGTTAAGGACATTGGCGGAGACAGGATTTGAACCTGCAACCTCAAGGTTATGAGCCTTGCGAGCTACCTAGTTGCTCTACTCCGCTTGTGTTTTTATTTTTTAATCAATTATACAATAACAAAACGTTTTTTTCAAAATTTTGAACTATTTTTTTATTTTCAAAAAATTCTTACTGAAATCATATTATCAATTTTACAAGATTATTTAATATAAAATAAATCAATAAGAATGTTATTATAAAAAAATAAAAAGTTCAATGTATTCAGTGAATATTACAAAATACAATTGAATCTTTGTTTCGTCAGACTTATTTGTACAAACTAATCAAAGTTTAGGTTTTTTTACGTTGAAAATAAAAAAAGAATCATTTTGAAAAAGATTCCAATCGCTTTTCTTATTTAATAAAGTAACTAAGTAGGATTGAAAATCCTTTTAGAGCAAATTATTTTAATAGATAAGTTTCAATTCTTTTTACGAGGACTTGTATTGGTCAAAGTTTTGTCTTGATTGTTTTTATAGCTTCAATAGAATATTCTATTGAGATCTTAGGTGGTAGAGAAGAAGAATAATCGCAAAGTTAAACTAGAGTAGCGAAATAGGCTATAATTTGAATATGACTATCTCTATTGGAAAGTCCCCTTCAGAGCCAAAAGGCTTGTTTGAGACCGTAGATGACTGGCTTCGTCGTGATCGATTTGTATTTGTCGGCTGGTCAGGGTTATTGTTGTTTCCTTGTGCGTATTTTGCTCTCGGTGGGTGGCTCACTGGAACAACTTTTGTTACATCGTGGTATACTCACGGCTTGGCAAGCTCTTATCTTGAGGGCTGCAACTTTTTGACTGCTGCTGTGTCAACTCCTGCTAATAGCTTGGCTCACTCTCTTTTGTTATGGTGGGGGCCTGAAGCTCAAGGAGACTTTACTCGCTGGTGTCAGCTAGGAGGGCTTTGGACTTTTGTTGCTTTGCATGGTGCTTTTGGCTTAATTGGATTTATGCTTCGTCAATTTGAATTGGCTCGCTCTGTCCAATTACGACCTTATAATGCGATTGCCTTTTCTGGTCCAATTGCGGTCTTTGTATCTGTATTCTTGATTTATCCCCTGGGTCAATCAGGTTGGTTCTTCGCTCCAAGTTTTGGAGTTGCAGCAATTTTCCGTTTCATTCTATTTTTCCAAGGCTTTCATAACTGGACATTGAATCCTTTCCATATGATGGGTGTTGCTGGTGTTCTAGGAGCTGCTCTTCTATGTGCAATTCATGGTGCAACCGTTGAAAACACTCTGTTTGAAGACGGCGATGGTGCGAACACTTTCCGTGCCTTTAACCCCACGCAATCTGAAGAAACCTATTCTATGGTTACTGCAAACCGTTTTTGGTCCCAAATCTTCGGTATTGCTTTCTCAAATAAGAGATGGCTACACTTCTTTATGCTTTTTGTGCCTGTTACTGGGCTTTGGATGAGCGCAATTGGTGTAGTAGGTCTTGCTCTAAATCTTAGAGCATATGACTTTGTATCTCAAGAGATTCGCGCTGCAGAAGATCCTGAATTTGAGACCTTCTATACTAAAAATATTCTTCTAAATGAGGGCATCCGAGCCTGGATGGCCGCTCAGGATCAGCCTCATGAAAATCTTGTATTCCCTGAGGAGGTCCTACCACGTGGAAACGCTCTTTAATGGAACCCTGTCCCTAGGCGGTCGTGATCAAGAGTCTACTGGCTTTGCTTGGTGGGCTGGAAATGCTCGACTTATTAACCTTTCTGGCAAATTGTTAGGAGCCCACGTGGCTCATGCTGGTCTAATCGTATTTTGGGCAGGGGCTATGAATCTTTTTGAGGTAGCTCATTTTGTTCCTGAAAAGCCCATGTACGAACAAGGCTTGATTCTATTACCTCACCTTGCTACCCTTGGTTGGGGTGTTGGCCCAGGTGGAGAAGTTATTGATACTTTTCCTTATTTCGTATCTGGTGTGCTTCACTTGATTTCTTCTGCAGTTCTTGGATTTGGCGGTGTATATCATGCCATTCTTGGGCCTGAAACTCTTGAAGAATCTTTTCCTTTCTTTGGTTACTCTTGGAAAGATAAGAACAAGATGACAACGATCCTTGGAATTCACCTTCTTTTACTAGGAGCAGGTGCTCTCTTGCTTGTTGGAAAAGCGGTGTTCTTTGGGGGTATCTATGATACTTGGGCGCCTGGGGGAGGGGGTGTGCGTAAGATTACTAATCTTACACTTAGCCCTGCTGTAGTGTTTGGTTATCTTTTAAAATCTCCTTTTGGAGGAGAAGGCTGGATTGTAAGTGTAGATAACCTTGAAGACATAATTGGAGGCCATGTTTGGCTTGGATCTATTTGTCTCTTCGGAGGTATTTGGCACATTCTAACAAAACCCTTTGCATGGGCACGTCGTGCACTTGTTTGGTCTGGAGAAGCTTATCTTTCTTATAGCCTTGGTGCTGTGTCCGTAATGGGCTTTATCGCATGTTGCTTTGTTTGGTTTAACAACACTGCCTATCCTAGTGAGTTTTATGGCCCTACCGGCCCTGAGGCATCTCAAGCACAGGCTTTTACATTCCTAGTTCGAGATCAGCGACTTGGAGCAAACGTTGGTTCAGCTCAGGGCCCGACTGGGCTAGGTAAGTACCTAATGAGATCTCCTACTGGAGAAATCATTTTTGGTGGCGAAACTATGCGCTTTTGGGACCTTAGGGCTCCTTGGATCGAACCTCTACGTGGACCTAACGGCCTTGATTTAGGAAAACTAAAGAGAGATATTCAACCCTGGCAAGAACGACGTTCTGCAGAGTACATGACTCATGCACCTCTAGGATCGTTAAATTCTGTTGGAGGAGTTGCTACAGAAATCAATGCAGTTAACTATGTATCCCCACGTAGTTGGCTTTCTACCTCTCATTTTGTGCTTGGATTCTTTTTCTTTATTGGTCATCTATGGCATGCGGGTAGAGCACGCGCTGCTGCAGCAGGCTTTGAAAAAGGTATTGATCGTGATACCGAACCAGTCCTCTCTATGGAACCTTTAAACTAAACATAGCTGGACATAACATTATCGAAGTAAGCCGGAGATATCTCCGGCTTACTCATTTCTTATCTTTTTAACAAAACTGACTTTTATCTATTTCTATAGTAAGCATAATAAAGATAAAACTATTAGCCTCTTAGCCCTTTTTTTACTTTATTTCATCGATGATTAAAGCACAAGCTTTCTTTATTACTTTGAGCCAATGGATTACAAGTTTTCCAGACCGACAGCTAGAAAAAGCTTGCATTGCGGCACGTCAAATTCACGACATTGAAAAGGCTTGCGTGCGTTATCAGCATGCACCACACCTAACCCATGATCAACTTCAAACCGTAAAGTTGTATTTAGATACTATACGAGCTCAATGTTTAAAAGAAGCAGAGCGAAATTTATTTCAATTTGAGACTTTTTTTTGGTTAAAAGCAAAACAAAAACCATTTGTTCTTCAACAAAAATTGTGGTTTGTAGAAACTATTATTTGGAAGGTCAAAAGATCAACAGGCATTATTCATCAACAAAACCGAAGAGTTGATAATCTTACTGCTGACGAACCAATTGGGCTAACGCCTAGATCAATCGCTCGAACATTTTCTCGTTTGCAAACTGAGTTAGATCCTCAAGCAGAGCCTTTACTTATCCAAGAGTTTAAACTTATTAGGTATCAAGCGCTTGCTACGCTTCAATTTATTGCTAATTTGCTGATTGTACCATGGCTATGTCGAAATCTGTTTAGAATCTTTTTTTTTGAACCAATCCTTTCTTATTGGTGGAACACAAGCCAGAGAGAACTCTTTCTTAATTCTTTTCAAGAACAAAAAGCTCTTGAAGAGCTCCAACGATTAGAAGATACTGCATGGCTTGATCTACTCATGACTTATTCTTCTGAGGTCCCCCTTTCTCTTTTTGTAAGTACTATTCATGAAAGAGCGCTACAACTTGTAGCAAGCTATAACGACCATAGTATTCAAGCTTTAATACAAGTTTCTACTGACGGAGTTTGTGTTTGTACTATAGCGATATTACTTGCATTCAGTCAAAAAAAGTTATCTATTGCCCAAATGCGAGCTGTATAGAGAATATTGTGGCTATGTTAACTCTTAGTAAAAAGCTAATCATTCACTTTTATAACGAAGTGTTTGGCACTACAGCATGAATTGTTTTACTGAGTTTTTTAAGCTCGGATGTCAAGAGCTTTGGTGTAATAATCTAGTTTTTTCGATTCATTGACTTTGGGCATAGTTTGTCCACTGTTTGGCTATTTTAGTCAGGTGCAGGTGGGTACTAACCGGTATAGAACGGGCGTTCCGGTAAAGTTTATTCAACAACATCCACGAGTTCTAACAGAATTGTTTAGGCAAACGAAAGATTGTTAAGAGCAGCCACAAGCTTTAAACAGCTATATCGGTGGAAAATGCCGACAGAGCCCATACTTTTTCAAATGAAATAGGCCGGAATGAAATGATTGTTTTACTTTATAAAAACTTCATTCTTGTGAGCCGAGTGTACGATTTGGTACATGCGCGGTTCGAAAAGTAAAAAAAGAATTCAAAAATTTTTTGCTTTGTTCATTAATTTATGAGCTTTTCTATAGCTTGAGTGTGCGGCTTTTAACCAACCTACAGCAAGCTTTATTAGCTATAGTAAAGCTAGGCAACTCGCTGAGGAGCGATCTGTTATAGCTAGCTTTACCTTTTTTTAATTCTTAGGGGGTAGCAAAAGTCAACAAGCAATGAGAGTCACTTTGTAGATCCTAAATCAAAAAGGGTATCGGAATACAAAAGTCTGTCAACGCTCAATAGACAGATTTTGTTGTTTTCAGAGGGTGTACAAGCTTGACCCTATTAGAAAGATTTCAAACTGTAAGGTAAAGGAAGGTTAGTCTCCATTCAAAAATTTAGAAACTTTTGATATATGGAGACAAGGAAAAAAAGATAAAAAAGAAATATTGAATAAGTTAGAGCTCTTTCTTGTCTAACAGTAAAAAGGTAAGAAAAAGATATCTTTTTCTATTCAAAAATTCTTTGAATCTGATACTGATAAAGAGCCGTATGAGATTGAATTCGTCTCATGTCCGGTTCAAAGAGGGGGAGACTCTGTTGCTCTATCCCATCGATACAATGAAGGCGTTTTTAATCTTGCTTTTTACTGACTTACTAATTGGCTTTCATTCTCCTCATGGGTGGGAAATATTCATTGAATCTTTTATGTCATATCTTGGCTTTGCTCCAAATCGATATGTTGCTTCCCTTTTTGTTTCAACTTTCCCGGTCATTTTAGATACAGTCTTCAAATATTGGATTTTTCGACACCTTAATCGCATATCTCCCTCAATTGTGGTAACGTATCACACGATGAGCGAATAATTTTCCTTCTCTTTTGTTACGTCTAAAGGTACCATTAGAAAGGGGGTGAGCTTGATCTCTAAGTGTAGGGGAGGGCTATTGATACATTCATATAACAAATGTTCCATCGTAAAACCGTTCTTTTTCACATCTTTATTTCTCTTGTTTCTATTGTAAGCCTACTAGGTTTGCCCGATTTATCGCATGCATATCCTGTCTTTGCTCAACAGGGGTATGAAAATCCAAGAGAGGCTACTGGTCGAATTGTTTGTGCTAACTGTCATCTGGCAAAAAAGCCAGTCGATCTAGAAGTTCCTCAATCTGTTCTTCCTAACACAGTATTTGAAGCTGTAGTAAAAATCCCATATGACTTGCAAACGAAACAAGTACTTGGCAATGGTAAGAAAGGAGGATTAAATGTGGGTGCGGTTCTGGTACTTCCTGAAGGTTTTCAATTAGCACCACCCGAAAGGCTTTCTCCTGAGCTAAAGGAAAAAGTGGGTAGTTTAGCTTTTCAACCCTACAATGCTGAACGAAAAAACATTCTCGTTATAGGTCCTTTACCAGGAAAAAAATATCAAGAGATTGTATTTCCTATCTTATCCCCTGATCCAACAACTCAAAAAGGTGCATACTTTTTAAAGTACAGTCTTCATGTTGGTGGTAACCGAGGACGAGGGCAAATATACCCTAATGGTAGTAAGAGTAATAATACTGTTTATAGTGCATCAGCTAGTGGCAAAATTGTACAAATCGCTAATCGAGACAAGGGTGGCTATGAGATTACAATTGAGGCTGCCGATGGATCAAAAGTGGTGGATGTAGTGCCATCAGGACCTTCTTTGATTGTATCTCAAGGAGATAAAATAAAGGCTGATCAGCCCCTTACAAACAATCCAAATGTAGGTGGTTTCGGACAAGCAGACGCAGAAGTTGTCTTACAAGATGCTGCTAGGTTGAATGGTCTTATTTTATTCTTTGGTTCTGTAGTTATTGCTCAAATCTTTTTAGTGCTTAAGAAGAAACAATTTGAAAAAGTTCAACTTGCCGAGATGAACTTTTAATGCTACCTACCTTTTGACAAAAAGTGAATCCCTTCTATGCTAAAAGGTAGACCAAGCATTCGTCCTTTTTGCTCAAAGCTTGACTTGATGAACTTTTTGCACTCAACTTTACAGACGAAGCACTTCATTGAGTGCAATCAGCATTTATGAGCACTTATAAATCTTGCCTATTCAGCCCTGCTGGGCTGCAAATATTTTCTTTAAAAAAAAACCTTTTTGCTTTAGAAATTCATTCTTGTGATCAAAGTTTTGATAAAAACATTCTTTGGTCACGAGCCCAATCGTATAAATATAGATTACAACAAAGTTATGATTTATTGTTTCTACGACCCAAAATAGCTTTATTATTTCCCAGCAAAAAAGAGACCGTATCTTACGGATTTCATATAAAAGAAAATAAACGGTATGTATATACAAAGTTAACCTCTCAATTAAAGGTTTTGACTTGTATGCATGCACTAAGTTTTTGTTGTCAATCAGATAATAAAGTCTGGTGGAATGGGGGATTTCGCGCTCATGCACTAGCAAGAGAGGTAACAGATTACCTAGGTGGGGCTTTCTCTATTTTTTAAAAACATTTCTATTACAACAATCTTGCTATCCCTATGCTTTCGTGGTATAGTGATTGCGCAGGGAAAGGTCAATATGTGTTCCATACTGATTGTGTGCATCGATCTTTCCAAACTAGCCGCTCCACCTAAGAGGAGCAATCTAAGAAAGGAGGCTCTCATGTCGGGAAACACAGGGGAGCGCCCCTTTGCAGACATCCTTACAAGTATCCGTTATTGGGTAATTCATAGTATTACCATACCTTCTCTTTTCGTTGCTGGTTGGCTTTTCGTAAGCACTGGATTGGCTTACGACGTATTTGGAAGTCCTCGTCCAAATGAGTACTTTACAGAAGATCGTCAAGAGGTCCCCTTGGTAACCGATCGCTTTGGCTCTTTAGAGCAAATCAACGGTTTTACCAAAGGAATTTAGGAGGCATTTGTGACTATCGATAACAGCTCATATCCTATCTTTACTGTCCGATGGCTCTCGGTGCACGCCTTGGCTGTGCCTACGGTGTTTTTCCTTGGAGCAATCACTGCAATGCAGTTCATTCAGCGTTAAAAACCAAAGGAGCATCGACATGACTGAGCCTAACCCAAACAAACAGACCGTGGAGCTCAACCGGACAAGCCTTTATTGGGGGCTTCTCCTTATTTTTGTGCTCGCTATCTTGTTTTCAAACTACTTTTTTAACTAGTCTCTTAAGATCGGATACTACAAAATATAAAAAGCTACCTTTCGTACTTTTCTAATACTACGTAGAACATTACCGGCCTTCTGAGCAAATACCAAAAACAAGGAGAGAGGATGTCCAACACTGGAACTACCGGAAGGATTCCCCTGTGGCTAGTTGGCACAGTGGTTGGCCTGGCGGCTATCACCCTGGTAGGGGTATTCTTTTATGGGGCCTATTCTGGTTTAGGATCATCCCTTTAAAACCTAGGCCTCAAAGTAAGCTTCTTATTTATCAGAAGCTTTGAGTATTTTTACTGGGCTGGCTCTTGTTCTTAAAAAGAAAGGAGCCAGTTCAAAGTGTTTTGAATAAAAAAAGAAAGTATACCTTTAAACTTACAATAAAATATTGGAAAGTTTCGAATCAATTTCTAAAATAAATTGTTTATTTTTTAAAGAACGAATTTTAAGCATATCATTAAAAGTCTCATTTAAATCTTAACAAATTATATAAACAAAGATTTTTATGAAAAGTTTAGTCTATAGAAAAGGTTTTCTGTGTGCCGAGAACCAGGATTGAACTGGTGACACGGGGATTTTCAGTCCCATGCTCTACCATCTGAGCTATCTCGGCTTGAGTATTTATAGTACAATCTCTCTATATCTCTTGTCAAGAAGTACTTATTATAATATCCATAATTAATAATTAATTTAGAATGAAGTGGTTTTCTTTTATTAGATCTCTCAACCAGGAACTTGTGGAGCGAAATCTAGCAAATCGGAACCAATCTATCCTTATTGCCAGTTCAGGAGGTCAGGATTCAGCCTGTTTATTGCAAGCAATTAATAAGCTTCGTCCATATTGGGGATGGAGCTTGGCTATCGCTTCATGTGATCATGCGTGGTTTGATGCTAAGCCTAGGTCTTGTTCTCAAGTGGGTCAACTAGCTTGGCATAACCAAACAAAGTATTACCAAAGCATTGCTCCAACTCGAGCTCTTGGTGAAGCTAAAGCCCGTTCTTGGAGATATGATTCTCTCGCTCGCATTGGTCAAACTCATGGCTATTCACTTGTTTTTACAGGACATACCGCCAGCGATCGTGCTGAAACTTTACTTTATACTATTATAAGAGGGAGTAGCCAAGTAGGGCTTCAATCTCTTTCCTGGAAAAGAAAGCTTCATTTTGATGTGTGTCTTGTTCGTCCTATGCTAACTATTACTCGATCATTATCTGCTAAAATTTGCAAAAAAGAAAAACTTTGCATCACTTTAGATCGTAGCAATCAACGATCTGAATGGCATAGAAATAGGGTACGAAAAAGAGTTTTACCTTATTTGCGGCAATATTTCAATCCAAAGGTAGATCAAGTATTATGCCAGCTAGCTGAGCTTGCTCATGGTGAAACCTGTTATTTAGATGGGCTTTGTAAGAGTCTGCAATTTAAGATACAATTACAAAGACAAAATCTTGGATGTCTTCCTTTAAGTTTGCAAAGACGATTTCTTTATTGCTATTTTAAACGTGAACAAGCAAGACAAACTTTTTTGTCTATTGAATTTGCACGTTTTTCATTGCTTAAGATATTTAACTATTAGCTTATTTAAAGAATTTTTGAATAAAGATAAATTGAATCTTAAAAAGGTGAAAACATATTTATTTCAATAATCATTGTCAATAGACTCTTATTCTATTGACAATGAAGTCTTAGGCTAGTATAATTTTTTTGTATATTGATTTTTATTGCCGCGAAAAGGGTTGCTAACTCAATGGTAGAGTAATCGGCTTTTAAAAGTTTAATGGGGTTCCTATCCATTTGAAACATAAACAAGTTTTGTTTTTGTTTTTCCAATATCACGGCTTACCTTTTTGTTATTTAAAAGGGACAACAGCATGCCGTATATCAATTTACTTGATCAGTAATTTTAAAGGGCACTATCTTGTTTGGCTTTTCTCTAAAAAGAGATATTAGATACACAAAATAAGAAAGAATTTTTCTTATTTCGTTTAACAATTCTTTAATTCTTTGTGGTATAAGATAGTTAAAAGTCTTTGCCTAAGTAATAAAAAGAAATAGCCTTGTATTCAAGATGTTCTAAAAATATAATATTTTTAGAGAATCTCATTCCCGTTTCAAAGTTATCAGTGGATATGAAGCTACCAATATTTTGATATATTCTATTTGAAAATCAGGTGAGCAATCCTTGTTACATGTGCTTTATGCACTCTTGATTGCCCAGCGTGCATAAAAACCAATCAAGGTTAGTCTTTATTGCATGCTAGGTCAGCTGTGTGCTTTGCAAGTTGCTTGCACGGTTGATAAAAAAAAGGGCTTGTCTTCGATAAGAAAAAAGCCGCTTTTTTAATCCGAACAGTTCCGGGTTCGAGCCCCGGGCAACCCAGCTGCAGATAAAAAATAAGTTGTCATTTTAGTTTTTAATAATATTTTTACTATTATTTTTAATAAAAGAATTGTAAAAGTGTTTTATTCTCTTATCAAAGATAAAATAAAAGTGTCTGCTTGATATTTTTTAAATTGAGAGTACCTATGAACATTTTTTTTCACCATGATGCCTTTGTAGTATTACTTACGATCCTTTGCTTTGTACCTCCTGCTGCCGTTGGAATTTCTTGGCTGCTTGCTCCTAAAAGTAAGGGTGCTGAAAAACGTACTACTTACGAATCTGGCATTGAACCTATGGGAGAAGCTTGGGTTCAGTTTAGCGTACGATATTATATGTATGCTCTTGTTTTTGTTGTTTTTGACGTAGAAACTATTTTCTTATATCCTTGGGCAGTTGTTTTTGATCAGGTAGGGGCACTTGCACTCTTAGAGGTGTGTCTGTTTTTATTTATTTTGCTTATTGGACTTGTATATGCATGGAGAAAAGGAGCCCTTGAATGGCTGTAGTGCCTTTACCTCAAGAACTAAACAGAATTGCTAATCCCACGGGATTTTTAGAGAAAAAATCTCAAGCCTCAGGTCATGTTTTAGTCACGACTTTCAATGATGTTATGTGAATCGATCTATGTAAGATTGAAAAAATAAAAGAAGAAATAAAAGCTAGATACTGGCTGATTTCATCTTCACTTTTCTACATTTTTCGCTTACTTGTTTTTATTCTAAAAGACAAGAAAATAGCATGCGAACAAAGTATATTCTTATTGACTGATCAAATAGCCAATAATAGTATCAATGGGTGAACGTTCTTTCAAGCAAAAAACCATTCTTTCCTTGTTTTATTCTCTTAAAAGTGTGAAGTATATCAGGGTTAACTCTTATACAAATAGGTGATCCTGAGCTTGCTAAATTTTTTGTATTGAGACATCATACATATAAACTACCAAACTTATAAAAATAATAAAGTTTTGGAACACCTTAGTAAGCAAGAGATGTAAAAAGAAAAAGCAATGTAATGCTAGATACGCTACACAATTTTGCAGTTGATCGATTATGCTTGCCAAAGGCAAGAAAAGATTGCCCTTCACCCTACCGACTGAAACGGGTAAAAACCTGTTAGATATTGCGTTTATTATGAAAGAACTTTCATTCATAGAATGAAGCGCATAATCTTACATGTACAAAGCTGTGTGCGTTGTAAAATGCAGGCACGGTTTGGAAAAAAAAGTCACATATTGATGGCTTTTTTTTAGTCAAATTGGGCTCGTTTGTCAAGTTTGTGGCCTTTGCTTTATGGAACAAGTTGTTGTTTTATTGAATTTGCCTCGTTAATTGGTTCTCGGTTTGATTTTGATCGTTACGGGCTTGTGCCTCGATCGAGTCCTCGTCAGGCTGATCTTATTATTACTGCAGGAACTGTCACAATGAAGATGGCACCATCATTGGTGCGTCTATATGAACAGATGCCGGAACCCAAGTACGTTATAGCTATGGGTGCATGCACCATAACTGGTGGAATGTTTAGTACTGATTCGTATAGCACGGTTCGAGGTGTTGATAAGTTAATTCCAGTGGATGTTTATTTACCAGGATGTCCACCTAAGCCTGAGGCAATTATTGATGCAATCGTTCGACTTCGTAAAAAAGTAGCTCAAGAGAGTTTAAGCCAAAAACAGTCTTCTCAACAAGAACATCGATATCATACCACGCGTCATCATTTTGCTTCATCTCTCCCCGTTCATACAGGAGTTTATCTTCAGTCAGAGACTCGAAGAGCTCCTCCTCGTCCGTTAAGTTCGTTGACTAGAGTGGCTGAATTAGAAAAGTATCCTTTTGATGCTTTACAAGGTGCATCAGTCTCTAAAACGAAAGCCTCGGCTGTTCGATCTTGGTCCGATAAAGGGTATGGTAAGCATGGTTTGTGGCTCAGCTCATCGCTTCTTTTTCATTCCAAGATTCATCGAACTTTTGTTCAATTCCCTTTTAGACGTAAACTGAGCTTAGATTCGTTAAGTCGAAGAGTCTACTTGCCGTGTACTTTTTATAAGCGTAAACAAGACAATTTTTGTGTACAAGCTCTTTCTTCTCAGCCTCTAGATAAAAATTCTTTTTTAGATAATTCTTCTATTGAAGGTCGAATATCATCTTGGTTAGCGACGCGTAAGTTAGAAAATCGATCTCTTGGTTATGATTATCAGGGAGTTGAGGTAATACAGGTAAGACCCAGCAGTCTTCCTGCCGTGGCCCTTGCTCTTTACGCTTACGGATTTAACTATCTCCGATGCCAATGTGCTTATGATGTTTCTCCAGGGGGTTATCTTGCAAGTCTTTGTTATCTTACCCGTATGGTGGATTATGCAGATCAGCCTGAAGAAATTTGTATTAAAGTGTTAGTTCCTCGTGATAACCCTCGGGTTCCTTCTCTTTTTTGGGTTTGGAAGTCTTCGGATTTTCAAGAGAGAGAATCTTATGATATGTTTGGGATTATCTACGAAGGACATCCCCACCTTCAACGCATTCTTATGCCTGAGAGTTGGGTTGGCTGGCCCTTACGGAAAGACTATATTACTCCCTCATTTTATGAGCTTAGCCCATAAATCTTAATTCAGTTCTAGATCTTTACAAAAAACTCACTGGAATTTAATTGAGTCTCTTAACATTCTATTACGATACTAGAACTTCATTTTTTTTGAAGTTCTAATATCGTAATAGAATATTGAGATATAAAAGTGTTTTTAATAAGTCTTAAATAAACTTTAAAAAATTTTTTATTTACTTAATAAATAAACAACGCGTGATTTCAAAAATAAGAATTTAGAACATTTTAATAATAGTTTTTTAAACTTATTTATAATCTTATATATAAAGAATTTATGTACGATTGTATAAGTAAGTAATTTAAAATAGGTTAAAACAATATATTACTTTGTAAAGATTATCGTTAGAACTTTTAGTGTGTAATAATTTTTTATTTTATTTTTTATCTTACACCTCTTGTTTTTTAATAAAATTAATTTTTTTGCGTATTATATTATATGATTTAGATTTTTTAATGACTTTTTTATAATTAAATATAAATATTTAGATTTTGTTTAAGTATTATTGTTGATTTGTAATGCATTATCTTCAAAAAAAGAAGTAAAATTCGTAAGAAATATTTTATTTTTCGTAGATAATAAATTGAATTGAGTTTTTGTTCTCTCGCATGTGAAAAATCTTTTTTCCAGTATAGCTTTTTGTTTTGTTTTCTCTTTTCTTTGAACAAGACTCAAATTTCTTTTGTTTTTTCTTTGATACATAAAGGAAGGATGTTTTTTTACATAAGGCCAGATCATTAGTATGGCTATAGCTCCACTCATCCATAGAAATGCGGAATAAATTTCATATAAATCACTCTTTGCTTTGTATTTCCCTCGTATTTCTTGTTCGAAAATAGGATACATATGAGCACGAGGGTATATTAAGCTAGTAGACTCTTCCGACGCGGGAAGTTTTGCCTTTGAAGCATATTGAAATAGCCTTGTGCTAGGTTGTTGAAGTGTTTGAACACGTAAACTTCCAAATATCGCTTTTGGTCTCAAATAATTTGAGAGTTGAAACGCAATTTTATTTGCTTTTTGAATTACTGGATTTGGCAATTTCTTTATTTCAATTATGGAAATAGAAGTAGATAAGTTCTTCCTATTTTTCTTTTGAATATAGACTTGGCTTTGCTTAACAAGGCGTTTAAATTGAACCTTTGCAGTGCTTGTTTCAAATCCCATAATTAACATTGTAGTCAAGCTCATAATTGTTTTTTTACTTTTTTTGTTATTTCTATTACTTCATTTTATTTGACATTTTACTTATAAATTTTATATGTACTAAAAATAAAAAATTATTAAGACTTTTTCATTGTCAAAAGTAATAGGCGGGTAGCGAGAATCGAACTCGCGCCTTCTCCATGGCAAGGAGATATTCTACCACTAGACCATACCCGCTTATGAATCTAAAACATTATATTTGAAAAAAACAAATGTACAAAGGTTATACGTTTATAAAAAGAGCTTATTTGATTTAGAAAACTGAATGAAAAGGCGAATGACGGGGCTCGAACCCGCACATGATGGAACCACAATCCACTGCCTTCACCATTTGGCTACATCCGCCTTCCCACGCCCCAAGGGGCGTGGGCAGCCCTAGCTAAGGGCACATGAGATAAGACCTATGCGTTAACGGAAGGAGCTTCCACGGAAGCTAGGTCAAGAGGGAAGTTGTGAGCGTTACGCTCGTGCATAACTTCCATACCAAGGTTTGCACGGTTGATGATGTCAGCCCAAGTGTTAATTACACGGCCTTGGCTATCAACCACAGATTGGTTGAAGTTGAAACCGTTAAGGTTGAACGCCATAGTGCTGATACCAAGAGCAGTGAACCAGATGCCAACTACAGGCCAAGCAGCTAGGAAGAAGTGCAGAGAACGAGAGTTGTTGAAGCTAGCATATTGGAAAATTAGGCGACCAAAGTAACCGTGAGCAGCTACGATGTTGTAAGTTTCACCTTCTTGACCAAACTTGTAACCAGCGTTAGCGGATTCGTTCTCAGTAGTCTCACGAATGAGGCTGGAGGTAACCAAGGAACCATGCATAGCGCTAAACAGAGAGCCGCCAAATACGCCAGCCACACCAAGCATGTGGAAGGGGTGCATAAGGATGTTGTGCTCAGCTTGGAACACAATCATAAAGTTGAAAGTACCGGAGATGCCTAGAGGCATACCGTCAGAGAAGCTACCTTGACCAATAGGGTAGATCAAGAATACTGCGGTAGCAGCTGCAACCGGAGCAGAGTAAGCAACAGCAATCCAAGGACGCATGCCCAGACGGAAGCTAAGCTCCCACTCACGACCCATGTAGCAAGCCACACCCAAAAGGAAGTGGAGCACGATCAATGAAACTCGAGAGTTACTTTTTGTCATGAAGACTTATATTTAACTCCCTGTTCCCGAACCGTACATGCAACTATTCATCGCATACGGCTCTCTAAGTGCAGATATAAATCTATTTCTTTCTAATTTTTTAAAAAGGTGAAAAGATAAGAAAATGTGTTGCAAACTTTTTTTATCTTAATTATAAGATTTCAAGTAGATATTTGTACAATATGTAATATTGTGCAAATAAGGTTAAGATTTTTATTCAGTACACGCAGTTAAATGAAAAAATTTCATTTATTCTGTTTATTTGTACAAAATATTTCAATCTAAAACTTTGATGATTCTTATCTTTATCTTAGCACATTGTAAGACTTCTGTCAACTTTTTTTATTATAAAGATTAAATATTTCCCAAAAAATTAAAAAGATTTCAATTTTTGTTTAACTTTAATAAGCTTTCTTATTCATTTTTAAAGAATATTTATTTTATATTGTTTATAGAAAACTAAAAATTTTTTTATTGAAATGCAGCCCAAGGGGGTAGACCCCCCTAGGCAATACAAAAATAGGATACTTATTTGTGGATAAGTTTAAAAAACTAGAAAAGACCTAAAGTTAGAGATGTATCGATTGGTAAAGTTGCCCCAATTCCAAGCCAAATAGAAGCAACCGTACCTAGTAAAAATACAGTAGTGGCTACTGGGCGACGAAAAGGGTTTTGAAATTTATTTACATTCTCAATAAATGGAACAGTGATTAGTCCAGCAGGCACTGCAGCCATAAGCAAAACTCCAAGCAATTTGTTAGGCACAGTGCGAAGCAGTTGGAAAACCGGAAAAAAGTACCACTCAGGGAGGATTTCCAATGGAGTTGCAAAAGGGTTTGCAGGTTCGCCAATCATAGCTGGATCAAGAACAGCTAAACCAATAGTACAAGCAATTGTACCTAAGATTACAACAGGAAAGATATAAAGAAGATCGTTTGGCCAGGCGGGCTCTCCATAATAGTTGTGTCCCATGCCTTTTGCGAGCTTGGCTCTTAGCGCTGGATCTGCTAAATCTGGTTTTTTTGTAACTCCCATAAACGGTTTGTGTTGAATTAGATGTTGAATTTGTTCATCTTAATAAGAATATATCTATTTGAACCTTTAGAGAGGGCCAGAAATTCCTTGCTTACGAATCATTAGAAAATGCATAAGCATAAATACCGCAGTAAGGAGCGGTAGGACAAATGTATGCAGGCTATAAAAGCGAGTTAAAGTGGACTGTCCCACACTAACACTGCCTCGTAGCAATTCCACAAGTGGTGAGCCAATCACTGGAATAGCTTCTGGGACACCTGTTACAATTTTTACTGCCCAATATCCTACTTGATCCCATGGCAAAGAATATCCTGTTACCCCAAAAGAAACAGTGAGAACTGCAAGAATTACTCCTGTAACCCAAGTTAATTCTCTTGGTTTTTTAAAACCACCTGTTAAGTAAACTCGAAATACATGAAGAATCATCATAAGCACCATCATGCTTGCAGACCATCTATGTACAGAACGTATCAACCATCCAAAGTTGACGTCTGTCATCAAATACTGAACTGATGCAAAAGCTTCAGTCACAGTTGGACGATAATAGAAGGTCATTGCAAAACCTGTAGCTACTTGCACAAGAAAGCAAGTGAGGGTTATGCCTCCCAAGCAGTAAAATATGTTTACGTGAGGAGGAACATATTTACTAGTCACATCATCAGCAATTGCCTGGATTTCCAATCTTTCTTCAAACCAATCGTAAACTTTGATTTGATAGAAAAGCTATATAGCTTTTCGTCTTATTAGAACCAGACATGAAGCTTAAGCATCATCTGGCTCATACCAGCAAAAAGAAGCAAAATCATTCATTTATGATTTCTATCTTCAATATTCACGGGCTAATCTCATTTCAATCTTCTAAAAAAAGAAATGAATTTTCCTTTTTTACTAATAAAATTCATATCTTTTTTTCGCATTTAATAAATATATCTCGTCTTCTTTTTCTTTTGTTTGCTTCGTAGAACAGAAAACTAGTTAGACTAACAAAGTGCCTAACGAGCTAACACTGAGCCGTGCGGGCAAACTTGAATGCACACGGCTCTCTATCTATAAAGAAAAGTTTTTTTAAAAGATTAATAAATTTACTCTTTATAGATTGCCATGAATTTTATTGAATGGCTCATTTTGCTTGAATTAACATTTATTGGTTTACTCTATAGATCACAATCATGTGTTTCGAAATTATTGCTTTTTTTATAAGTACAAACAGAAGTTTGGTAAATTCGTTTGTCTATGCTTTAACAAGCTTTATCAAGCGCTAACACTCAGCGCTTGTTTTGATACGTATATTAAAGAATATCAAAACTTCATTTTTATATTATCTGAGGTAGATTTGTTTGCATTATTAATCAAAAACAATGACGATCAAAACAATTGCTAAATAACTATTTACATAAATTAGCAGTGCCTTCCTGCTATTTTATGTTCTTTCTCTCATGCTGCAATCTTTTTCTACAAAAAAAGAAAAGAGATTTTATTTTTAATGACATTTTCTAGCTAAGTGTTCTTTCATCTTAAGAAATACACCGAGCTAAGATCATAGTAAGCAATCTATAGTTTTCTTCAACTCACGCGTGTTAGGCCTATGCTATACCCCAATTTCAAAAAGCTGGTATAACCAGGTTTGCTCAAAGGATTTGATCACACCCCAGCCTTGAAAAGAAAAACCTACCTTTTGAAGTCTTTTACTTGCATATTGGTTGAAATGAGCCAAATGTCTAGAACTATTCGTTAATGAGTTGAAACTTCAACTCTACTCAAGCATCACTTTTTTCCGTTGCCGGAAACAAAGTCTGAGCCAAGAAATAATCTTATCGATAAATCGATAGACCATGAACAAAAAGAGATGCGAGTCGCATGGATAGAAAATCATAAGACTTCCTTCTTATCGGACCGGACATGAGTATTGAACTCATACGGCCCTGTCTCTTTTCAAATCCTTTTTGAAAGATATAAAGAAAAGAGCCGAAAAACTTACATGTAATAACTTTAAGCTTTTCCCTTTCTATCTCTAGCTTATAACTGTCTTGTTTATTTTTTTAGTATTTTTTTTATATGCTAGAGAAAGAATTATCTTCTTACAATTTAAAAAAAAATGAGACCTGGTAATACACTTACTTCATTTGAATCATTTTTCTTCGATGTGCGTAAAGAAAGTCTATTCTTCAAAAGAATTTAGTTTATTTGTGCCTAATGTACCAGTTTGCAATAGCTGTCTCATCAATCTAACGTTATCTGCTCTATTAGCTGTGAAGTAATGCCCCTCGGCATGACTTCTAAAGAGCCTAAGTTTTTTTTTTGCGAAAGATAATCACAAGCACACCCATAAAGCAGGATGCAATAAATGAAAAAATTGCACGATTGAACGTCCTAATAAATAAAATATATGAGCTTAGATATCTTTCAAAAAAACTCTTAAAAGAAAACACTTTTAAGAATCTTTGTAGCCCAAAGTTGTGGGCTACAAGTATGGATCTACTGCAAAAAATACTATCCTAGTTTTGTACGCTTTGCCATGTTACAGGAATGCCATCTAGCAATACTGACGCATTGTAAAGTTCTAAAATGATTACCAAAAAAACAGCAAAAAGCGCCATGAACACCCCCATTAAGACAGTTGTTCCCCATCCTGGAGCAACTTTGCCATATTCTGCATTCAACGGTTTAAGAACACTGCTTACCGCGGCGCCAGGCCGCTGTTTGTTAACGTCTTGATTAAGAGTTTTGGTAGCCATTTGTATTAAGAAGGGGCTTAGGGTAGATCTAATTGGCTTTTCGTATTATGATAAAGCATGCTGTTTAGAAGGAGCTACTTATTTATGGAACCAGCCACCCTGATCACAATCTTTCTATCATGTTTCTTAGTAGGCGTAACTGGTTACGCGCTTTATACTGCGTTTGGGCAACCCTCGAAGGAGCTACGAGACCCCTTCGAGGAACACGAAGACTAGTTGCTTTTTTCAAGGGCCCTTTATAGGGGCCCTTTCTTATTTCTTATTTCTTATTACTAGTAATTCGTGGCGGCTCTCGAAAAAAGATCGCAAAGAATATAATACCAAGAGTACCGACAAGAAGAAATGTATATACTAGAGCTTCCATATATTTAAATAAATTGTGTGACCCTTCTTTTTGATTTTGAGAGAAGAGTTTGGCTTAAACAGCCTGTCTACGAGTAGTAGGATCGCCTAGTTTTTGGAATACACCAAATTCAATTTGATCGCCTAGATCTGGATCAATACCGGCGAATACATCTCGGAATAGAGTACGGGCTCCATGCCAGATATGACCAAAAAAGAATAGCAAAGCAAAGGTTGCATGACCGAAGCTAAACCATCCTCTAGGGCTGCTACGAAACACACCGTCCGATTTTAGGGTAGCACGATCAAATTCAAAGATTTCTCCTAATTGAGCTCTTCTTGCATATTTTTTTACAGTTGCGGGGTCTGTAAAACGAACGCCATCAAGCTCACCGCCATAGAATTGCACGCTTACACCCACTTGCTCTACGCTGTACTTTGATTCAGCACGGCGGAAAGGAACATCGGCTCTTACAACGCCGTCTTCATCTGCAAGCACTACGGGAAAAGTTTCAAAAAAAGTAGGCATACGTCGAACAAACAATTCATGCCCTTCCTTATCTTGAAAGCTTGCGTGACCTAACCAGCCAACAGCAATTCCATCTCCGCTATCCATAGCACCGGCTCTAAAAAGACCACCTTTTGCTGGGTTATTTCCAATGTAATCATAGAAAGCTAGTTTAGCAGGAATGTTAGACCAAGCCTTTGATACAGGAACCCCCTGTGCAACCTGTGTTTCAATCCTTCTTTCTATTTCTTGCTGAAAGTATCCTTGGTCCCACTGGTAACGTGTTGGACCAAATAATTCAATAGGTGTTGCTGCTGATCCATACCACATAGTGCCAGACACAACAAAAGCAGCAAAGAATACAGCTGCAATACTGCTAGATAAAACTGTTTCAACATTTCCCATCCGAAGTGCGCGGAACAGGCGTTGAGGTGGACGAACACTTAGATGGAATAGACCTGCTAAAATTCCTAAGATGCCCGCAGCTATGTGATGTGAAGCAATTCCACCTGGGTTAAAAGGATCAAAACCTTCTGCTCCCCAAGCAGGAGCTACAGGCTCGACTCTTCCAGTCAAACCATAAGGGTCAGATACCCAGATGCCAGGACCAAACAATCCAGTCACATGGAAGGCTCCAAAAGCAAAACAAAGAACCCCGGATAAGAATAGATGAATACCAAAAATCTTAGGCAAATCTAAAGATGGTTGTCTAGTCCGATCATCTCTAAATAAATCTAGGTCCCAATAAACCCAGTGCCAAATTGCAGCTAAAAAGAGTAATCCAGATAAAACAATATGTGTTCCTGCAACGCCTTCATAGCTCCACAGTCCCGCATTTGTAACCGTTTGTCCACTAATACTCCATCCTCCCCAAGACTTTGTTACACCGAGACGAGTCATAAAAGGAATCACAAACATTCCTTGTCGCCACATAGGATCAAGGACTGGATCAGACGGGTCAAACACAGCGAGCTCATACAGAGCCATTGAACCTGCCCAGCCAGAGACCAAAGCAGTATGCATTAGATGAACGGAAATCAAGCGGCCTGGGTCATTCAAAACTACGGTATGAACACGGTACCAAGGCAATCCCATAGGAAAACTCCTTTTTTTAGGATCGAAACGTTTCTTTGCTTTGTTAATCTTTAAGTATTTAGAGGAGCCGTTTGTTTCTCTCTATAAAATAAAAACGAAATAGAGTAAGAACAGACATGGCTTACTTATTATAGCATCATATTCATCGCAATAAACTACATTGTATTCTTTTTAGATTAAATCTTTGCAAAAAAGAAAATGTAATATTTTGACTTTATGGTCTATACTATTTCTGCCATAGCACCCGCTATTTTTTATAAAAGAATATGCTGTGTGTTTGTAGCTATAAAACGAAGCTTTTTTTTCTTATGCCTATCGGTGTCCCAAAAGTCCCTTATCGCTTGCCCGGTGAAGAAGATGCAAGTTATGTAGACATTTACAACTTATTATATAGAGAAAGAATTCTTTTTCTTGCGCAAGCTGTTGATGATGATATCTCTAATCTCGCGAATTAGCTCAAACTTTTGATAATGTAACAAGTAAAAATCTATCTGCTTTGTTACACGCTTAGCAGCAACCTATTGGAAAAACTCCAACAGTTATAAGCATGCTGTTTTCAGCGAGACAAGGTCTTTTTTCAACTTAGCATAAAAGCTGAAAAAAAGCACATACGCTGTAGCGGTTTTGATTGACCGATTTGAATAGAAAGTTGAGTATTGCTTTGCTTTATTGACTAGAAAGCAAGGATAAATAAAACTCACTACAGCAAAAGCAATTAAAAGCCAGTGAATACTTAAAAAAAAAAAGACCTATTTTTTGAAACTGAGTAGCAATTTTATTCATCTAATTAAGACTTTCTAGCACTCTCTTTAAAAAAGGTTAGTACGAAACAGTCTATATTTATTTACGAGTCTATCGTTTAAGAATTCATATTGAATTCTATAAAATAGACAACTCAAATTAGAGTCATTAAAAAGCTTTTTTTGGGGTAAGAGCCAGGTGCTTTTTAGCATGCATGCCTTGGTTCTAAAGCATGGTCTATTTTTTGTGCAATAAAAATAGCTTGCTAGTAACTTGTTGCCATTATGGTTTATTTAAACGCAGAAGATGAGAAACGAGATATGTTTATGTATATAAACTCTCCTGGGGGATCTGTATTAGCTGGTTTGGCTGTCTTTGATACCATGGAATATGTTCAACCAGATGTGACTACAATTTGTATGGGAATGGCCATGTCTATGGGATCTTTTGTGCTCGCTGGGGGAGAATTTGGAAAGCGTATTGCAATGCCTCATTCACGGGTGATGATTCATCAGCCATCAAGTGCTTATTACGATGGCCAGGCCGGAGAGTTTCTTATGGAAGCAAACGAAGTTCTTCGCATTCGTGACGAGATTACTCGAATTTATTCAATTCGTACTGGACAGCCTCGTAATCTAATTTCTGAGGACTTAGAAAGAGATTCTTTTATGTCCGCCGAAGAAGCCAAAGAATATGGCGTTGTAGATCAGGTAGTGGCAAGTATGGAAGCAGTACCGTGGGCGGAGAGTTAAGAACCTTAAAGTCGCAATTGATTGGCACTGTTATAACTCGATTCTTACAATGCCCACGATCCATCAATTGACACAAGGTTCTAGACAACGAATAGTGTCAAAGACCAAGTCTCCTGCTTTGCGAGCTTGCCCGCAAAGAAGAGGAGTATGCACTCGGGTGTACTTTTTATGACGTAAGCAGACTCTGTTTCTTTTCTGCCCTTTGTTAAAAAGCAAAGTTTTAGGCCTATGGCATAGGTTGGTGAGAATCCATTTATAAAGTAAACATCATAAAGAAGAAAAAAAAGTTCTTTTTAGAAAAAACATATTTTAAAAAGCGTTCAAATTCACAGGCTAGCTACGCAGCAAACTCTTGCAATTACGTACCATAACCATTGTGCTACTTGTTAAAAAACAAGAAACTACGAGTTGCGGTTTAAGTGGCGTGCACCTATTCTTTTACACCGATAAAATGGTTTTTTATTCTGTGTGAGGCTCTGGTATCTAGAGAGAGCTTGTTATGAACTTCTGTGCCATAGAAACAACGAAATCCAAGAGCAAAAATGAAATACTGTCAGTGTTACAAGTTAGATTTGTTGCTAAATCTTGTATTCGTTGAAATATTCGCTCATCGGAATGGATGGTTAAAAAAGCAAATGCCCTGAAGATACTTCATTTCTCTACATAAGATAAAATCTTATCAAATTGCCATACAATGCGTAAGCATTGCTCTTTTTTCCCATTTGTTTTAATAAAAGGTCTGATCTCATGTCACGCTATTGTGGTCCACGTCTTCGCGTTGTACGTAGGCTTACATCAAAAAAAGAAGAATCAGATCAACCAGTCCCAGGCCTTACTTCTAAGAAACCTCGACTTCGTCATCTTCCTGGACGAACTGTTGAGCTCTCTGCAAAGATTCAAAGTCAAAAAAAAGAAAAACCTTATCAAGCAAGACTTAAAGAAAAGCAAAAGTTACGCTATCATTATGGTGTAACGGAAAGACAGCTTCTTACTTATGTAAAACTTGCTAGAAAATCAAAAGATGGCACAGGTCAGGCTTTACTTCAGCTTTTAGAGATGCGTCTAGATAACCTTGTGTTTCGACTAGGTATTACACCTACAATTCCAGCAGCACGACAGCTAGTTAGCCATGGGCATATATTAGTAAATCAGCATCGCGTCAATATCCCTAGTTATAGATGTAAGCCAGAAGATCGTATTGCAGTTCGAATTGATCGAGCTTCAACTCGCTCTCTTCTCGATAATCTTCCCGTGCCAAACTTTTCCCGTTTACCCACTCATCTTACTCTTGAATCTCCAAGATCTATAGGCAGTGTTCGTCAACTGCCTGAAAGAGATGCAGTAGGGTTTGCTATAAATGAGCTGCTTGTTGTGGAATACTATGCTCGTAAAGTTTAAATAGTACAAATGAATGAGACGATAATTTTTTTTATTTTGATTACCAAGACTTTTATCTATTAGATTATTAGGAAGAAGAGGGATTCGAACCCTCGGTAGGTCAAAACCTACATAGCATTTCCAATGCTACACCATCGACCACTCGGCCATCCTTCCTTGCCTCTAATAAAAAGAGGCAAAAAAGATTGTACTTGGTAAGAGTCATAAGGTCAATGATTATCTGTTTATTAATATAATGAAAGCAAAGTTGAATAAACTTTGTCAAATCTATATGTTCAATAATTTAACATATAAAAATTCTTTCTTTTTAAAAGAAAGTAGTAGTACTTTCAAATTGAATACATTCAATTTGATCCCCCTTTTTTAAGGGGGGTTCTTGTGCAAAAATTTAAAGTTCTAGCTGATCGCCACGACGATATTGTAAGTATGCTGTCATGAAAAGCCCAGCAAGAGTAATTGGAATCAAGCCTAGCACGATTCCAGATAACAGAGGTTCAACCATCTTTTTCTCCTATTAACAAAAATAAAATATGAATTCTATTGAATCTTTATTAAGACTTCAATTTTCATTATTATTTGAGTTTGCTTTAAATCAATTGAATTTTGCTAAGCCCAAGCAAGAGCACTAGGGCAAGCCCAAGAACGGCTAAAAGCAAGCTAAGATAAGCAAATACAGTGGGCATTTGAATCTCCAAACAGTTAGTAAAGGAACAATTTAAAGTATACACCCTTGTTTGGACACTTTATGAATCAAATGTCTCAATTCATGGATAGAGGCAGAGGGATTTGAACCCTCACGGCCCAAAGGGCCAGTGGATTTTAAGTCCACTGCGTCTGCCTATTCCGCCATGCCTCCTCTTGTCTTCTGTAAGTTCGATAAATTCTTACAAAATCTTATTTTTAATAAAGCAATGCAATGATTTCTTATTGAAAAAGAAGTTTTTTGGGCCGAGCTGGATTTGAACCAGCGTAGGCGTAGCCAATGGATTTACAGTCCACTCCCTTTAGCCACTCGGGCATCGACCCTGTTGCTATATCGAATCTTATGAAAAAAGATTCGTATCATTTGCCTACCCCCAGGGGAATTCGAATCCCCGTCGCCTCCGTGAAAGGGAGATGTCCTAGGCCTCTAGACGATGGGGGCTATATTAAGAGCTGTAATTTTTATTTTCAGATTATATAATAATTCATATTTCAGGCTTTGTCAACAGTGGTCTTGCTTTTAATTGATTGCTTTTTGTTTTTGAAAGCTTGTTATTAAATTACAGTATTTTAAATGAGCATAGAAAGAGCGTAATTTAAGCCAAATATTATAAAAACTTTTTTTATTGTAAACTTTAAAAATACATTTAAGGCTTGAAAAAAGTTCTAAAAAGTTGTTAGCATATAAGAAGTAAATAAATGATTATTAATTAAAAAAACTAAAAAATAAAACGAAGCTTCAAATTTATTACTCTTTATTTATTTTATTACCCTTTAAATAAAAAATTAATTAAATTTCTTGGTCCCAGTTGCACCCTATACATGTGCGATAATAGAAGATTGAGGGATTGCTTGACATGATCACTAATTTGCAATTGTTCTAGCACCAGGCTTTTAGAAGAGTCAAAAAATATGTTTGTACTCTATCTGTGGTGTTGTTAGGATCGATTGATTCAATGCAAGTCTCGCTTTTGCCCCGTCTGAAGAGAGGAGAAATCTCGATGACAATAAGTCCTCCAAAGCAAGAAGTCAAAGTTGTAGTAGAACGAGATCCAGTAAAAACATCTTTTGAGCGATGGGCTAAACCAGGCCATTTCTCTCGAACTTTATCCAAAGGACCTGCTACAACAACATGGATCTGGAATTTGCATGCCGATGCTCATGACTTTGACAGTCAAACAAGTGATCTTGAAGACATTTCACGCAAGGTATTTAGCGCGCACTTTGGTCAGTTGTCAGTAATCTTTCTATGGCTTAGTGGAATGTATTTCCATGGTGCTCGTTTTTCGAATTATGAAGCTTGGTTGAGCGATCCTACTCATATTAAACCAAGTGCTCAGGTTGTATGGCCAATCGTGGGTCAAGAGATCTTAAATGGTGATGTAGGTGGAGGTTTTCAAGGCATTCAGATTACCTCTGGCTTTTTTCAATTATGGCGTGCTAGCGGCATTACTACTGAATTACAGCTATATGCAACCGCTATTGGCGGGTTAGTAATGGCAGCTTTGATGCTGTTTGCAGGTTGGTTTCACTATCACAAATCAGCCCCACGCTTAGAATGGTTTCAAAATGTTGAATCAATGTTAAACCACCACTTAGCAGGACTTTTAGGGCTTGGCTCTTTATCCTGGGCTGGTCACCAAGTACACATTGCTTTACCAATAAACAAGTTGTTGGATGCTGGTGTGGATCCAAAAGAAATTCCTCTTCCTCATGAGTTTTTGCTTAACAGAGGGTTAATGGCATCTCTTTTCCCAAGTTTTGAAAAGGGATTAGCTCCTTTCTTTACCTTAGATTGGACAAGTTATTCTGACTTTCTAACTTTTCGAGGTGGTTTGAATCCAGTGACAGGTGGACTGTGGCTTACAGATACAGCGCACCATCACTTGGCTATTGCCGTTCTTTTCCTTGTAGCTGGCCACATGTATCGAACCAACTGGGGTATAGGACATAGTACGCGTGAAATATTAGAAGCTCACCGTGGTCCTTTTACAGGAGAAGGTCATCGTGGATTGTATGAAACGTTAACAACTAGTTGGCATGCACAGTTAGCAATTAATTTGGCCTTGTTGGGTTCGTTGAGTATTCTTGTGGCTCATCACATGTATTCTATGCCTCCGTATCCTTACCTGGCAACAGATTATCCAACTCAACTTTCTATATTCACCCACCATACTTGGATTGGTGGATTTTGTATTGTTGGTGCAGGGGCTCATGCTGCTATCTTTATGGTTCGCGATTACGATCCTGCAACTCATTACAATAACCTATTAGATCGAGTTATTCGACATAGAGATGCTATTATTTCTCATCTGAACTGGGTGTGTATCTTTCTTGGCTTTCATAGCTTTGGTTTATACATTCACAATGATACGATGAGTGCTCTGGGACGTCCACAAGATATGTTTTCAGACACAGGCATTCAGTTACAACCTGTTTTGGCTCAATGGGTCCAACGAATTCATAGTTTAGCCCCAGGATTGACTGCACCAAACGCAAGCGCAAGTACAAGTTTAACTTGGGGAGAAGGCTTAGTAGCAGTGGGTGGAAAAGTTGCTATGACACCAATTCCTCTAGGAACTGCAGACTTCCTTGTACATCATATCCATGCATTTACAATCCATGTAACTGTTCTTATCTTGCTGAAAGGTGTGCTCTTTGCACGTAGTTCTCGTCTTATACCAGATAAGGCAAATCTCGGTTTTCGCTTTCCTTGTGATGGCCCAGGCCGCGGAGGTACATGCCAGGTCTCTGGTTGGGACCATGTGTTTCTTGGCTTGTTCTGGATGTACAATTCAATCTCAGTAGCAATCTTTCATTTTAGCTGGAAACTTCAATCAGATGTATGGGGAGCAGTCACACCTCAAGGTGTTTCCCACATTACAGGTGGTAATTTTGCTCAGAGTGCAATTACGATTAATGGTTGGCTTCGTGATTTCTTATGGGCCCAAGCTTCTCAGGTGATCCAATCTTATGGATCTTCTCTTTCAGCTTATGGCCTTTTGTTTCTAGGTGCTCACTTTGTATGGGCCTTTAGTCTTATGTTTCTATTTAGTGGGCGTGGTTATTGGCAAGAACTTATTGAATCCATTCTATGGGCTCACAACAAGTTGAGAGTAGCCCCGTCTATTCAGCCACGAGCCCTAAGTATTGTGCAAGGTCGAGCTGTCGGTGTTGCGCATTACTTACTAGGAGGAATTGCTACAACCTGGGCTTTCTTCCTTGCTCGAATTATTGCAGTTGGATAGTGGATAGGAGGAGCAAACAAGCACTATGGCAGCAAGATTTCCAACGTTTAGCCAGGGTCTAGCCCAAGACCCCACCACCCGTCGTATCTGGTTTGGTATTGCTACTGCTCATGATTTTGAAAGTCATGATGGAATTACAGAAGAAAGCCTTTACCAAAAAGTATTTGCTTCTCATTTTGGTCAATTAGCAATTATCTTTTTGTGGACATCTGGCAACCTCTTTCATGTTGCCTGGCAGGGTAACTTCGAAGCTTGGGGACGAGACCCGCTTCATGTTCGTCCAATTGCTCATGCAATTTGGGATCCTCATTTTGGTCAGCCTGCAGTTGAAGCTTTTACAAGAGGAGGAGCTTCAGGCCCTGTGAATATAGCCTATTCGGGTGTTTATCAATGGTGGTATACCATTGGTCTTCGAACCAATTTAGAATTATATACAGGTGCTCTTTTCTTACTTGGTCTCGCAGCTGTTGCACTCTTAGGTGGTTGGCTTCATCTCCAACCACGTTGGAGTCCTAGCGTCTCTTGGTTTAAAAACGCTGAATCTAGACTCAACCACCACTTAGCCGGTTTATTCGGTGTAAGCTCTTTGGCTTGGTCCGGACATTTGGTACATATAGCTATTCCTGAATCTAGGGGGCAACATGTAGGCTGGGATAACTTCCTTACCACCCCTCCTCATCCAGCAGGGCTAGCACCATTCTTTGCCGGTAATTGGGCGGCTTATGCTCAATCTCCTGACTCGCCTGAACATCTCTTTGGCTCGAGCCAAGGAGCAGGTACTGCGTTACTTACTTTTCTTGGAGGCTTTCATCCACAGTCTCAAAGCCTTTGGCTTACAGATATTGCTCATCATCATTTGGCCATTGCTGTTCTCTTTATCCTTGCTGGTCACATGTATCGTACTAACTTCGGCATTGGCCATAGTATGAAGCAAATCCTTGAAGCACATCGCCCTCCAGCTGGAGGTTTAGGACGAGGTCATCAAGGAATTTTTGATACATTAAACAACTCTCTTCATTTCCAACTAGGTCTTGCTTTAGCTTCTTTAGGTGTTGTCACCTCTCTTGTTGCACAGCATACTTATTCTTTACCTGCTTATGCTTTCTTGGCACAGGATTTTACTACTCAAGCCTCTTTATATACTCATCACCAATATATTGCAGGATTCTTGATGGTAGGCGCTTTTGCTCATGGTGCTATTTTCTTCGTTCGAGATTACAGCCCTGAACAAAATAAAGACAATGTATTAGCTCGAATGCTAGAGCATAAAGAAGCAATTATTTCACATTTGAGCTGGGTGAGTCTTTTTCTTGGCTTTCATACTCTTGGACTTTATGTTCACAATGATGTGATGCAAGCTTTTGGAACCCCCGAAAAGCAAATTCTTATTGAGCCAGTCTTTGCACAGTGGATTCAATCAGCCCATGGTAAGGCACTCTACGGCTTTGATGTGCTTCTTTCATCTTCTCAAAGTCCAGCTCTGTCTGCAGGGCAAAGCCTTTGGTTGCCAGGATGGCTTGAAGCGATTAATAGCAATGGTAATTCTCTTTTCCTTACAATTGGACCAGGAGATTTCTTAGTTCATCATGCAATTGCGTTGGGTCTTCATACTACAACTCTTATTCTTGTAAAAGGCGCTTTGGATGCTCGTGGATCCAAGTTGATGCCAGATAAGAAAGAATTTGGTTATAGTTTTCCTTGTGATGGGCCAGGTCGAGGCGGTACTTGTGATATCTCTGCTTGGGATGCTTTTTACTTAGCTGTTTTTTGGATGCTCAACACAATTGGTTGGGTTACTTTCTATTGGCATTGGAAACACCTTACTCTTTGGCAAGGAAATGTAGCTCAATTTAATGAGTCTTCTACTTATTTGATGGGATGGCTTCGAGATTATCTGTGGCTGAATTCCTCTCAATTGATCAATGGTTACAATCCTTTTGGGATGAATAGTCTTTCTGTTTGGGCATGGATGTTTCTATTTGGACACCTTGTTTGGGCTACTGGCTTTATGTTTTTGATCTCTTGGCGTGGATATTGGCAGGAATTGATTGAAACTCTTGCATGGGCGCATGAGCGTACTCCTCTTGCAAACCTTGTACGATGGAAAGACAAGCCTGTAGCCCTCTCTATTGTTCAAGCTAGACTTGTCGGCCTTGCACACTTTTCAGTCGGATATATCTTTACATATGCTGCTTTCTTAATTGCTTCAACCTCTGGTAAGTTTGGATAATTACTAAAAATAGTTCTTTCCGTCCTTTTTTAAAAAGGACGGAAAGGGTTATTTGCTTCCCTACTATTTTCTTCTCCCATTTACATTTTTATAAAAAATCACATGGCTAAAAAAAGCCTTGTACAACGAGACAAAAGACGAGATTTTCTTATTAAGAAATATCGACCACAACGACATCTTCTTTTAAAAAAGATTCGAAAAGAGACTGTACTTGAAACACGTTGGGAACTTTATAAGTCTTTGTTGTTGCTTCCACGAGATAGTTCATCTAATCGCTTACGTCGACGCTGTTTTGTCACTGGTCGTGCGCGGGGCTATTATCGAGATTTTGGGGTTTCTAGACATGTGCTTCGAACAATGGCGCACTTAGGCAATCTTCCCGGTGTCACTAAGTCAAGTTGGTAAAAAATAGAACTTATAATATCTGATTATCCTCTTCTATTTCAAATCGCTAGGCGAGGATAGTTATAAGTTATAACTTTTTATATTAACTTTGTTTTTCTCTATCATAAAAAAAAGCAGATTGTTTGTTAACACTTTTTTAATTTTTTTTTTTTTTGGTGTTTTTTCATATTTACTCTATTTTATTAACTTATCTATTTTTAACATCTCGTGCTTGCTATGGTATCTCTATTAGAAATCAGCAATAACGAGAGATTGCAAGAAAGATCAATTCTTAAAAAAGCTTATTGACGTATAAATTGAGCCGCTTATCTTGTCGTGATATATGGGTTATACTGACAATTAATCATTAAAAACATAATATTTTTTACACTTATATACATTATGGAAGACAATTTATCTGTAGCACAAATTTTTAAAATCAAAGTAGAAACAGAATATATAAATAATCAAACTAAGCGGAAAGATGAAGCTCACGAGTGGTTGAAAAAGAATTCTAGGCAAAAATACGATTATAAAGAAAACTTATATGGCTTAAAACTGCAAGAGAAAAAAATAAACTAAGTTATAATGTACAGAAGAGAGAGCTTCTTCTTAAAAAACTTCAAGAAGAAATTGATTTTTAAGTAAATAAAATCAGTCAACGGCTTGCTTATAGTTTTATAAGCACACTAGTACTAAGCTAAAAGCTAGAAATTGAAAAAATAAGCCCTATGCAAGAAAACTTTATGGAAGCTCAGACCAAGGATTATAATAAGTCAGTTGAAGAGCGCGATTCCAACATCTCTAAAAATAAACTTGAATCTGTAAAGATTGAACTTGAATCTGTAAAGATTGAACTTGAATCTGTAAAGATTGAAGTTGAAACGGATAAAATGAAGGGGGATGAGCAGCGTGCTCAGGAGCTTCATGAACGTTCTAAAAAACTTCAAGATGCGGCTGAGAGCCGTGCTGAGAAAGCAGACAGTCGTGCTACTGAAGCACACAAGTGGAATATGGAGATCTTGAAAGAGCAAGCTAAACAAGAAAAACTAAAAACAAAGGCTCTCGAAAAAGATGTTAAAGATTGATTTTTGTATGAATCTTTTTTACACAATTAAAAGGAAGGGCGTTCATAAGGTTGGGTGGTTGGAATACATTTTTATACTAAAAAGATAGACGTGCCTCGAAATTTAACTTTTTTAGGCATGCCTATCTTTTTACTTTCTTCTCATCTTGATTTCT